CATAACTCATTCCGCTTCGAAAAAAAGGAACTCCTATCAATCCAATAAAAAGAGTCAATATTCCCAATATAACTAAAGGAAATAGCATTGTCTTGCCCGATTCTTTCGGATATGCAAAGGATCCCTTATGGAAGAAGAAAGGATAAGTGATAACCAAACCTCTGTTCTTTTTGTACAATCCTTCCATCTTATTGGAAATTTGAAATGCTTCTTTGGAAAAGAAATTATTACTTCCTATAATTTGATTTGACATAGAATCCGCTCTCGTTCTATTTGATATCCCGGATTCCTCCTCTCCCCACATAGAAGTCGAATATAGTGTAATATGGTTGTTATATGAATTAACTAAATTGACGCGGAAGTCCCCTTCAAAAGTAAGTAAATACATACGAAACATGTAAAAGGCAGTTAATCCTGCTGTGAACCAAGTTATTCCCCCAAAAATGGGAGAATATAACTTACTATCACTAAGAATTTGGTCTTTAGACCAAAAACAAGCAAAAGGTGGAATACCAGAAAGAGAAAGTGTTCCTAAAAGAAAAGTGATTCCCGTAATTGGCATATATTTCCTCAAACCACCCATAAGAGCCATATTCTGACTTTTACTGGGGCAATACCCAACAATGGGTTCCATGGAATGGATGACTGATCCGGATCCTAGGAACAATAATGCCTTGGAATAAGCATGTGTAATCAAATGAAACAGAGCGATTCGATAGGAATCTATCCCTAGAGCTAACATCATGTAACCTAATTGAGACATAGTAGAATAAGCCAAGCCTTTTTTAAGATCTTTTTGAGCGAGAGCCATAGTAGCTCCCAATAGAGCTGTTATTCCACCTATCCAAGAGATAAGATACATTATTAAAGGTAGAGCTTTAAAAAGAGGAAACAATCGAGCTACAAGAAAAATTCCTGCTGCTACCATAGTAGCGGCGTGTATAAGAGCTGAAATAGGAGTAGGCCCTTCCATAGCATCAGGTAACCATACATGAAGTGGAAATTGTGCAGATTTGGCTATTGGACCTAAAAATAAGAGAAAAGCACACGAAGTAACAAAAAACGAACCAACCCCATCAACGGCAGTCAATTCGTTTAATTTGTCAAACAAATAGTGAAATTCAAAACTACCTGTTACCCAATAAAAACCTAGAATTCCTAGTAAGAGTCCAAAATCCCCTGCACGATTAGTTATAAATGCTTTTTGACAAGCATTAGCCGCGCTGGGTCGCGTAAACCAGAAACCTATCAATAAATAGGAACACATTCCTACTAATTCCCAAAAAAAATAGATTTGTAATAAATTAGGGCTAATAACTAACCCCAGCATAGAAGCATTGAAAAAATTAAGGTAAGCAAAAAACCTCACATATGTTTTATCGTGCGACATATAAGTATCGCTATAGATCATAACCATGGTTCCAACTGTTGTAACTAAAACTAACATAATGGAAGTAAGTGGATCAATCAAATAGCCTAATTCTAATGAAAACTTATTATTAATAACCCAGGACCAGAAATACCGATAGATGGGACCACCGGTAATCTGTTGCAAGAACAAATTGAAAGAAAGAAACATAGCTACACTTAACAGAAAAATGCTAATAAGAGCCCATGTACGGCGAACACTCTTAGTTGCTCCTGGAAAAAAAAAGGATCCTAATCCGATTGGTACAGAAGCTGAAAGCGGAAGGAAAGGCACGACCCGAGCATATTTGTATATAAATTCCATAGGAAGATTAAATAATTATTATCAATATTTTGATATTCCACATTCTTGGTTTCCAATCCACTAGACCCTGAAGAGAATAAAAGAAAAACGATAGATCATGAATAAAGAAGAACGATAGAATATGGGATGCAATCCTATCGATTTCATATTTCATTTTTACTTTTTTTATCTTTTTTCTGCAAAAGAATTTGCATTGGTCAATACTGATACTAATCAAATATTTGTAAGATGAGCAAGAAGGAACTCTTTTTCAGTTTAGGTACTGAGGTTATGTACACACACATTCTTAATTTAGAATTCAATTTTTTCATTGTATTGTAGATTAATAGTAGTATTAAGAATAGAATTGAATAGAAAATGAAACCAATTCTATATTATTGATATGAGAAATAATTGAATATGTTAAAATGACATAGTTTTCATTTACTAAAAATTCGATATATGTATGTAAGTGTATGTAAGAACTTATTAATTGTTATCAATTTGTATCGTGATTAATTGTTATCAATTTGTATCGTGGATCTCTTCTTATTAGTCAATAGTCTATAATAACAAAATGCAATAAAAATATGATAGAATATTCTATCATATTTTTCTCAATAAAATGGAACTAGACTATAAACAATGAATTTAATTGAAAGATATATAAGAAGTTTACAAAATAAAAATAGAGTATAATACAAAAAAAAACATATATATAATATATGTATATAATATTCAAAAATTTTCTATTTTTTCTCAATAAAATTGAACTATTAAAAAGATTATGGCTGTACCAAAAAAACGCACTTCTAAATCCAAAAAACAACATCGTAACAAGGTTTGGAGGAAAAAAGCAAATTCGGACGCAAGAAAAGCTCTTTCTTATGTTACGAGTTATTCTTCTTTAAGAGAGTTTTTCTTCGGTGAGAAGGATGGGATGATAATAACGGGACCAAGACCGAACATACCGAGAGAACTACTAATGGGAAAAAAGCCCAAGGGTTTTCTTCCTCCCTTAGTAGATGGAGAAGATTCCGAAAATAATGAATAAATTAGAGGAAATGGTATAACTATAGTACATCCTCCAAGACCCTAGAGAGGAGCAATGGGAATCTATAGGGTCTCTTGGAGGTACTTGGAAAACTGAAGGGACATGGTTCTATAATCTACTATAGCTCTTCTCTCTGACCTTTCAATATGGGAATTTATTAATCATTCCGTCATCCCTTTTTTCCTTTCTCAATGGAAAAGGAGAGTGTATCATTCTTTTTAATAATCCCGGATAAACTCTGACATTAAATCTTGCTGGTATGGTAACTTTATTCTACGAAAGTTGCATTTTATTTCTGCCGAAGAGAAATTCATTCGATCGAAACATATATAGACCATGAACAAAAAGAAATGGATCTCATTCTTTTTTCTTACTCTAAATTAAATTAATCAAATAATATTGAACTTCGAAATATTTTTTTATGATCAAAAATTTGTCTGTTCGCCCCTCTTTGATTCCTAGAGAACAAAGAGGATCTGTTGAATCTCAAGTATATTATTTAACCAGTCGAATTCAAAAACTTACTGAACATTTGGACCTGCACGGAAGAGACTACTCGTCCCAAAGAGGTTTGTGGAAAATTGTGGGTAAACGTAAACGACTTCTGATTTATCTGTTCAAAAAAGATAGACTTCGTTACAAACGTTTAATCGATCAATTAGATATTCGTGGACTGCGTTCATTTTGATTTGAATGAAATTTTCATTTTCAAAAATTATGTTTTATTAAATTCCGAATCCTAATGAGTCATTCTTTTTTTTTTGTTCTCATTGATTTTTTTAACCGGGAAAGAGTTATGATTATGGTTGCTAGGGAGAAAGACCTCATGATGGTAAGTATGGGTCCTCATCATCCATCAATGCATGGTGTTCTTCGACTTATTGTTACTCTAGATGGTGAAGATGTTATTGATTGTGAACCTATATTAGGTTATTTACATAGAGGTATGGAAAAAATTGCTGAGAACCGAACAATTGTGCAATATCTCCCCTATGTAACACGATGGGATTATTTGGCTACTATGTTCACAGAGGCGGTAACGGTTAATGCACCAGAAAAATTGGAAAATATTCAAATACCTAAAAGGGCTAGCTATATTAGAATGATTATGCTAGAGTTAAGTCGTATAGCTTCTCATTTGTTATGGCTTGGACCTTTCATGGCTGATATTGGTGCGCAGACTCCTTTCTTTTATATTTTAAGAGAGAGGGAAATGATATATGATTTATTTGAAGCTGCCACGGGCATGCGAATGATGCATAATTATTTCCGTATTGGAGGAGTAGCTGTAGATTTACCCTACGGTTGGGTAGATAAATGCTTCGATTTTTGCTATTATTTCTTTCCAAAAGTGACCGAATATGAAAGACTTATTACACGCAATCCTATCTTTTTGAGACGAGTTGAGGGAGTAGGCATTATTAGTAGAGAAGAAGCAATAGATTGGAGTTTATCAGGACCCATGCTACGAGCTTCCGGAATCCAATGGGATCTTCGTAAAGTGGATCATTATGAATGTTATGATGAATTGGATTGGGAAATCCAATGGCAAAAAGAAGGAGATTCATTAGCTCGTTATTTGCTTCGAATCGGAGAAATGAAAGAATCTATAAAAATAATTAGACAGGCCCTAGAAATAATTCCGGGAGGTCCCTATGAGAATTTAGAGGTTCGACGTTTAAATAAGGGAAAAGATTCGAAATGGAACGATTTTGAATCTCGATTTATCAGTAAAAAACCTTCCCCTACTTTTGAGTTATCAAAACAAGAACATTACGTAAGAGTAGAAGCTCCCAAGGGGGAATTAGGAATTTTTTTTATAGGAGATGATAACATTTTTCCCTGGAGATGGAAAATCCGACCACCTGGTTTTATTAATTTGCAGATTCCTCCTCAACTGGTTAAAAGGATGAAATTAGCCGATATCATGACGACTTTGGGTAGTATAGATATCATTATGGGAGAGGTTGATCGTTAAAATGGTGATTAATATAGCAGATCTCGAAGAACAAGCTATCAATTTATTTTCTCGATTGGGATTTTCAAAAGAAATATATAGTCTTATATGGATTCTAATTGAAATAATTATCCTTCTATTGGGAATTACGATAGGAGTATTAGTTATTGTATGGCTCGAAAGAAAAATATCTGCGGGAATACAACAACGCATTGGACCTGAATACGCCGGTCCTTTGGGAATTATTCAAGCTTTGACGGATGGAATAAAACTACTGCTAAAAGAGGATATTATCCCATCTAGGGGGGATATTTGGTTATTTAGTATTGGACCAGCGGTAGTGTTGATACCTATTTTTTTAGGCTATTTAGTAATTCCCTTTGGTCGCCACATTGTTTTAATTGATCTTAGTATAGGCGTTTTTTTTTGGATTGCAATTTCAAGTATTGCTCCCCTTGGACTGCTTATAGCAGGATATGCATCCAATAATAAATATTCTTTTTTAGGTGGTCTCCGAGCTGCTGCTCAAGCTATTAGTTACGAAATTCCTTTAGCTTTATGTGTGTTATCTATATCTCTACGTGTGATTCGTTGGAATATGAGATTCATTTTTCCCTTTTTTAGTTATAAAATTTTTTAGTTCTAAAAAGAGGGAAAAACAGAAGTTAATGGGATGAATATTCCGATCAAAAAACTAGATAGTCATATGGGTGAGATCAAACAGTTTACAAATCTTGCAGTAAGATGATTAAGTCCCATCCCCCATGTATAAGAGTGAGAGCATGCACAATCAGTGAAAACTGTGTGCCCCAGTTCATATATTAGTCATTGGGACCCAATAGCGGGGAGGCAAAGTATAAAAGTATGAAGTTACCGTCATTATATACTCAAAATCGAGCAAAGGTAGATAGTGAGAAACACCAAGATATAAAAAAGATTAGTGAAAAAACAAAAGAAACTGATATCTAGACCAAAGATATTTCCATAGAAATGGGATAACAATAAGGACTTGACATTGGTAGGGATGATCAAGTAGTACTTCCCCAGAACCCCGATCTACAATATGTTTCTATCTACTTAAAAAAATGGCTATCCAGAACGAAGTAATCCTTTAACACAGTTTTCTTTCTCTCGCAAAAAAAAAAATACTGAAGGTTAAGATAGGTTCAAAAGCTCCTATTATTTGTAGCAGACGGAATCTCATTGGTTCAATTTATGTATGATCTGGTGCTTTTTTTTATTGTGTTCTTTATTTCTTAATGACCATTGAGAAGCCGTATGAAGTGAAAGTTTCACGTACGGTTTTGGAATAGAGATGAAAACAGTGATGTTTCTGTCGACTATAATTATCGAATAGTTCAAGTACAATTGATATAGTTGAAGCACAGTGCAGATATGGTTTTTTAGGATGGAATTTGTGGCGTCAGCCTATAGGGTTTTTAGCTTTTTTCATCTCATCTCTGGCAGAATGTGAAAGATTGCCCTTTGATTTACCAGAAGCGGAAGAAGAATTGGTAGCGGGTTATCAAACTGAATATTCGGGTATCAAATTTGGTTTATTTTACGTTGCTTCTTATCTAAATCTATTAGCTTCTTCATTCTTTGTAACAGTTCTTTACTTGGGCGGGTGGAACTTTTCAATTCCATTCATACCCATTCTGGAACATTTTGAATGGGATTCTATTTCTGGAATTAGCGGGGTCGTTAATATAACAATTGGGATCCTAATTATATTAGCTAAAGCCTATCTGTTCTTATTTATTTCTATCACGGCAAGATGGACCTTGCCTAGGATAAGAATGGACCAATTATTGGATCTTGGGTGGAAATTTCTTTTACCTATTGCTTTGGGTAATTTTTTACTAACAGCCTCTTTCCAACTTATTTTATTATAACTAACTCTTTTTTCTTCGTGAAGAGGTTCTTATCAATTTTGCAATATATCCAAATTTGATAGATCAAATCTATGAAGAGAAAGAAATTTCTATGATTATTCGAGGAGATTTTACACATGTTCTCCATGGTAACTGGGTTTATGAATTATAGTGAACAAGCAATACAGGCTGCGAGATACATTGGGCAAGGTTTTATGGTTACCTTATATCACATGAATCGTTTACCTATTACTATTCAATATCCCTATGAAAAATGGATCCCATCAGAACGATTTCGCGGGAGGATCCACTTTGAATTTGATAAATGTATTGCTTGTGAAGTATGCGTCCGTGTATGCCCGATCAATCTACCTGTTGTGGATTGGAAAGTCGGAATAGATATGGGGAAAAAACGATTGGAAAATTATAGTATTGATTTTGGAATTTGTATCTTTTGTGGAAATTGCGTGGAATATTGCCCCACAAATTGTCTAGCGATGACTGAAGAATATGAACTTTCGACCTATGATCGTCATGAATTAAATTATGATCACATTGCTTTAGGACGTTTACCAATATCCGTTGTTGAAGATTTAACAATTCAAACAATTCCGAGCTAAGCATATTAACTAACTTAGTATGTCTGAAGAAACTATGGACAAATTTTATGATCAAATCATTTCTACGATTATTCAGATTGAGCTCCGATTAAAGAGCATCTAAAAAAAAAAAAAAAAAGATTTCTCAAATCAGGAATAAATAATTCTATTGACATTCCATTAATAATGTCAGATGTATGATTGATCGAAATCGATTATTGAGCTATAGATTAATTAATCAGTGCCCATATCAAATGAAATTACAAATCCAGTATAGCATATAGGTAAATGGGCTAACTTTTTATTTAGTGAATGGGAGGAAATAATATTCAAAGTTATTGTACACATAATGAATCGACCTGAATCTATATCTGATATTCTTTTGTTGGCTCCTCTAACGCTAAGTCTTCTATTAGGAGGTATAGGAGTAGTATTACTTACTAATATAATTTATTCCGCTCTTTCATTGGGGTTAGTTCTAATTTGTATATCTTTTTTCTATATTATACTGAACGCGGATTTCGTAGCTGTTGCACAAATCCTGATCTACATAGGAGCTGTTAATATTTTGATTCTATTTGCTGTGATGTTGATAAATAATCCAAAATATCCCAATTATGCCGCTCCCTGGACTATCGGAGATAGCATTACTTCAATAGTTTGTACAAGTCTTTTTTGTTCACTAATTACTATTATCTTGAACATATCATGGTTCGGAATATTTCTGACTCAAAAATCAGATCAAATGTTAGAACGAGATTTAACGAACAATATTCAACGTATTGGGGCTCATTTATCCACTGATTTTTTCCTTCCATTCGAACTTATTTCTCTAATTCTTCTAATTGCTCTTATAGGAGCCATTACTATAGCTCGTCGAGAAGAAACAGTTTGAAAATGAAAGCTCTCGTGCGGCATAAATACGCTGTTTTATCTTCATAGATCGTGTCATGTAAATTAGAAACTACCACTTTTGTTTGTATCTGAAGAGATCAAGGTATGAAGAATTCCTCTATTATGCTCGAACATGCGCTTCTTTTAGGTGCTTATTTATTCTCTATCGGTATTTATGGGCTAGTAACAAGTCGAAACATGGTTAAAGCACTTATGTGTCTTGAGCTAATACTCAATGCAGTTAATTTAAACCTAGTAACATTCTCCTATTTTTTTGATAGTAGGCAAGTAAAGGGGGATATCTTTTCGATCTTTGTTATAGCTATTGCTGCTGCTGAAGCAGCTATTGGATTAGCTATTGTTCTGGCAATATATCGTAACAGAAAATCAACTCGTATCGATCAATTTAATTTGTCAAAATGGTAATAAAGATCTCCTTCCATATGAAAAAGAATTTGTATATCCATTTCTATTCAAATAGATACTAGGTTTGTCTCCCTCAAAATAGATATAAATCCTTTCTTTATAGTTTATAGAGGGATTTTTTTCTAAAATCAATCAAGAGCATAATTCATATTTATAACTCATTATCCAAATGATCTGTTTAAGACCAGATTGGGTAAAATGTTTTATAAAGCAAAAAGATAGAATCCGAATCTATTCATTATATCACCGATAATACAATTATTGATTTGCTTGATATTCATAATATATCATCACTGGCCATATATTAAAAAAATCTTATTCAATGAAACACTTTTTCTACTAATGGAGTTCTTAGATTCAATGGCACATTCAGTCAAAATTTATGATACATGTATTGGTTGTACCCAGTGTGTACGAGCGTGTCCCACAGATGTATTAGAAATGATACCTTGGGAAGGATGTAAAGCTAAGCAAATTGCTTCTGCTCCAAGAACAGAAGACTGCGTAGGTTGTAAGAGGTGTGAATCGGCTTGTCCAACGGATTTTTTAAGTGTACGTGTTTATTTATGGCATGAAACAACGCGCAGTATGGGTCTAGCTTACTGATCCATCAAAAAAGAAAAAGAGTTAGTCCCATACATATTTTTCATTCTCCTTTTCCTCTTTCACTGATCAAAACCCATATTCGACCCAAAAATGAAGGCATGGGTTTTGATATAGAAAGTCTCTTTTCTCTTCATTATGAGTAATTTACCTTGGTTAACAATAATTGTTATTTTGCCCATATCTGCGGGGTTATTAATCCCTTTATTTCCCCATAAAGGAAATAAAATGATTCGATGGTATACCCTAGGTATTTGCTTATTAGATCTTCTTTTAATGACCTATATATTCCGTTATCATTATCATTTTGATAATTCATTAATCCAATTGGAAGAGGATTATAACTGGATAAGCCTTATTCATTTTCATTGGAAACTGGGAATTGATGGATTTTCCATTGGGCTTATTTTATTAACGGGATTTATAACTACTTTAGCTACTTTAGCTGCTTGGCCAGTTACTCGAAATCCGCGATTATTCTATTTCTTGATGTTGGCAATGTACAGCGGACAATTGGGATTATTTGCTTCTCGAGATATTCTTCTTTTCTTTCTCATGTGGGAGTTGGAACTAATTCCTGTGTACTTACTTTTATGCATGTGGGGGGGAAAAAGACGTCTCTATTCAGCCACAAAATTTCTTTTGTATACTGCGGGTGGTTCCATTTTTATTTTAATGGGAGCTTTAAGTATGGGTCTCTATGGATCTCATGGACCAGCATTCGATTTCGAATTATTAGCTAAAAAAGATTATCCCATCACACTTGAAATGCTATTCTATTTAGGGTTTTTGATCGCTTATGCAATAAAATTACCAATCTTCCCTTTACATACCTGGTTACCGGATACTCATGGGGAAGCACATTATAGTACATGTATGCTTTTGGCCGGAGTTCTATTGAAAATGGGAGGATATGGGTTGATTCGGATCAATATGGAATTGTTACCTCATGCTCATTCTTTGTTTTCACCGTGGTTGATTATCATAGGAGCAGTGCAAATTATCTATGCAGCTCTAACTTCTATGGGTCAACGCAATTTGAAAAGAAGGATAGCCTATTCATCAATATCTCATATGGGTTTTGTAATTATAGGAATTGGTTCCATGACGTATACAGGTCTCAATGGAGCCATTTTGCAAATGATTTCTCATGGATTAATTGGCGCTGCACTTTTTTTCTTAGTAGGAACAAGTTATGATAGGATACGTACTCTTTTTCTTGATGAAATGGGAGGAATCGCTATATCAATTCCTAAAATCTTTACTATGTTCAGTAGCTTTTCAATGGCTTCTCTTGCATTGCCAGGAATGAGTGGTTTTGTAGCAGAATTTATGATATTTTTGGGCATAATTACTAATCATAATTATTCTTCGACCTTTCGGATCATTATTACTGCAATAGCGGCAATTGGAATGATATTAACTCCCATTTATTTGTTATCCATGTTACGTCGAATGTTTTATGGATATAAGGTTTTTAATATCCCGAATCCTTATTTTCAAGATTCGGGACCACGCGAACTTTTTATTTTGATCTGTCTCTTTCTACCAATCATAGGTATTGGTCTTTACCCCGATCTAGTCCTATTTTTATATAGTGCTAAGGTGGAAGCTATTTTTTCTCAATCTTTCTATTTATCAAAATCATTTTTTGAATAGAATCTTCCAGAAGAATTGGAAACTATAACTATATAATAGTTTCTAGTTATTTCTATCTTTATGAGAAGACATTAATACGAATGAAATAGAGAAAATCGCTCTCTAGTTCGAGTTATTTCAAGTAGTTTTTATCCCCTTTGAAATAACTTGGACGAACTCCCTATCAATTCAATAACATAGAATTACTGATGACTATTCGTAAATAATCAATATTTTTTATATTCTATTGAAATAAATATTAAATAAGAATAAGGTATCCTTTTTCATACTTCTACAAAGTGTATATGCCAGAAACCAGATTTGAACTGGTGACACAAGGATTTTCAGTCCTCTGCTCTACCAACTGAGCTATCCCGGCTGTTCCCCTGTGCATCATACTAGCACAGTAACCAAACTCCTGTCAACTAGCAAAAAGGGTAAAAGACAGCATTTGAACGAGTAGAAGCAACGATACAACTAAAAACATTATTTATACAATAAATAATACACAATATATATATATTGTGTATTATTTGTGTATGTTATATACAGTCGAAAATAAAACAGATAACCTGGGGATAGAGGGACTCGAACCCTCACGATCTATAAAACCAACGGATTTTCCTCCTACTCCAATTTTCATTGTTGTTGACATTGACATGTAGAATTGGGCTCTATCTTTATCCTCGTACAATTAATTACTTCCAAAAATGGATTGTATCCAATCCAAATTATGTTGATTCGTTAGAATAGCTTCCGTTGAGTCTCTGCACCTATCCCGTTCTCGGAAAGGAAACTATTGTCTCTAGAAATCGGATTTGGCTCAGGATTGCCCATTCAAAATATCCCAGGGTTCCCTGGATTTGGATGCTATCACTTGGTAAGTTTCCATACCAAGGCTCAAAAAATTTAAGTCCGTAGCGTCTACCGATTCCGCCATATCCCCTTCTTGTAGAACGAAATCATAAAACAATAATTGCATCCCATCAATTATTTCATTTGCATGAGCATTATATTCTTTCTGCATTTTTGATGCAATGTTGTTATCGTCCCATCCTACACCGCAAAAATATCCCTTTCTCTATTTAGAATCTTATCGAAATCATATTTCCCTTCTATAAGTCTTTTTTCAATTCAATAATACTGTTCCACCTGGGACGGAAGGATTCGAACCTTCGAAATAACAGGACCAAAACCTGCTGCCTTACCGCTTGGCCACGCCCCATTATTGTTTTATAATAATCCATTAAGATAAATTGATGCAATGTTTCATTTGAGTCTGAATTGCATTATTCTATTATAATTCGATTCGCTATAATTTATTATAATTCGATTCGCTATAATTCTAGCGATTTCGAAGAGATCTTTTCAGCCAATAAGCATGTGATACTGCATGCATATGAGCCTGCTTAGCTCAGAGGTGAGAGCGTCGCACTTGTAATGCGATGGTCATCGGTTCGATCCCGATAGCTGGCTCGTTCTTATTCTTTCCACTTCTTACCATTATCAACCATAGATCGTTAAAATCTATGAAATAAGGAAAAGACTCTTACTTTTCGTATCGTCGGTCCGCCGGGTCTGTCGTGGCATGATTCGTTTCAACTAGAAACGCAATGATTGAAACATATCTTTTTTTTCTCTCTACAATATTTTGATTTTCAAATTGAAGAGAATTTGTTTCTCTCTCCGTATAGAAAATCATTCCAATATTCGTGCTGTTTATATTATTCTTCTTTCCAACATTAATTTATGTCATTTCTTGAAATAAGGAGTTTTTTATGTCCCGTTATCGCGGACCTCGTTTAAAAATAATAAATCGTCTCAAAACTTTACCAGGACTAAGTAAGAAAACACCCAACAGAATTCAAAAGCCTATAAAAAAAAAACATTCTAAACCTCTTAAATCTTCTAAATATCCTGTACGTCTAAAAGAAAAACAAAGATTACGTTTTCATTATGGACTTCCAGAGCGCCAATTACTTCAATATGTTCGTATTGCTAGAAGAGCCAAGGGATCAACAGGTCAGGTTCTATTACAATTACTGGAAATGCGCTTGGATAATATCCTTTTTCGATTGGGTATGGCGCTTACTATTCCTGAAGCCAGACAATTAGTCAACCATAGGCATATCCTGGTCAATGGTCGTATAGTAGATATACCAAGTTACCGTTGCAAACCCCAAGATTTCATTTCTATAAAAGAGAAACAAGGATTGAGAAATAGAATGAAGAAAAATATAGAGATTTTTCAAAAGGATAAAATGAGGGTGCCCCCCCATTTAAATCGGATTAAACAAAAGTCACAGTATAGTGGATTAGTAAAAAAAAGAATAGATAATAAGCGTATCGGTTTGAAGATTAATGAATTATTGGTCGTAGAATACTATTCCCGTCGAGTTTAAATTATTCCCAATTTAAAGGGAATGAAAAGAAAGGATTTCTGCACATTTGTTCCTCTGTATGTTACATGACAATGTCATTGTCATTGAATAAATATTTCTTTTTTTCAATATTTTTTTCTCTACCCCGAAATGGAAGGAGATTGTGGGAAAATGAAACCATCCTATCGGGTTTAGATTAATGATAAAACGATGCAAAAAAGAATACAAATATACGGAAAGAGAGGGATTCGAACCCCCGGTAAACAGAAGCCTACATAGCAGTTCCAATGCTACGCCTTGAACCGCTCAGCCATCTTTCCTACACCTTTAATTTGTCGACAAAATGAAAACAACAAGTTTTTTTTCTAATTCATGCCCAAAAATGAGATAACTGACTTTTGCATAAGTCAAGTCTTTTTGAATAAAGACAGACAGAAGAGTATTTACCAAAGTTGCTTTTCTTCTTATTTCAAGATATTTTCTTTCATCAATCTAATATTATTCTTTTAGAATATTAGGATTTTTATTGCCCGATCCAATTGTGAAATTAAGCCAGATCTATTGATAGATTCTATAATTATTATAGAATAATTTCCTATAATTAGTGAAAATAATTCTTCGATCGGTAAGTGCAATTAATGGTACAAATTGCATCATAATGACACAAATTCTATCATAATTATATGCTCAATAGATTCTATACTTATATAATAAGTATGCACAAACACAATCAATCATCATTTTTTCATTTTATGCCAATTTGCCGTTTACTTACTCGTTTGATCGTTGGGGTCGTGAGCAACCGAGCGCAAAACAGAAACATTTTCTCAAATTTTTTTTATTGATTGCTATCAATTTAATCCACTCTTTCAAATATTCCCAATTTTTCTTTATTCAGTTTACATATTTGCGATCGTAAGGAAATTTATTATGCTATTGTGCATTGGCAAATAATTTTGTTCATGGAATCATTTCCGTATGGGGAATGAAAGAAATTATCAAATTGATAAATTGACTATGCCTAGATCTCAGAGAAATGACAATTTTATCGACAAGACTTTCACAATTGTAGCGGATATATTATTGCGGATAATCCCAATGGCTTCAGGGGAGAAAAAGGCATTTACCTATTACAGAGATGGTGTGATTTGATTTTTTTTCTTTCTACTTTTTTTGAGATTCTATTTATTAAAAGTAAAAACTGACGTTTAGTGAAGGTGAGTTTTAGAAATAGAACAATTCTTTCTGTCGTGTATCCCCGATTTACGCAGCCTTAGATGCTTTGATCTTCTGAGATTCTAGTATTAAGCGAAAGGTTATATCTATTACATAGATGTTAATGGTCAAATCTATATGATAGGTGTGCATAAGGGAAAAAGCACTACGCGTTAAAATCGACAACACAAATGCTTCGTTATAATAAAGAAATAAGACTATATAATACATTTTTTTATTTTTATTAAGGGCTAGTTAGAATGGTTGAGGCAACAAACATCCATCTCGTTTGTATTTCGGATACCGCTAGAACCATCGGAGACTGTTGGAGTGAATAATTCCCGTAAAATACAATGCGTTAAGGACAAAGAAATTGTTAGAGGTTATGTTTGTAGTGTTAAGCTAAAATACTTTATTATTTAGAATATAATCTTTATTATTTAGAATATAATCTTTATTATTTAGAATAGAATAATAAAAAAATCTTTGCAAGAAGGATAGCTAGAGATTCATTGGAAATACACTAGTTCCTGCTAATTCATAATCATAAGGAAAATCTTTTTTCGTGTCAATTGATTACTTTCCTTATTCTGTATTAAAAAAGGAGGAGCCGTATGAGGTGAAATTTTCATGTACGGTTTTGAAGCGGAGATCATTTCAATTGAATGAACGACCGTAACGAATGTCAGCTCAATCGGAAGGGGAATATGCGGAAGCTTTACAAAATTATTATGAAGCCATGCGACCGGAAATTGACCCCTATGACCGAAGTTATATATTGTATAATATAGGTCTTATCCACACAAGTAATGGGGAACATACTAAGGCTTTAGAATATTATTTTCAGGCATTAGAACGAAACCCGTCTTTACCACAAGCTCTTAATAACACGGCCTTGATCTGTCATTACGTGCGGCTATCTGTACTATAGAATGAATTCGTTTAGTACGGAAAAGAAAAGAGGCTTTCTACATATGCACCGTCCAAAACAACGGTTTTCTATCAGCTGTAGTCAAAAGAATACCCCTCATAGGAGCCCAAATATGAATGGGTAAATATAGCCTGGATAGTCCATGGATAAAATAAAATCAATTCAATTGATGGAGAAAGCACCATAAAGATCAATTATTGAAAGTTCGGGCTGATACGATCAAATCTGCTCATGGGCAAAAATAAGGAATCTATTTATGTAGTAGAGTTGATTTACTAGGTTATTGAGCAGCGGTGTAGCATCAGATCCTAAAGACGTGAAGTAATACTTTCCTGGTAGGAAAGTATTACTTCAAAAATTTCTATATAGAGATAGTTACCTCTTAAAAAGATTTTTATCTCGATAATCTGAAGTAGACCTTTTTATTTCTAATACTTCATCTTTTTACGGTGGGAGAAAAGAGAAAACTTAATCATTTATCGAAAGTGAAGTTTGAAACTCATGTCATTGACCCATTCTGTTCTTTCGATTAAGCTGAACGTATTTACCTACCCTATTTTGGAAGTTTGGGTACAAGGACTAAAGAATAGTGAATTGAGCCGTATGAGGTAGGAAACTCTCAAGTACGGTTCTAAGGGAAGAAAACTTTTAGAAGTTACTCTATCCCGACCGAGGAGAACAGGCCATTCAACAGGGAGATCCTGAAATTGCGGAAGCTTGGTTTAATCAAGCTGCTGAATATTGGAAGCAAGCTATAGCACTTGCTCCAAGCAATTATATCGAAGCACAAAATCGGTTAAAGATTACAGGACGTTTTCGAGAATGAAAATCTCCCGATTCCTATAGTTAAGATGATGAAATTTATCATGCTATTCGAACGAATTAGCTTCTCTTATTGCATAATCATTATGAAAAAAGAGTAAAATAGAACAAAGAATACAATCTATGGATTGTTAAAAAAATCTTTTTAATATGAGTATTTATCGTGCATAAATAGAATTTATGAAAGATTCATCAATTCAAAGTTCTTTTGAATCATAAATATGAAAATAATGATTGTATCATATTTATATATCTTACCATATCTTACCACTGGGCGAGAAAGTTTTATATCTCGTAACGGTCCATTAAGCACCTATCGGATATGTCATAATAAATTTGAAGATCTGCCTCAAATCGACTTCCGTATCATAGTCGCTCCAGTTCTAAACTGGGAAATAAAGAGAGGGACGAGTTTAGAATATATAGTCATTTTTTCTTTTTTTTTTTCAAAAATTCGGCGGGTTTTTTCTCATGTCTCGTCTGGAAAGAGGAGAACTCAATGACCATTCGTTCACCGGAAGAAGTAAAGATCATAGTGGAGAGGGATCCTGTTAAAACCTCATTTGAAAAATGGGCTAAACCTGGTCATTTCTCAAAGACACTAGCTAAGGGACCCAATACTACCACCTGGATCTGGAACCTACATGCTGATGCTCATGATTTTGATAGCCATACCAATGATTTGGAAGAGATCTCTCGCAAAGTATTTAGTGCTCATTTTGGTCAATTAGCCATCATATTTATTTGGCTAAGTGGGATGTACTTTCACGGTGCTCGTTTCTCCAATTATGAAGCATGGTTAGGCGATCCTACTCACATTAAACCCAGTGCTCAGGTAGTTTGGCCGATAGTAGGCCAAGAAATTTTGAATGGAGATGTGGGTGGAGGTTTTCGAGGAATACAAATCACCTCTGGGTTCTTCCAAATTTGGCGAGCATCCGGAATAACTAGTGAATTGCAACTTTACTGCACCGCAATTGGTGCATTGATTTTTGCAGCGTTAATGCTTTTTGCTGGTTGGTTCCATTATCACAAAGCTGCTCCAAAATTGGCTTGGTTTCAAGATGTAGAATCCATGTTGAACCACCATTTAGCAGGGTTACTAGGACTTGGCTCTCTATCTTGGGCAGGACACCAAATACACGTTTCTTTACCTATTAATCAACTCTTAGATGCTGGAGTGGACCCTAAAGAGATACCGCTTCCTCATGAATTTATTTTAAATCGTGAGCTTTTAGCTCAACTTTATCCCAGTTTTGCTGAGGGATTGACCCCATTTTTCACTCTGAATTGGTCGAAATATTCAGAATTTTTGACTTTTCGTGGAGGACTCAACCCAGTAACGGGGGGTCTGTGGCTGACCGATACTGCACACCACCATTTGGCTATTGCAGTTCTTTTTCTAATTGCTGGTCATATGTATAAAACCAATTGGGTTATTGGTCATAACCTCAAGGATATTTTGGAGGCTCATAAAGGTCCATTTACAGGGGAAGGACATAGAGGTCTTTACGAGATCTTAACTACTTCATGGCATGCTCAATTAGCTCTTAACCTAGCTATGTTAGGATCTTTAACTATTGTCGTAGCTCATCATATGTATTCTATGCCTCCCTATCCATATCTAGCTACTGACTATGGTACCCAACTATCTCTGTTCACGCACCATATGTGGATTGGTGGATTTCTCATAGTTGGCGCTGCTGCACATGCAGCTATTTTTATGGTAAGAGACTATGATCCGACTACTCAGTACAACAATCTTTTAGACCGTGTTCTGAGACATCGTGATGCAATTGTATCACACCTCAACTGGGTATGTATTTTCTTAGGTTTCCATAGTTTTGGTCTATATATTCATAATGATACTATGAGTGCTTTAGGACGTTCTAAAGATATGTTTTCAGATACTGCTATCCAATTACAACCTATCTTTGCTCAATGGATACAAAACACTCATGCTTTAGCACCCAGTTTGACAGCTCCTGATGCAACAGCAAGTACCAGCTTAACCTGGGGAGGTGGTGATTTGATAGCAGTAGGTGCCAAAGTGGCCTTGTTGCCTATTCCATTAGGAACTGCGGATTTTCTAGTGCACCATATTCATGCATTTACTATCCATGTGACTGTATTAATATTACTTAAAGGTGTTTTATTTGCTCGCAGTTCTCGTTTAATACCCGATAAAGCGAATCTTGGTTTTCGTTTTCCTTGCGATGGGCCTGGTAGAGGAGGAACATGCCAAGTATCTGCCTGGGATCATGTCTTCTTAGGGTTATTCTGGATGTACAATGCAATTTCGGTAGTAATATTTCATTTTAGTTGGAAAATGCAGTCCGATGTTTGGGGTAGTATAAGTGATCAGGGAGTGGTAACTCATATTACAGGAGGAAACTTTGCGCAGAGTTCCGTTACAATTAACGGGTGGCTCCGTGACTTTCTATGGGCACAAGCTTCTCAAGTAATCCAATCTTACGGTTCTTCATTATCTGCATATGGTCTTTTATTCTTAGGTGCTCATTTCGTTTGGGCCTTTAGTTTAATGTTCCTATTTAGTGGCCGTGGATATTGGCAAGAACTTATTGAATCTATTGTTTGGGCCCATAATAAATTAAAAGTTGCTCCTGCTATCCAGCCAAGAGCCTTGAGTATTGTTCAAGGACGCGCTGTAGGAGTAGCTCATTACCTTCTGGGTGGAATTGTCACAACATGGGCGTTCTTCCTAGCAAGAATTATTGCAGTAGGATAATGGCTAGGAGGATAAAGCATTATGGCATCAAGATTTCCAAAGTTCAGCCAAGGCTTGGCCCAGGACCCAACTACTCGTCGTATTTGGTTTGGTATTGCTACTGCACATGACTTTGAGAGTCATGATGATATTACCGAAGAGCGCCTTTATCAAAAGATTTTTGCTTCTCACTTTGGTCAGTTAGCTATCATTTTTCTGTGGACCTCTGGTAATTTGTTCCACGTAGCTTGGCAAGGCAATTTCGAAGCATGGGTCCACGACCCCTTACATATAAGACCTATTGCTCATGCAATTTGGGATCCTCATTTTGGTCAACCGGCCGTAGAAGCCTTTACCCGAGGAGGTGCTCCCGGTCCAGTCAATATTGCTTATTCCGGTGTTTATCAGTGGTGGTATACAATTGGTTTACGCACTAATGAAGATCTTTATACTGGAGCTCTTTTCTTGCTATTTCTTTCTGCTCTCTTTTTAACAGCGGGTTGGTTGCATCTACAACCTCAATGGAAACCAAGTGTTTCATGGTTTAAAAATGCCGAGTCTCGTCTAAATCATCATTTATCAGGGCTCTTCGGAGTCAGTTCTTTGGCTTGGACGGGGCATTTAGTTCATGTGGCTATTCCTGAATCAAGAGGAGAACACATAAGGTGGGATAATTTTTTAGATATAGTACCACATCCCCAAGGATTGGAACCACTTTTTACAGGTCAGTGGAATCTTTATGCTCAAAATCCTGATTCCAGCAGTCATTTATTTGGTACCGCTAAAGGGGCGGGAACTGCTATTCTAACTCTTCTCGGGGGATTCCATCCACAAACTCAAAGTTTGTGGCTAACTGATATCGCGCATCATCATTTAGCTATTGCATTTGTGTTTTTCATTGCTGGTCATATGTATAGAACCAACTTTGGGATTGGACACAGCATAAAAGATATTTTAGAAGCACATGTTCCTCCGGGAGGCTTATTAGGACGCGGGCATAAGGGTCTTTACAACACAATCAATAACTCTCTTCACTTTCAATTAGGTCTTGCTCTAGCTTCTTTGGGAGTTGTTACTTCTTTAGTAGCTCAACACATGTATTCTTTGCCTGCCTATGCATTCATAGCACAAGATTTTACTACTCAAGCTGCTTTGTATACTCATCATCAATACATTGCCGGATTCATTATGACGGGGGCATTTGCTCATGGAGCTATATTTCTCATTAGAGATTATAATCCAGAACAAAATAAGGATAATGTATTGGCGAGAATGTTGGAGCATAAGGAAGCCATAATATCTCATTTGAGTTGGGTTAGTCTATTCCTAGGTTTTCATACCTTGGGACTTTATGTTCATAACGATGTTATGCTCGCTTTTGGCACTCCAGAAAAGCAAATCTTGATTGAGCCTATATTTGCTCAATGGATACAATCTGCTCATGGTAAGACCTTATATGGCTTTGATGTGCTCTTATCTTCAGCAAATGATCCAGCATTCAATGCCGGAAAAAGCTTATGGTTACCCGGTTGGTTGAATGCTATTAACGATAATAAAAATTCGCTCTTCTTAACAATTGGTCCCGGAGACTTTTTGGTTCATCATGCTATTGCTCTAGGTTTGCATACGACTACGTTGATTTTAGTAAAAGGTGCTTTAGATGCGCGCGGTTCTAAGCTAATGCCTGATAAGAAAGATTTTGGTTATAGTTTTCCTTGCGATGGTCCGGGACGGGGCGGTACTTGCGATATTTCGGCCTGGGATGCTTTTTATTTAGCAGTTTTCTGGATGTTGAATACCATTGGATGGGTTACTTTCTATTGGCATTGGAAACATATAACCTTATGGCAGGGAAATGTAGCCCAATTTAATGAGTCTTCCACTTATTTAATGGGGTGGTTAAGAGATTATCTTTGGTTAAATTCTTCACAACTAATTAATGGATACAATCCTTTTGGTATGAACAGTTTATCTGTTTGGGCGTGGATGTTCTTATTTGGACATCTTGTTTGGGCTACTGGATTTATGTTTCTTATTTCTTGGCGTGGATATTGGCAAGAACTGATTGAAACTCTTGCATGGGCTCATGAACGCACACCTCTGGCTAATTTAGTTCGATGGAGAGATAAGCCGGTAGCTCTTTCCATTGTTCAAGCACGATTAGTTGGATTAGCTCACTTTTCTGTAGGCTATATATTCACCTATGCAGCTTTCTTAATCGCCTCTACATCAGGTAAATTCGGTTAATTCTTTTTATACACAGTTTTTAGATTTTGAAATCTAATCTCTGTGTATAAAAAGAAGGAGTAATCCACGTAATACTTCTCCATCTCAAATTTGATCTATATTCTTTATATAAAGTAGCTGAATCATTATGGCAAGAAAAAGTCTCATTCAAAGAGAGAAAAAGAAACAAAGATTGGAAAGGAAATATAATTGGCTTCGCCAATCTTTGAAAAAAGAGATGAGCGAAGTCTCATCACTGGATGAAAAATTGGAAATTTATAGAAAATTACAATCTCTACCGCGTAATAGTGCACCTACGCGTCTTCGCCGACGTTGTTTGAAGACTGGAAGACCCAGAGCCAATTATAGAGACTTTGAATTATCCGGATATATAATCCGTGAAATGGCTCATGCATGTTTGTTGGCTGGGGTAACAAAATCGAGTTGGTAGGGTAAAGAAAAGAATTATTTTCAAGTTATTGTTATGATAGAAAAGTCCCTCCCTATATAAGGGAGGGGAAAATAGCATACCCAAGGGATTGCTCGATGTACCCATTTTAATGGTATTATAAGAAAGGTTAATATGAAGGGATAACGCGGAGTAGAGCAGTTTGGTAGCTCGCAAGGCTCATAACCTTGAAGTCATGGGTTCAAATCCCATCTCCGCAAAGACACAATAAATTTCATATATCTTGGCTGTATCGTATCGTATAAATACGATACAAATACGACTAAACCAATACGATAACTTTCTATTCTACAGATAGGCGGGTAGCGGGAATCGAACCCGCATCTTCTCCTTGGCAAGGAGAAATTCTACCATTCAACCATACCCGCATTTGACTCGTTATATGGGTATAATATATACCCATATATTACCATTCTATGGAGGTCAATTTTTCTATTTCAATAGACAATTATCAATCATATTAATAATAACCTCTCCCTTGAGCACTTTCATTACCTGGTTTTTTATTTATCGCAAATTCAATTCCTTTGTGAATTAATTATAGGCCCAGGGGGAGGAAGGAAGATCAATATATCTTAAGATATGAAAGAATTTAGAATACCTACTAAAAAGACTAATCCAATCCATAATGATACACCTGAAAATAGTACATTTTTTTTACTTGACCAGCCATTAGGAGAGGCAAGTGCGACAGGTACACCAATCACTAGTAGAATTGAAATTGCAATTAATGCAAACAAAGACGATTGGAACGCAATAGTCATGATTGTAATCTTAAAAGCTTCCAACAGATTCAAAAGGCTATACCATTCGATCCCTATCCGGTCTTTTTAATTAAAATGCACTACGGATTTTTATTTGATCATAAATGAATCGAAATTTTCAAATTCCGAGTATAAAGAAAGAATAAGCAAATTTTCTTTTTATCATCATAATAGCTAGTTATATATAACTATTATCACTATAGACAGATATTATCTGTCGGGATAAAATGAGTTATGCTCATTGGGGAGAGATGGCCGAGTGGTTGATGGCTCTGGTCTTGAAAACCGGTATAGTGAAAAACTATCGAGGGTTCGAATCCCTCTCTCTCCTTTTGTTGATCGAACAATTGAACCTAGCTTATGAAAAAAAAGTCCTAGATAGAACTTAGTTCAGTACAAATAAAGAATGCTCGGCTATATAGAGTGTAGCCGAGCAACAAGGATTCAGTTGGAAGAATAATGGCAAAGGATATAACTATCCTTCTAATAATCTAAAAAGAAATTAGATATTTCTAGTTTTATCTCTGGTTTAATTAAGAGGGGTCATGGAAAGAACAGGTTCAAAATCACGATCAATTCCTTTCTCAAATCCTGCTGCAGCTGCACGAGCTCTTCCTGCATGCCACAAATGACCTACGAAAAAGAAAAATCCTAGAACAAAATGAGAAGTGGCTAACCAACTTCGAGGTGAGACATAATTGACCGCATTAATTTCGGTAGCTACACCACCCACAGAATTTAAAGAACCTAAAGGAGCATGAGTCATATATTCTGCTGAACGTCGTTCTTGCCAAGGTTGTATGTCTTTTTTCAGCTTACTCAGGTCCAAACCATTAGGACCTCTTAAAGGTTCCAACCAGGGAGCACGAAGATCCCAAAAACGCATCGTTTCCCCTCCAAAAATAATTTCTCCAGTAGGAGAACGCATAAGATATTTACCTAAACCAGTGGGCCCTTGGGCAGACCCCACACTAGCTCCAAGACGCTGGTCTCTAACTAGAAAAGTAAATGCTTGTGCTTGAGAGGCCTCTGGGCCGGTAGGTCCATAGAATTCACTGGGATAAGCTGTATTGTTAAACCAAACAAAACAACAAGCAATGACACCAAAGACAGAGAGAGCTGCCAAACTATAAGATAAGTAAGCTTCTCCGGACCATACAAACGCACGGCGAGCCCACGCAAAAGGTTTTGTTAAGATGTGCCAGATACCACCGAAGATACAAATGGAACCTAACCACACATGTCCTCCAATTAGATCTTCTAGATTGTCCACACTAACAATCCATCCCTCCCCTCCAAAAGGGGATTTTAGTAAATAACCAAATATAGTACTTGGGTTAAGCGTAAGGTTCGTAATTTTTCTTATATCTCCACCGCCGGGAGCCCAGGTATCATATATGCCACCAAAATACAAAGCCTTAAACACTAGGAGAAAAGCACCAACACCTAGCAAGATTAGGTGAATACCTAAAATTGTGGTCATTTTGTTCCTATCTTTCCATACATAACCAAAAAATGGAAAAGATTCTTCTAAAGTTTCGGGTCCAATTAGTGCGTGATAAATACCACCGAAGCCTAAAACTGCAGAAGAAATTAAGTGAAGTACCCCGGATACAAAATAGGGAAAAGTGTCCACAATTTCCCCACCAGGACCGACTCCCCATCCTAGAGTAGCTAGATGGGGAAGTAAAATCAATCCTTGTTCATACATAGGTTTTTCTGGTACAAAATGAGCCACCTCAAATAAATTCATTGCTCCAGCCCAGAATACAATTAATCCGGCATGAGCCACATGAGCTCCAAGTAATTTGCCTGACAAATTAATAAGTCGAGCATTACCAGCCCACCAAGCGAAACCAGTGGTTTCTTGGTCACGACCAGCTAAAGTTAGAGTTCCATTAAAGAGCGTTTCCACGGGGTAGAACCTCCTCAGGGAATATAAGATTTTCATGAGGCTGATCCTGAGCCGCCATCCAAGCACGAATACCTTCGTTCAAAAGAATATTTTTTGTATAAAAAGTCTCAAATTCAGGATCTTCTGCTGCACGAATCTCCTGGGAAACAAAATCATAAGCACGTAAGTTTAGAGCTAGGCCAACTACTCCAATGGCACTCATCCATAAACCGGTCACCGGCACAAATAACATGAAGAAATGTAACCAACGTTTATTGGAAAAAGCAACCCCAAAAATTTGGGACCAGAAACGGTTCGCAGTGACCATAGAATAAGTCTCTTCGGCTTGAGTTGGGTTAAAAGCACGGAATGTATTTGCACCATCACCGTCTTCAAATAAAGTATTTTCTACGGTAGCACCGTGAATAGCACATAGAAGAGCAGCACCCAATACTCCGGCAACTCCCATCATATGAAATGGATTCAAGGTCCAATTATGAAAACCTTGAAAAAAGAGGATAAATCGGAAAATAGCTGCTACGCCAAAACTAGGCGCAAAAAACCAACCAGATTGACCTAATGGATAGATCAAGAATACGGAAACAAAAACAGCAATCGGAGCAGAGAACGCAATTGCATTATAAGGTCGTAATTGCACAGATCGAGCAAGTTCAAATTGGCGTAACATAAAGCCTATTAGACCAAAAGCACCATGAAGAGCAACGAAAGTCCATAGACCACCTAACTGACACCAGCGAGTAAAATCTCCTTGTGCTTCAGGACCCCATAATAGCAGCAAAGAATGTGCCAAACTATTAGCAGGCGTAGAAACTGCAGCAGTTAAAAAATTACAACCTTCCAAATAGGAGCTGGCCAATCCGTGAGTATACCACGAAGTCACAAAAGTTGTGCCCGTGAACCATCCGCCTAGTGCAAAATAAGCACAAGGAAAAAGCAATAAACCGGACCAACCCACAAAAACAAAACGGTCTCTGCGTAGCCAATCATCCATAATATCAAATAAAGTTTGTTCCTCTTTGGAAGACTTTCCAAGAGCTATAGTCATAGTAATCCTCCTATTTCACTATTTCAACCTTTTCCGAACACCCTATTCGATAGAATCAAAGGGTATACACTGTTTTACATTGAAATATTTATGGACAATTTTTCATCCATCATCCCTTTCAATAAATCGGGTTTCGAAGATTCCTTATTGGCACGGATTTTCTATTGAAACCGAATTACTTATATATAGTGAATAGTAAATGCATGATAATTCGAAGTTGTTTCTATTTCATTTTTTTCTTCTCTTTTTTTTATCTCAATTCCAATCTATTTTCTACTGGTAGAATGACCGAGATAAAATGTCTTGTACAAACATAGTAAGAATGTTTGGTACATCATAATCGAATTATGCTTTTCAATTCGACAGAATATCCAATTAACAACCAAATATGAGAGTATTCGAATAATTTCAATTGATTGAAGGTTCACTTTCAAAATCTACCTCAATTTTCAATATAAGAATAACTTATATTATTAATCAGTCAATGGGTTAGGTTCACTTACTTCTCATTTTTATTGAGTTTTCATTTAGTTTTAAAGTAATACGTACTAATTTCCATTAGTAATTCTTCAATGAAAAATACGAAAGTGAAGTAGATTATGCCTAATCTTATACTATTCCTCGTCTTATTAGTAGCGAGATATAAGAAAAAAAGTTCTATCTAAATTATATATGTTAGTTGTCCTCAATTATATTAACATGTTCTATTCCGTGATAACAAAAAGAGGTATAATTGCAGCTTTTTTGTCTTAATCAAATAAATGTGAAAAATAACAACTGGGCTTTATTGCAAACAAGAGCCCTTTATCGGGCTTGAACCGATGACTTACGCCTTACCATGGCGTTACTCTACCCCTGAGTTAAAAGGGCTTTTGACCATTTCATTACCAATGGAGAAGTCTATTACATATTCGATAGATGCCAAATAATGGGGTCAATAATAGAACTAAATTAATTGAATATAGTTCTATTGTCGATCCTGACAACACAAGAAGAATATTAAATAATGAAATATGAAGAAAGATTCTTTTATATTGACAAATTCCTAGGGATTTGAATATTATAACAATAGCCCCTATCGTCTAGTGGCCCAGGACATCTCTCTTTCAAGGAGGCAACGGGGATTCGATTTCCCCTAGGGGTACTAGGTAGGCTAGGAAAGTCATTATAGTACCTAATTAGGTACTATAATCAACTTCCCATTTTTTCCTGGGTCGATGCCCGAGTGGCTAATGGGGACGGACTGTAAATTCGTTGGCAATATGCCTACGCTGGTTCAAATCCAGCTCGGCCCAATACCAACTTGATAGATTGAGATAGATATTTATCTATCAGATAAGAAAGGTAATTGGTTTTTGAATCCCCTACCCTCTAATCCTATACTGTAATAGAGAAAGAATCGGAACGAACAGATACTTTTGATATATAATATCAATTTGAAAGAGAAAAGTTTTAAAAATACGACCCGGCACACGGCACAGTTTTTTTTATGACAGTTTAGTCAATAAACTGTACCTAGTGGGATTGTAGTTCAATTGGTTAGAGTACCGCCCTGTCAAGACGGAAGTTGCGGGTTCGAGCCCCGTCAGTCCCGATTCAATAAATTGAACAATTGTTTGAGCGATTCCTACCCCAAACAAGAGAAAAAAAGGAAAATAGAGTAGACTAGAATAGATTTGACATCTTTTTTTACACATACACATTTTGTGTGTGGATTCGCCGAATTATTAGATCCGCAATCTTTTTTTCCTTGAGAAAAAAAGGGGTATCGTAGTAAGATAGATCTGTGTTAGGAAGAATACCGTGTAGAGATTTACGCTCTGCGTTCATCTCTCATATTTTTGTTTGCTCATCAATTTTTTACTAGACCCTTTTTGGTTTTTGGCTATTTCTAGGATCCTCTTCTAATATATAATAGACATTAACATAAAAAAAAAAAAAACAAAATATTTGATTGAGACAAACATTAATGAAAATTTTTTTTTTACAAAAAAAAAAGAGATACTCTATGAGATCAAATCTCGAGTTATTTTAAAACGAAGCGAAAATCAATCATGGAAGTAAATAACCTTGCATTTATTGCTATTCTATTATTCATTGCAGTGCCCACTGCTTTTCTAATCGTCATTTACGCACAAACGAAGCCTCAAAGTGAACTAGAGTGACTACTTAGAATCTAGAATTAGTCTAAATCGTTACTATACAAAAAGTAATAGCGGTTAGTATATTTTTTTTTTGAGAAGAAGTAATTACAAAACAAAAGAAAAAAGAAAATTTCGTTTGTACCACTTATAGACAGATTTTGGATAAGTAGATCTAAATTAGAATTCTAATTTGTCTCGTGGGAACTAGACATAATTTCTTCCATATCTCTGGAAAAATTGATGTAAAAAAATTGATTGTAAATAAAAACATAGGTGTTATCAATATTTTTTTAATATCTCAAAAAATATTGATAATACGAATACGCATTGTTTACTATTCCATAGTAATATACAAAATTGTCAATTGTAAAGGCAAAAAATTGATATGGAAAAGACAGAGCAATAATGCTCCATATGCTTTAACAGATGTATAGTGAATTAACAGATGTATAGTGAAAAATAGTATGGTTCGCTATAGAAAATTCTACTTCATATTTTCTAAATATGAAGTATGAATTTTCTACTATAACATGATCAATTTGATATTTTGAATCGTTCTGTTCAAAAAAAAGAATTAATGAATAAATAATGAATGATTTATTCATCGTAATAATCATTGTTTATTTGTTTTGAACAGAACGATTCAAAACAGAAGGACTATTCAAATCAAATTCTATTAAATTCCACTTCTACCCCATACTACGAGTGAAAGAGAAAAAGTAAAAACTACCATTAGAGCAGCCCAAGCGATACCGACTATATCCATACGAATCCCTCTCTTTGATAAAAACTGAAAAAAAAAAAGTAAAAAAAAATAATATCATTATTGATTCTTGATGATAATGGAACTATTCAAAATGGTGCAAAGTGGGAATCTTCTACCTTCCTATTCTGAAAGGATGAGTCGATAGTAGAGGCTTCTCAAAAACTAATTACTAGAAATATAAACTACCTATCAGATCAGACATTAACGATAAAATTGAATTTTATTTGCTATTATTAGCAATAGCACCTGAAGCTACACAAGTTGTATCCAAAAGACATGGATAGAAATAGAGACTTTTCTATTTGTTTAGACTACCAAGGCGACACCCAGATTTGAACTGGGGATCGAGGATTTGCAGTCCCCTGCCTTACCACTTGGCTATGTCGCCATCCCCATATCTAGTTTATCCTAAGGGAAAAAGATATTTTGCTATATTTATCGAAGATGATATGTAAGGTATTTCACGTATTCTTGTTTATCACTCGGATATGCCGTATAACCAATTTATAGTCCCCAGGTCTAATAGGGGGATTTAGACTTTTCCAATAGGAAAAAAGGGGATTGGTTTTCAATTATCTTATTGAAGTGGAACCTATAACCTATTAATATCGGTTAGGAATTTAAGTTACTGCCTCTAGTATAGAATAGGAATTTAATTTAGAGTACCCAATTAGTATACTAAATCCACTTTTGTCTGTCAATAACTAGAGAATTTACAACTATAGAAATATTTACATTATATATCATAATTTTCATAATAAAAGAAAATAGCTTCTTTTTTTTGATATAGTGAACAAAGCATGTCAATTTTTTGTCGAATTTATTCGTCTAGATTAATGGGGAATACAATATCGAAATAGAAAATTTACTATAGATAATAATAGGATAGCAAACATTCAATGCGATTAGAAGAAAATAAAGGAATATTTACAATTCCCCAATTTGGTAAAATACAACTTGAAGGATTTTTTCGTTTTATCAATCAAGGCTTAATAGAAGAAATCAATAACTTTTCAAAAATGGAAAGCTCAAATAAAAAGATAAAAATTCTTCTTTTTGGTTCTGAATATAAACTAACAGAACCTTTCATTAAAGAGAGAGATGCTGTATATATGTCTCTTACATATAACTGTCAATTATATGTACCAGCAAGATTGATTAAGAAAACTAAGAAAACTTGTGAAATGCAGGACCAGATTTTATATCTGGGAGATATTCCTTTGATGAATTCTAAAGGAACTTTTGTAATAAATGGAAATTACAGAGTCGTGGTCAATCAAATAGTAAGAAGTCCCGGTATTTATTACACTTGGCAACGAAAACCGTCGGGAAACATTATCTGGATTGGCACAATAATTTCAGATTGGGGAGGAAGATCAAGATTAGAGCTTAATAAAAAAAAAGAAAAGATATGGATTCGTATAAACAAAAAAAAAATATCTGTTTTACTTTTTTTATTAGCTATGGGTCTAAATTCCGAAGATATTTTTAACTATAAGAATGTTAAAGCATTTTTCCAATATTCAAAGGAGTATTCTACATACAAGTACGATTGGTATGGCGGGAAGCGGAAAGCTATTTTGAAACTTTATAAAAAACTTTACATAAGTGACGAAAATGAAGAAGAAGGAGAAGAAGAAGGAGAAGAAGAAGGAGAAGAAGAAGGAGAATTGGATTTTGAGTCTATATATGAAAAAGTAACAACATTTTTTCGAACGAAATGTTTATTAGGAAAGATTGGTCGACGAAATCTGAATAAAAAACTAAGTCTTGATATACCCGAGAACGAATTTTTATTATTACCGCACGATATATTGGCTGCTGTGGATTACCTTATAAAAGTGCAATTTGGAGCAGGTACACCTGATGATATAGATCACTTACAAAATCGATATATTCGTTCTGTAGCAGATTTATTACAAGAGCAATTACGATTAGCTCTATATGATTTCAGAGAAGCAGTTGAAAAAACTTTATTACCTGTATCAGTATCAATCAATGCTAAAAAGAGAATAACTCTTATTAAATTGGAAACTTTCATTTCATTAACGGAAACTTTTCGTCATTTTTTTGGGTTACATCCCTTATCACAATTTTTGGATCAAACTAATCCGTTGGCAGAAATAGTTCATAGTCGAAAAGTGAGCTCTTTGGGCCCTGGAGGATTGACAAGTCGAACGTCTACTTTTCGTACACGGGATATACATCCTAGTCATTATGGACGTATTTGTCCGATTACGACATCCGAAGGAATAAATGTTGGGCTTATTGGATCGTTATCTATTTATGCAACGCTTGGTCATTACGGCTCTTTACAAAGTCCATTCTATAGGCTATCTGAGAGATCGAACAAAGACCATATGGTTTATCTATTACCGGGAGAAGATGAATACTATCGGATAGCTATAGGAAATTCTCTGGCATTAAATCAAGGGGTTCCAGAGGAACAATTGGTTGCAGCTCGATTTCAACAAGAATTTTTATTTTTTGCATGGGACCAAATTCATTTCAGAAGTATTTTCCCTTCCCAATATTTTTCCGTTGGAGTTTGCCTTATTCCTTTTATCGAACATAATGATGCGAATCGTGCTTTAATGGGTTCTAATATGCAGCGTCAAGCACTTCCACTTGTTCAACCTGAGAAGTGTATTGTTGGAACTGGATTGGAGGGTCAAGTAGCTCTAGATTCAGGAAGTGTAGCTATAGCCAAGCAAGGGGGAAAAATAAAGTATATTGATGGTGAAAATATAATCATAACTTCATCTATTGCTCGAGACAATATAGAAACAGAATTGATTCTATATCAACGTTCTAATAGTGATACTTGTATGCATCAAAAACCCCGAGTTCGCCAAGGGGAATATGTAAAGAGGGGACAAATTATAGCAGACAGCGCAGCTACAGCAGGGGGAGAACTTTCTTTGGGAAAAAACATTTTAGTGGCCTATATGCCATGGGAAGGGTACAATTTTGAAGATGCAATACTTATTAGTGAACGTCTGGTATATGAAGACATTTTTACTTCTTTTCAGATCGTAAGATACAAAATTGGAGCTTATTTTACGGACCAGGGCCCTGAAGTAATAACTAGAGAAATACCTCATTTAAATGCTTACTTACTCCGTCATCTGGACGAAAACGGCATTGTAATGATAGGATCTTGGGTAGAAACAGGTGATATATTAGTAGGTAAATTAATACTGGAAGCAGAAGAAGACTCACTAATAAATACTCCAGAAGGAAAATTATTACAAGCTTTATTTGATATTAAGGCACCTACTGGAAAAGAAAATTGTTTTAGAGTCCCTAAAGGTGTAAAAGGTCGAGTTATCGATGTGAGATGCTTTCAGGAGTTCGAGGAGGAGGAAGACGATTATCTCGGCGATATTGTAGAAAGAGTTCATGTATATATTTTACAAAAACGTAAAATACAAGTGGGTGATAAAGTAGCGGGAAGGCATGGTAATAAAGGTATTATTTCAATCATTTTGCCCAGGCAAGATATGCCTTATTTACAAAATGGAACACCAGTGGACATGGTATTAAATCCATTAGGGGTACCTTCACGAATGAATGTAGGACAGATCTTTGAATGTTTACTTGGTTTAGCAGGAAAACTAATGAACAAACATTATAGACTTCCACCTTTTGACGAAAGGTACGAGCGAGAAGCTTCTAGAAAACTAGTGTTTTCTGAGCTTTATAAAGCTAGCGAGCAAACAGCTAATCCATGGGTATTTGAAACGGATAATCCTGGAAAACATAGATTAATTGATGGAAGAACAGGAAAGGTTTTTGAACAACCTGTTACAATAGGAATAGCTTATATATCGAAATTGTGTCATCAAGTTGACGACAAAATTCATGCACGTTCCCGTGGACCTTATGCGTTGGTTACACAACAACCTCTAAAAGGAAAATCCTCCAGAGGAGGACAACGAGTAGGAGAAATGGAAGTTTGGGCTCTAGAAGGTTTTGGTGTTGCTTATATTTTACACGAGATACTTACTTTAAAATCTGATCATATGGACACTCGTGAAAAAATATTTGGTGCCATTTTCAACGGAGAACCAATGCCTAAACCTACCACTTTTACAGAATCTTTCCGATTGCTCAGTCGAGAACTACGATCTTTAGCTCTAGAATTGAATCATACTATTCTATCTGAGATAGACTTTCAGATAGATAAGAAGGAAGTTTGATCAAAATGAATCAAAATTGATTTTTTATGAATGACCAGAATAAACACGAACAACTTCAAATTGGATTAGTTTCTCCCGAGCAGATTCTCGCTTGGTCTGAAAGAATATTACCTAATGGAGAAAGAGTCGGACAAGTGACTGCAGAACAGATTTTAGATTATAGAACTTATGAACCAATAAGAGATGGATTACTTTGTGAAAGGATATTTGGACCTAAGAAAAGGGGAGTTTGTGCTTGTGTAAAACCTCCAATGATAGAAAATGAGAAGGAAAACTACAACTCCAATTTTTGTACTCAATGTGGAGTTGAACTTGTTATTGATCCTCGAATTCGAAGATATCGAATGGGATACATTAAACTGGCATGTCCAGTTGTTCATATTTGGTATTTCAAACGACGTCCCAGTTATATCGCGAATCTATTAGATAAAACTCGTAAAGAATTAGACGACCCAGTATACTGCGATGTGTGACTTGATCACAAGCTCCGATTATACAGATCCATAGGAACTGTCATCCTATTCAATCTAATTGGGATGCCCTTATCTCTGACACGTCCCTCGGCAAGAGGGGCATGAAGCTCAGAATTAGAACCATGTTGATAAAAAGGAATGAATCTAGGGTTAATATCTTGTATATTCATTTCAATTGCTAATTGGACTTCGTAAAAATACTTCTTTTATTAGAAACAGAAAGAAAATGGAATAAAGAATCTGTTTCATTTTTCTTTTTATTCTAGACCAAAGAAAAAATATGGTTATAGGAGTCTATTCATCGCACATATGCTTCAAATAGTATTGTAACCATCGAAGTAAAACAGAAACCTACAGGATCAATTAATAAAGAGATAGAGACAAGTAAATCCCATATGAATTTCACAATAAATTAAAGGTCTTTCACAAAGAAATGTATCGTTCAAAAGGGAGAAGACTGCTCATTAATTACATAACATATTTATGTCATAATACGAATTGTAAACCAATAATCGAATTCACTTGGCACTTGAGCAAAGAGTAACTATTTAGTTTTATCGCTTGGGGATGAAAACCGTCGGGAAACATTGTTTGTATCAGAGAGCACATTTTGTGCATAGTGATACATAATCACTTTCCATTTGGGTATAGTTACTTGAGCCGGATGAGAAGAAACTTTCATGTCCGATTCTGAGGGGGGGAAAAAAAGATAAACCTATCCAAATGTTTTTATTACTAGGCCCACAGTTAACAAGCCAACTTTATTGCGATTTCATGGAAAACTTCGTGAATATGAGTCTAAATCTTGGGCAAAGGAAATTGCTTCTTATCTCTCTTGGGATTTTGCGCTATTTCAAGAGCGAGAAATTGCCACTGGAGGAAAAGCTATCAAAGAACAATTAGCCGGTCTAAATCTGCAAATGATTATAGATCATTCATATAGAGAATGGAAGGAAATAGATACGAAAATATCTATATTATTTTTGTCGGGGGAGTCACCAATCCAATTTTTGAAAAAAGATTCTCCTTTGAGAAAACTATATGATAGTACCAAGAAAAAACTTCTCTCACTTCAAAGAAGAAAGGATCGCCTGGTTAGACGGATGAAATTTGCTCAATATTTTATTCAAACAAATGTAGAACCACAATGGATGGTTTTATGCCTATTACCAGTTCTTCCTCCCGACCTGAGGCCAATGTATAAATTAAATGAAGGTGGAGTGATTACTTCGGATCTCAATGAACTTTATCTAAAAGTGATCCGTCGAAATAATAATCTTTTAGAATCCATAGAATGGACTCGTGCATTTCTAATACCAAATTTATTGTTTGATCAAAAGAAATTAGTCCAAAAAGCTGTAGATGCACTTCTTGATAACAGTATAGGCGCGCAACCGGTAAAAGATAATAAGGATAGACCTTATAAATCGTTCTCAGATTTCCTCCAAGGGAAAGAAGGAAGATTTCGTGAAAATTTACTTGGAAAACGGGTCGATTATTCAGGTCGTTCTGTTATTGTGGTAGGTCCCCATCTCTCATTGTATCAATGTGGATTACCCCGAGAAATCGCAATAGAGCTTTTTCAAGCATTTTTAATTCGTGATCTAGTTGAACGACAGATTGCTCCCAATCTAAGAACTGCTAAATTTTTAATTCGAGATAGGAAACCTATTATATGGAACGTACTTAAACAGACTATCCAAAGACATCCTATATTGTTAAATCGAGCACCCACCTTACACAGATTAGGAATACAAGCATTTCTACCCATTTTAATAAAAGAACGTGCCATTCGGTTACACCCATTGGTTTGTGCAGGATTTAATGCAGACTTTGACGGAGATCAGATGGCTGTCCACATACCTTTATCTATGGAAGCTCAAGTAGAAGCTCGTTTACTTATGTTTTCTCATCTCAATCTTATCTCTCCAACTATAGGAGACCCTATTTGTGTACCGACTCAAGATATGCTTCTAGGACTTTATAGATCCACTATTCAAAAAAACCACGGCATTTATGAAAATAGATACCACCCGAATAATTCAAAAAAGAAGATCGTCTCACCTTCGTTTTATAGCTATGATGATGCGCTTAAAGCTTATGAACAAAAACAAATTGATTTAGACAGTCCTTTATGGCTCCGATGGAGGAGAGATATAGATACCTCTATTATTAATTCAGTAAATCGAGAACTTCCTATCGAAGTTCAATATGAATCTTTCGGTACCTTCTACGAAATCTATGATCATTTTCGAATAAGAAAATGTAGAGTGGGGGAAATACTTAATAAATACATTCGAACGACCGTTGGTCGTATTCGTTTTAATCGAGAAATAGAAGAAGCTATAAAAGGCTTGTGGACTTATGATATCCGACAAGAACTGTCACTATTCAGAATTTAATGTTATTAATCTTATGATCCTTTCATTCATGCAGAGATAAAGATTAAGGGAGCTTTGGAGCTTAAACCCATTGCCGATTCCTACTCCCCAACCCATTTTGGGGAGATTTTATCCAAAATGGAGATATTTTATTCTTATGATACAACCTAAATTCTAAAATACCCATTTTATTCTTATGATACAACCTAAATTCAAAGTACCCTTTCCTTTTGAAGTGCCCTTTTTTAATAAAGGGATGGATAAATTTGTTATGAAGCACCTTATTAAAAGATTCGTAAATCAATTTGGAATGACATATACATCACATGTATTAGATCAACTGAAGATTTTAGGTTTCCAGCAAGCTACCGATGCAGCTATTTCATTAGGAATTGATGATCTTTTAACAACACCAGCTAAACTATGGCTTATCCAAGATGTGCAACAACAAGGGTTTGCTTCGGAAAGACATCATGATTATGGAAATGTACATGCAGTGGAAAAATTACGTCAATTGATTGAGATATGGCATGCTACCAGTGAATATTTGAAACGAGAAATGAATCCGAATTTTAAGATGACTGATCCTCTTAATCCAGTACATATGATGTCCTTTTCAGGAGCTAGAGGAAGTATATCTCAAGTTCACCAATTAGTAGGTATGAGAGGATTAATGTCAGATCCTCAAGGAAAAATTGTCGATCTACCCATTCAAGGAAATTTACGGGAAGGACTTTCCTTAACAGAATATATTATTTCCTGTTACGGTGCTCGTAAAGGAGTTGTAGATACTTCTATACGAACAGCAGATGCTGGATATCTCACACGTAGACTTGTTGAAGTAGTACAACACCTCGTTGTACGTAAAGTAGATTGTGGTACTATCCAAGGTCTTTTTGTAAATCTTATTCAAGATCAAGAAACAATCAAAAATCAATTTGTTCTACAAACACTCATTGGGCGCGTATTAGCAGATGATGTATATATAAAGGGAAGATGTATTGCCACGCGCAATGAAGATATTGGGATTAAACTTGCCAATCAATTCTATTATTTCCAAATACAACCAATATATATACGAACCCCTTTTACTTGCAAAAGTATATCTTGTATTTGTCAATTATGTTATGGTTGGAATACTACTCATAGTAACTTAATCGAATTAGGAGAAGCAGTTGGCATTATTGCAGGTCAATCAATTGGAGAGCCGGGAACTCAACTAACATTAAGGACTTTTCATACTGGTGGGGTATTTACGGGTGACATTGCAGAACATATACGAGCCCCGTTCACCGGGAAAATGGAATTCAACGAAAATTTCGTTTTTCCTACCCGCACCCGTCATGGGCACCCTGCTTATATATGTCATACTAGTTTAGACGTGACTATCGATAACCAATATGAAGTACAAAACTTAACGATTCCGCCAGAAAGCTTGCTATTCATTCAGAATAATCAACTCGTGGAATCGGAACAAATAATTGCTGAGATTCGTGCAAAAAAACCCCCTTTTAAAGAGAAAGTAAAGAAATCTATATATTCTGGCCTGACAGGAGAAATGCACTGGAATATCCCTATGCCGTCTAATTTAATAGAAAAGACAACTCATTTATGGGTATTATCGGGAGGGATATATGAATCTGCTTTTCATAAAGATCAAGATCAAGTGGATATTACAGAACTTCTTCTTTACAAACATAAATCACTTTCGAATTATTCAGTGGATCAGGTGAAACACGAATCAGTTGACTCAAACTGTTTTGAAAGAGGGAAAAAAATCTTCAATTATCTCGAAACTGATCGAACCATAGCTAACGAGCATCAAGACTCTATCGATTGCACCATTCTTTTTGAAAATACCAACAATATTAGGGTAAAAAATGAACTCATCAGACCATTATGGTGTGATAAACAATTGGGAAAGCGAAGAATCCCTTATCCTCATTTAATTCTTAGAATGCCTATAGAATCTATTTTCTATCAAAATGAAAATAACAACATTTTTGCTTTTTTGAATGACCCTAGTTCAAAAATGATAAAATATGGGAATATTCTCGGGGGTTATTCGATTGAAAAAGAAAGGAATTTTCTTGAAAATCAATTAGACGGAAGGCCCAGATTCAAAAGAAAAAAGGCTTATGCTTCTCTCATTTCAGTAAGAACAAATAAGATCATTATCAATATGATTCAAATTAGCTTGCTGAAATACCCTTTTTTTAATATGGCAAGTTCTCCATTTTTGTTTCATAACAAATTAGGTCACACTAATTCTTTTGTTTCGAATGATCAAAGTAAATTACTTAGTAAGGGAACTATTCGTTCAGTACCTAATGAGAATAAAAAAGAGAAATCTTTTATTATTCTGTCTACTTCTGATTTTTTGCAAATCGTTTTGTTTAATGATTTAAAAAGCTTAAATACAGTAAAAAAGTCGGATGCAAATAAAAAAATTGCATTGTCAGGTCTCCTGGGTTATTTACATAGTATTGCTAGTCGTTTTCCATACTGTCGTTTGATGACTTATAAAAAAGTATTACTAAATGAACGTTCAATTTCTAACAATGACTCGAATACTTTTCAAGTAGCTAAATGCTATTTTATGAATGAAAAGAGGGAAATTTATCAATTTGATTCATGCAGAAATATTCTTTTCAATTTTAATTTGTACTTTTCCCTATCCAATTTTTTTGAAAAAACATTTCAAGTAGTCAGCCTTGGACAATTTTTTTGCAAAAGTATATGGATATTCGAAGATAAACAACTCCAAGAATCTGGTCAAATTGTAGCTATTCGTGAGGAATCTTTTATCATTAGATTAGCTAAACCCTATTTGGGTACTCGAGGAGCAACTCATAATAGTTATTATGGGAAAATTCTTTACGAAGGAGATACATTAATGACCATGTCATACGAAAGATTAAAATCCGATGATATAATTCAAGGTCTTCCTAAAGTTGAACAATTATCAGAAGCCCGCTCGAATACTTTAATATCGAAAAATCGAAAAAAAAAATTTAAAGAATTGAACAGACACCTGGCAAGATTTTTTGGAAACTTTTGGGGGTCATTCACCAGTGTTAGAATAACTATGAAGGATAGTCAGAATCAGTTGGTCAATGAAATTCAAAAGATTTATCGATCCCAGGGGGTACAAATTTCTGATAAGCATATAGAAATTATTGTGCGCCAAATTACATCGAAAGTTTTAGTTGTAGATGTCGAAAAGTCCGAAAATAAAAATTTTGAAAATGGACTAAATAGTCTTTTTTTACCCGGAGAACTCATTGGATTATCACAAGCACAAAGAATGGATCGTGCTCTCGAAAAAAGAATAAACTATCGAACCATTTTATTGGGAATGACAAAGGCATCTCTGAATACTCAAAGTTTTCTATCGGAAGCGAGTTTTCAGGAAACTGCTCGGGTCTTAGCGAAATCTGCTCTTCAAGGTCGCATTGATTGGTTGAAGGGCTTGAAGGAAAATGTTATTCTCGGGAGAATGATACCTGTTGGTACTGGATTCAACCCTTTGAAAAAACGGAGTAAAATAGATCCGAAAATGAGTAAGAAAAGTATATTTAGAAGAAAAGTGAAAGATTTTTTCTTGAAATTTTTATTGCAAAAACAAAAAAAAAAAGTTCTAAAAAAACTAGTCAAAATAAAGAAAAAATCAAAACGAGTAAAGAAAGAAATCTAACAATTTGCTTTAATTGTATAAAAAGAAATCAAAAATCAAATGAATACTTGTACCAAGTATGCTACGGCAAGCAATCTAACCCATTCCATTGGAATGTAGATATTACATCCAGTTCATATTAAAAAGGAAAAGAATAAAATGACGAAAAAAAATTGGAACATCAATTTGAAAGAGATGGTAAAAGTAGGAGTTCATTTTGGTCATGAGACAAAAAAATGGAATCCTAAAATGGCACCTTACATTTTTAAAGAACGTAAAAATAGTCATATTATAAATTTGACTTATACCGCTCGTTTTTTATCAGAAGCCTGTGATTTTGTGTTTGATGGAGCAAAAAGAGGAAAACAATTTATGATAGTTGGTACAAAACATCAAACAGCTGATGCAGCTAAATTAGCTGCTTTAGCAGCTCGATGTCATTATGTAAACAAAAAATGGTTCGCGGGTATGTTAACTAATTGGTTTACTACAGAAGCAAGACTTGAAAAATTCAAAAATTTAATGAAAAAAAAAAAGACGGGAGGATTTGATCAATTTACGAAGAAAGAAGCAGCAATACTCAGGAGAGAATTGAACAAATTACAGGAAGATCTGGGAGGTATTAGATACATGAAAAAATTGCCCGATATTGTAATAATTCTCGATCAAAAAGGAGAATATACTGCTATTCGGGAATGTAGAACTTTGGGTATTCCCACAATTTGCTTAGTTGATACAGATTGTGACCCGGATCTCGTGGATATCCCAATCCCAGCCAATGATGATGGTAGAGGACCAATCCGACTGATCCTAAATAAATTAATTTTAGCAATTCGCACGGGTAGAGCATTGTAATTTTCTAAAAAGTGAATAGACAAAAAAAAAGAGAAGCTAAAACTAAGTTGGCTACTATTCCCAAATCTTAGAGAATGGATTAAGATATATTTGTCTAGAAATACAGAAATCTTCTTAATCAATGAAATAATCATTTCATTATTTTCTTTCGTAGCCTGACTGATGATAGTGAAATAATTGAGGAATCGGTCATTGAACCAAAATCATTTTTTTTTTTAATTCATCTTTATATAGAAAGGGTAATATGAATATTGTACAATTTCCTATTAACACGCTGAATTTTTTCTATGAGATATCCGGTGTGGAAGTAGGTCAGCATTTTTATTGGCAAATAGGGGGGTTCCAAGTTCATGCACAGGTACTTATAACTTCCTGGATTGTAATTGCTATATTATTAAGTTCAGCTACTCTAGCTGTTCAAGACCCACAAATTGTTCCAAACGGAGCTCAAAATTTTGTGGAATATGTTCTCGAATTTGTTCGGGACTTGGCTAGAACTCAGATTGGCGAAGAAGAATATGGTCCTTGGGTTTCTTTTATAGGAACCATGTTTCTATTTATCTTTGTTTCTAATTGGGCAGGTGCTCTTTTCCCCTGGGGAATTTTTCAATTACCTCATGGGGAATTAGCCGCGCCTACAAATGATATTAATACTACAGTAGCTCTAGCTTTGCTCACATCAGTAGCTTATTTTTATGCAGGTCTTACAAAGAGGGGTTTAGGCTATTTTGGTAAATATATTCAACCAACCCCAATACTTTTACCGATTAACATATTAGAAGATTTTACGAAACCTCTATCACTTAGTTTTCGACTTTTTGGAAATATATTAGCTGACGAATTGGTAGTTGCCGTTCTTGTTTCCTTAGTACCTTTAGTGGTACCTATACCTGTAATGCTCCTAGGATTATTTACAAGTGGCATTCAAGCTCTAATCTTTGCAACTCTAGCCGCAGCTTATATAGGAGAATCCATGGAGGGTCATCATTAATTAATTGGACTTAGTCTTTTAATTCAAATTAATAATAATCATTTGCTCATTTATAAAACGTTAAATGTTCTTTCCATTTTGATTCTCCCTTAATTATAGTCATAAATGAAAATACTGAATCTCTAAGATCTTAGTCGAAAGATTAAGGATCACCTCACCCGTCGATAAAATCAATAGATAGAATAGATCATATTTGTAGATTCATATCTACATTAATAAATAGGTTTACTAATGGGAATTAGTTTAGTAAACTATGTGTGTATCCCGGTTTCGAGCAATGACTCGAAGGGATACATACGTTTTATGTACATAGTTTGTTTATATATTCTATCTCTAATTCTTTAGAGATAGGATATTTCATCTAAAAAAGAATATAATATAAGGGTAAGGGTAGAGGATTTACCTTTTTTGTATTATATAATTTTTTAATACCATTTTGTCGAATCAAAATTGAGTTGTTTTCAAAGAAAAGAAATTGTTCTCTAGTTGAACGTGAACAATCAAATCAATAGATAAAACTATCATATTATCCACCATTTATTAATCTAAGAGGAGATTACCATGAATCCTTTGATTTCTGCTGCTTCCGTTATTGCTGCTGGATTATCCGTAGGCCTTGCTTCTATTGGACCTGGCATTGGTCAAGGCACTGCTGCGGGACAAGCTGTTGAAGGTATTGCGAGACAACCAGAGGCGGAGGGTAAAATACGAGGTACCTTACTGCTAAGTTTAGCTTTTATGGAAGCTTTAACTATTTATGGATTAGTTGTAGCTCTAGCACTTTTATTTGCTAATCCATTTGTTTAATCTCGGAGACTAAAATCCGTATCCTTTGGGATTTTAAGGACCCCCCCCCTTTATCAATTTTCTTGTTCAGCCAGTAGGGGAGGGGCTGATCCATAAATAATGGACTTATACGTCACTTGTTTTGGTCAGAAAGACTTGCGACACTCGGAGAAGTAGATAGGTTGAGCAAAGTTTTTTTTTATTCTATCCTTATTTATCGTTATGCGGGACCTGGGACTTACTAAGTACTCGAAATCTGTTTATCCAGAATGAATCGAGTTGGAGAAAAAACTTTGTGAAAGTATCCTTATCTATGAGGGGAGAGCGTATGAAAAATGTAACTGATTCTTTCATTTCCCTAATTTTTTTATCCTCCGCTGAGGGTTTCAGGTTAAATACCAATATTTTAGAAACAAATATAATAAATCTCAGTGTGGTGCTTGGTGTACTGACCTATTTCGGAAAGGGAGTGTGTGCGAGTTGTATATTTGAATAATCTAGCTGGATCCAACCAACTGCATTTTGTAGATAGAAAAGTGCATGATCTCAACGAATTACTTCTAAAAAAAAATCAATATGGAAGAACTATAGCATTTCGTAATTGATTGGGAAATTTTTGACCAATCCCAACCAATATGGGAAAATCTTTAGAATGGTTAAGGCTAAACTGCTTGAAGTCCAAGCAAAACTGGTACTCTTTCAACCGCTGTGCTAATATGAGATGAGTTCAAAGGCATAGTTGGAGGTTAATTCGATATATAACATTCATATCAATGGAATTATTCAATCTATCTACTGAAAAATAGTCCTAATCTCCCATCCAATCCAATTTTTGGGGTTTAAATGCGGAACCGACGACCTACACAAAAGCGAATTTATTCAAGAAAAAATACGAAAAAACAACAACTCAGTTGATAATAAAAAACCCCTTTTGGCAAAAGAGCCCTTCGTAGATTTCGGTCTTTGATAGATTGATCTTTTTTTTTTTTTATTTACATAATATGAACGAAAAGGGTAGGCTTGGTAAAAAACCGAGCGGGAAAGCCGAATGAATCGAAAGATTCGTGTTCGGTTTGGGAAGAGATTATTCGTTCAACTTATGAATAGATAATCTACTTTCATTAAGTAATTTATTAGATAACCGTAAACAGAAAATAGTGAGTACTATTCAGAGTTCTGAAGAATTATGTAAAGGAGCTGCTAATCAGCTTGAGCAAGCCCGGGCTCGCTTACGCGAAGTAGAAATGCGAGCGCGTGAAATTCGGGAAAATGGATACTCTGAAATAGAACAAGAAAAAGAAAAGCTTATCAATGTTGCTTCTGTTAATTTGAAACAGTTAGAAAATTCAAAGAATGAAACCGTTCACTTGGAACAACAAAGAGTAATTGAAAAGGTTCGACAACAAATTTCTCGCCAAGCTGTCCAAAGAGCTCTAGGAACTCTGAATAATCGTCTGAATAGCGAGTTACATTTACGTACGATCGAACATAATATCGACTTGCTCCTAGCCATGAAAAACATAACTGAATCATAACTGATTAATTAATAATAATATATATATATATATACATATATATAGATCTATATGATATATATTATTTATAGATATAAATATATATATCATATAGATCTATTCATTTATATATATATATAAATTCTATAAATTATCTATATATCTATAATATATATATATTCATATATACTTATGTTTTTTGTTTTCAATGAAACTCTATTCGTATAATCTAGGTCTTATTTTTCAAAAGAGAATTAACTAGTGTTAATGGTAACTATTCGACCCGATGAAATCAGTAGTATGATACGTAAACAGATTGAACAATATAATAACGAAGTCAAGGTTGTTAATATTGGCACTGTACTTCAAGTAGGAGATGGCATTGCTCGTATTCATGGTCTTGATAAAGTAATGGCAGGGGAATTAGTAGAATTTGTAGATGGTACAGTAGGTATTGCCCTAAATCTAGAATCAGATAATGTTGGAGCTGTATTAATGGGTGATGGTTTGATGATACAAGAGGGTAGTTCCGTGAGAGCAACGGGGAAAATTGCTCAGATACCAGTAAGTGATGCTTATTTAGGTCGAGTTGTAAATGCGCTAGCTCGACCTATTGATGGTAAGGGGAAGATCTCATCTTCCCAATCTCGATTGATCGAATCTCCCGCTCCAGGTATTATTTCAAGACGTTCTGTATATGAACCTCTTCAAACGGGTCTTATTGCTATTGATTCTATGATCCCTATAGGACGCGGTCAGCGAGAATTGATTATTGGGGACAGACAGACCGGTAAGACGGCAGTAGCTACAGATACAATTCTAAATCAAAAAAATCAGAATGTAATATGTGTTTATGTCGCTATTGGTCAAAAAGCTTCTTCGGTAGCTCAGGTAGTTAATACGTTCCAAGAACGTGGCGCAATGGAGTATACCATTGTGGTAGCGGAAACTGCAGATTCTCCTGCTACATTACAATATCTTGCTCCTTATACAGGAGCAGCTTTAGCCGAATACTTTATGTATAAAGAACAACATACATTAATCATTTATGATGATCTTTCCAAACAAGCACAAGCTTATCGACAAATGTCTCTTCTATTAAGAAGGCCACCTGGCCGGGAAGCTTATCCAGGAGATGTTTTCTATTTACATTCTCGCTTATTAGAAAGAGCAGCTAAATTAAATTCACAGTTAGGTGGAGGTAGTTTGACTGCTTTACCAATAGTTGAAACTCAAGCTGGAGATGTCTCAGCTTATATTCCCACTAACGTCATTTCCATTACCGACGGACAAATCTTCTTGTCAGCTGATCTATTCAATGCAGGAATTCAACCTGCCATTAATGTGGGTCTTTCCGTATCTAGAGTAGGATCCGCAGCTCAGATGAAAGCTATGAAACAAGTAGCTGGGAAATTAAAATTAGAATTAGCTCAACTTGCAGAGTTAGAATCTTTTGCACAATTCGCTTCTGATCTTGATAAAACTACGCAAGATCAATTGGCAAGAGGTCAACGATTACGCGAGTTGCTCAAGCAATCTCAATCAGATCCTCTGACAGTGGAAGAACAAATAGCTATGATTTATACCGGAACAAATGGATATCTAGATGTATTAGAGATCGTACAAGTTAAAAAATTTATTTCTAACTTGCGCGAGTCTTTAGTAAAAAAGAAACCCCAGTTTGGAGAAATTATACGTTCTACTGGGGCATTCACGCAAGAAGCGGAAGATCTCTTAAAAGAAGCTATTCAAGAAAATCTCCAACTTTTTATTATGCTCGAAATAGTCTAAAAGAGCTAAAAAATCATTTTGCGACATTTAACAAAGCAAAGTATAACGACGAATTATTACGTCCAATAGGATTTGAACCTATACCTAAGGTTTAGAAGACCTCTGTCCTATCCATTAGACGATGGACGCTTTATTTTCATGATTCCTTGAAATACTTTCTCGATTGGGAATAAAAAAGTATGATTTTTTCTCTATTCACAACGAGATTCGGGAACGAAAGAGAAAGAATAGGTAGGTAACATGGACATGAAAAATGAAATAAGAATAAGAAAGATGAATGAGCGGGTAGCGGGAATCGAACCCGCATCGTTAGCTTGGAAGGCTAGGGGTTATAGTCGACGTTGATTAACGCCTCTAATTCAGAACCGAACATGAAAATTTCATTTCATTCGGCTCCTCCATGAGAGAGAGATAGAAAGGGAGGTCTGAAAAAAAAAACGCTTTTTCACATAATACATAAATTATTTATGCTCTGCTCCATAACATCTATGTTAGTTGTATTTGTAGTTTTTTACTCTTAACTTCAGGTGAAGAACCTAAAATAGAAAATACCTATTCACTTGATAGATGATCCCTATAGAAAGATAAGATTGAAAAATTCTTAATATTGGACTCAAAAATCTTTCTAATTACTTCGTTCCCTATTTCTACTGATTGCGATCCTAGAGGAAATCAAATTTCACCGAGCTCAAACAAAATCACGGTGACTAAAGTAAACCAAAGTCACTGTTACCTAGCTATTTGACTCCAACTTTTGTTATTCTCGTAGTTGAACATTTAGTTTAGTTACGATGAAAAAGAATATTTTGATATCCATGGATCTTTGATTGATCCGATTAGATAGATCGGTCTAATCCTTTCAAAAATTCTACATTCTGTTTCGCCATCTTGAATGGAAAATATGGTCATTTTATCATTCCAAATTCAAATGACGAGAATGCGCACAATTCCTTTCCTGACCCAGGGTATTCATAGGAGAGGTTTAGAACCTATATAGTAAATAGAGTTTTTTAGAATAAAAAAAATAGAAACGAGAGTTGAAAGATCCTTCAACTCTGTTGAATATAATGATAGAACGAATCACACTTTTACCACTAAACTATACCCGCCACAATTTCATTGTATCATACAGATCGATTTTTTGTCCAATAGGGAAGGAAAATAAAAAGTAATTTTGAGATTTTAATAAGAATCTAATGCAAACAAATAGTTTCTTTTCACTTCTTCCGTCCCTTACCTTATTGTTTTGTTTTTACTCTTACAAGAAAAATCCCAATATTGTACCATGACTAATAGTATGATTTTTTTCTTTAGTAACTAGTCTAATTATAGATAGTTGTTATGATTATTAACACATTCTTTAGAATAATTCAAGTAATTTGGAATTAGTTTTTCTTTATGACAGATATAGTAAAATAAAAAATGATCCACTTTTAGTCTTTGAAATCTCTTTTTTACCCTTCAATATGATCTATACATTTTCAATCCAATCTAGAACATCTTATCCAGATTCTAATCTTAAATAATTGGAATTAAAAAATATAGAAGATAAAAATAGAATACATAAAAGGAAATATAAGAAATGATATCACAAGGTCAAATTTTGATAGCCCTTTTTATTGCTGTTACTTTTCTAATAATGATTTTAGCTTTCAGATTAGGTAGAGCACTGTATTCTTCATAATTGAGTCAATTAATTCCTTATCTAGGAAAGATAATGGCCTGGCCAGATACTGGCCGGGCTAGAGAAAGCGAAAAATTGTTTGGAATGGAATAAAAAAAGAAAATTGGATTCTCACAAATGTTGGTCTTTATTTAGTGAAATGCTATATTCATTTTAGATCCGCCATCTAGGAGAGATGGCTGAGCGGACTAAAGCGGTGGATTGCTAATCCGTTGTACAAACTATTTTGTACCGAGGGTTCGAATCCCTCTCTCTCCGTTCAGTCTGAGATGACTCCTCAAAACCTATAAGGGGTTTTTACAAAATCTACTTTCTAATCTTCTTTTCTATTCTTTACGCCCAGGATTTCGTCCTGGATCGTTTGATAGGAATCCAAAGATAAAGAGAGAAACAAAAAATATCACTACTGTGTAAACGAACAGCTTAAGAGTAAGCATTATGTAATCTCCGAAATTATTCTTATTAGAAAACGGAATAGATCATCAATTTTTGTATCATATATTGGCATTGGCTGAGCAAAGAAAAAAAGCAGATTCAAAATTGAATCTATTCTGTTTCTCTTTTCTTCTTTGCTCGAAATTGAACAGGATAAATAGGAATTCGAATACTAATTAAACTATCCTAAACTTGTTGAAACAAGTACAGTCTGTGTCTAAAATAGAAGAAAATTTGGAATAGATAAATTATCATCCTTACTCGTTCTTTAAATAGAATATTGAAAGATATGTTATTAGAAAATAACATATTCTAATCACTAGCTAATCAACTAAACTACAACTGTGATGCCGTTGATATTGACTAAAGTTATTTTGATCTGTCGAGAATAGATGTATCACAAAATAAACATCAGAACAAGGAAAAAGAGTGTTACATCACTTTAGTGAATGAAAATGATCCAATTAGAAATTGTTAAATTGTAACAACTAACTAATAATAATTTGTAATAACTAATCAGAATAAAATGATAGAAAAAAAATATATATATGTTTTTTCCGTATCAAGTGAATACAAACAAAAATTGATAAAAACTTAGATTATCGTTATCGAAAACTTACGGCAGCTTGCCAAGCAAAGGCTAATAAAAAAAAGAACAGAGGGATAATGGGCATTACATTAACAATTGGATCAAAAATTGCATAAGCTTCAGGCAATTTGGCAAAAAAGGGATTATTCAAATGAAAAGCGACATCGTCTAGACAAATATGGAAGTTGAGGATAACTGACATTTTGATTCTCCGATGAATAATGGAAAGATCTAAAAGTATTTGTCCAATCCATCGAATTGTTGGACAAGATTAGACTTTTAGTCTTCGAGTTGGAAGGGATCATTTATTTATACAATATTTTACCTATTCTGATAGGAAATGACCAATGAATGTATATTCTTGTTTCTTTTTAGGTTCCCCTATAGTTAGATATCTGATTAACTCAAGAATCTATGCCCCTCCGGTTATGCATAATTGCATAGCGAATCGAATTATAATAATGTAATTCAGATTCAAATGAAACATTGCATCAATTTATCTTAATGGATTATTATAAAACAATAATGGGGCGTGGCCAAGCGGTAAGGCAGCAGGTTTTGGTCCTGTTATTTCGAAGGTTCGAATCCTTCCGTCCCAGGTGGAACAGTATTATTGAATTGAAAAAAGACTTATAGAAGGGAAATATGATTTCGATAAGATTCTAAATAGAGAAAGGGATATTTTTGCGGTGTAGGATTGGAATACAGATTAAATTGAGATAGAGATAAAGTGAAATTAGCCTATTGGATGTATGCTGGTCCTGCTCATATTGGAACCCTACGAGTAGCTAGTTCTTTCAAAAATGTGCATGCCATTATGCACGCTCCTCTAGGAGATGATTATTTTAATGTAATGCGTTCTATGTTAGAACGTGAAAGAGATTTTACTGCCGCAACTGCTAGCATAGTAGATCGTCACGTACTAGCACGTGGATCTCAAGAAAGAGTTGTAGATAATATTCTCCGGAAAGATAAAGAGGAACACCCTGATCTTATTATATTGACACCTACATGTACTTCTAGTATTTTGCAAGAAGATTTACAGAACTTTGTGAATAGAGCATCCATAATTTCTGATTCCGACGTCATTTTTGCAGATGTTGATCATTATCAAGTAAATGAAATTCAAGCAGCGGATAGAACTTTAGAACAGGTGGTTCGATATTATTTAGATAGATGTCATAGACAAGAAAAATGGGATCAATTTCTAACTGATGCGCCTTCTGTCAATATAATTGGAATTTTTACATTGGGTTTTCATAATCAACACGATTGTCGTGAATTAAGACGTTTATTACGAGATCTGGATATTGAAATTAATCAAATAATTCCTGAAGGAGGATCTGTAGAAAATCTTAAAAATTTACCAAAAGCTTGGTTCAATTTAATTCCTTATCGTGAAGTGGGCTTAATGACAGCGGTATATTTAAATAAAGAATATGGGATGCCTTACATATCTATAGCTCCCATGGGAGCTGTAGATATGGCGGAGTGGATCCGCCAGATTCAAAAAAATGTGAATACGTTGACTCTTAGTTCATCGAATAAAAGAGTGGATTATGAACCTTATATCGACGGACAAACTCGATTTGTTTCCCAAGCTGCTTGGTTTTCAAGATCTATTGATTGTCAGAATTTGACGGGTAAAGAAACAGTTGTTTTTGGTGATACAACTCATGCTGCTTCAATCACTAAGATACTTGTTCGAGAAATGGGGATTCGTGTCAGTTGTGCAGGTACTTATTGCAAACACGATGCGGAATGGTTCAAAGAGCAAATTCAAGATTTCTGCGATGAAATACTGATCACAGATGATCATGCTGAGGTAGGAGATATGATCGCTCACATGGAACCATCTGCAATATTTGGTACTCAAATGGAACGTCATATTGGTAAACGTCTTGATATTCCGTGTGGAGTTATTTCTGCACCAGTTCATATACAAAACTTTCCTTTGGGATACCGACCTTTTTTAGGTTACGAAGGTACTAATCAAATAGCTGATTTAATTTATAACTCATTTGCTCTGGGTATGGAGGACCATCTTCTAGATATTTTTGGTGGTCATGATACTAAAGAAATAATATCCAAATCTATATCTACAGATATAGGCCTAATTTGGAATCCTGAAAGTCGAATAGAATTAAGTAAAATTCCTCGTTTTGCCAGAGAAAAGGTGGAAAGAAATACTGAAAAATTTGCACGACAAAAGGGGATTGAAACCATTACTGTCGAAGTAATGTACGCAGCTAAAGAAGCATCGAATACCTAGCCAACTAAACCAATTAATTTTCAAAAATGTATTCTAGAAATTGAGTGAATGACTATTGATAATTACATATCAATTTTAGGATCGGATAAGAGATCTATCTGTATGATAAAAATTTGTCTTAAACCGATGTGGTAAAAAGCAACGTGTTACTTAAACGACATGATTAGTTCTGTGGATTATGACATCCGCCATTTTGACTCGAAGATACTTAAAAAAGATATAGGAGCTTGGTATCAACTTTTTTTTTAAGCTAGGAGCAGAATCTAGGGTTAATGGAAATTAAATCAATGAGCTACCTATCGAATTTGACGTTAAGTCTCGAAGGGAAGAGCTCTTCAGGAATTGGGTTCAATCAATAAGAATCAAACGAGTTTTTTTTATAGTGCTATTGTATAATTTATCAAATTAGTAACTCAATTTACAGAAATTCTGTCATGGTATTTTTCTGCAAAAATTTATCGTTTTAAACGCGTTTTCAATTTTTTTATTTTTATTTATTAAGAAGGGGGTATTCTAAATAATGCGTCTACGTTTAGCTTTAGATCATATAAAATTTAGTTATTATATAAATTTTGTATCATGGTTGTCTTATTATTATCCATTTATATTTGTTTTATTCTATCTTCACTTCATTTATTTTATTCCTCTGCGATCTTTTATAGGGAAGCACATAAGGATTTTTGTGAAGCGGTTCTTCAAGAGAAGAAGAAGAAGAAGAAATGAAAAAGATTATTAGAATTGCGAGAACGAACTGAATGAATAAAAAATGATAAACAATTGTTATCGTTTTTTATTCATTCAATAAAAAAAGAAATTTGTACTTTTTTTTTTTACTTTACTGCCATTTCTAACGATCTTTTCTTTCTATTTCTAATCATTTTTCAATATAATGTCAATCCAACAATCCTTCCCAACATTTCGGGATTGACAATAGCATATTTTTTGGATATAATAAATCCGCTATTTCTTTTTTTTTATGGTGAATTCGTTCAACGGATCAGAAATAATCTGATCCGGAAAGATCACTTGATTTGATTAAGAAATGGTAAAGTTCGATTCGATTATTAATATCCTTCATGATTTGTTGTAAAGGTTCTATTTCTGATCGATTGAATCAAGTAACTGCTCTACTTCGACTGTATCTATACAAATAAGGGTTGCTAACTCAATGGTAGAGTACTCGGCTTTTAAGTGCGACTATGGTCTTTTACATGTTTGGATGAACTATTCAATTCGTCTATACCATCGGTAAAATTGGTAAGACTACGACTGATCCTGAAAAAAAAAATGGAAAAAGCAGCATGTCGTTCTAAGAATCTCGACTTTCTTTTTTGATCAGAAGCGGCGGATCAAGGAATTCAATGCATATACAAATAATAATGTATACAAATTATTGACATGTGTATACAATTGAATTTGAACAAATGAATTGATTTTGAAATAAGATCAAATAAATTCGAGAGTCCGAGTGATTAAGTCAAGTGAGTCAATGGATAAAGCTGGATGGCTTGAATCATAAGTAAAACCAGAAGAACGAGCTTCTGTTCCTCATTTCAACGAGGAATTCCCTTTACTAATCGGAAGTTAAAAGCCTTTTAGTAACCGATAAAGGAAGTTTTTCCCTGTAGTAAATTAGGGTTTTCTACATTCACCATGAGTCCTAAGTACTCGAAAACAAATGTGTAAGAGAAATAGTGTACTGACCATGTTAATTCTATTCCATGAGTCAGGAGAGCGATCGGACTGCCAAAATAAGAAATTTTCATTCTTCCTCATGACGAATGAAGATCTATGCGAAGAAAACTATCTATCTGATAGACATTTTCTATTATGTTCCAACTAGATCGCACCATGTATTATCTTTAATAATCCAACAGGTTATTCTTGGGTCCGGGGGTTTAAAAAATGGATGACTTCCAAAGAAATTCAAATAAACATCGATCTTGGCAACAATTCTTTTTATATCCGCTTTTTTTTCAGGAAGATCTTTACGCAATTGCTCATGATCATCATTTAGATAGATCTGGTTCCGAGGAACCGACGGAAATTTTAGTTTCTCATTTTTTGAGTTTCCTGACTGTAAAACGTTCAATACGTCGAATACGTAAACAGAATAATTCAATTAGTTTATTCGGGAATCCCGATTCAAATAAATTCATTGAATACAATAAGAATTCTTTTCAATCGATACTAAAAGGGTTTCCAATTGTCTTGGAAGTTTCGTTCGCAATGCGATCAAAACATTTCATAAAAGGAATGGATGGATGGAATAGTCTCCGATCCATCCATTGCATATTTCCTTTTATGGAGGATAAATTACCACATTCCAATTATATATCAGATATACGAGTGCCCTACTCAATTCATCCGGAAATTTTGGTTCGACTTTTTCGTCGCTGGATCCTAGATACTCCTTCTTTGCATTTATTACGATGGATTCTCCATGAATGTAGTTTTAGTCGAGAAAATTTGCAGAAATCTCTGATTACACAGGGAGAAAATACGTTCTCCCTGTTCCTTTGGAATTTTTATGTGTATGAATGCGAATCGTTTTTAATTCCTCTTATTAAACGATTTTTTAATTCACAATCATTGTTATATGAATCTTTTCCGGATCGAACTCATTTTGAGAAAAAGATCAAAGATATTGTTCTATTTCCTCCTCAAAAAATTTCAACAAAAAAGATCTGGTTGTTGAAGAATTCTTTCATCCATTATGTGAGATATGGAGAAAGATCCCTTATAGCTCTAAAGGGTACGCATCTTCAAGTGAAAAAATGTAGATATCATCTGTTTCATTTTTGGCAATACTATTTTCATCTTTGGTTTCAACCGTATAGGATATGCAGTCTTGAATTATCCAAGATTTCTTTTTCTTTTTTAGGTTTTTTTATGCATGTTAAAATGAGACCTCTCGTGGTTAGAGCCAAAATGCTAGATGATTTATTCATTACCGATCTTATTACCAATGAATTAAACTCAACAGCTCCGATTAAACCAATTCTTTTTTCTTTAGCTAAAGAAAAGTTTTGTGACATCTCAGGGTGGCCAATTAGTAAATTGTCTTGGACCAGTCTATCAGATGATGATATTCTCGATCGATTCGATCGAATTTGGATAAATCTTTTTGATTACTACAGTGGATCCATCAATCAAGATGGTTTATATCATATAAAGTATATACTTTTAATTTCATGTGCTAAAACTTTGGCCTGTAAACATAAAAGTACTATACGTGTAGTTCGAGAACAATTAGGTTCGGAACTCTTTACAAAATCATTTTCAAAAGAAAGAGAATCCATTTCTTCGTCCTTTTCAAAAACTCGTTCACAGAGAGAACGAATTTGGAATTCAGAAATTAGCGAGATAAACCCCCTGGCTAATTTCTGGCAAAAGATGCAGAATAAATAGAAAACTGATTTTGACCAATGAAATGCTTATTGAGCAATTGCCAGGATCAATTTATGATGCTATAGATCTTTTCCAACCGGAAATCCAACCAAATGATGGATCAAATCACTACATGGAGAAAGCCGTGTGCAATGAAAATTGCAAGCACGGTTTGGGGAGAGATTTCTTGCTCCTATTAAAAAGAGCGGATAATCCACTCCATCCGATGAGCTCCGGGTTCAAGTCCCGGGCAACCCAGAGTACCAGAATCTAGCACCTAAAAGTATTTTGTCTACTTATTGCAGATCCAATGCAATTCAATGTTATCCATTGCTCTTAACAAGCAAGATAGGTAGCATCCTACTATTCTCATCCTTAAGAAATGAAAAACTCTTTCTTACCCATCGAAAGAGTTTTGTCTAATCACATTTAACTTCAAGGTCATAAGAATATTGATTACCTTGAATCATAAACAAAGAAGGAATGCCAATAGAGCGCATTAATACCATAGGTATTAATATCTACGGATACTAGTCTATTTCAATATATGTGCATATAGTTTATGGAAGGAAGAGGATACTATGAATTTTATGAATATTTATAGCCATGTCAAAATGTTGGTTGACATACAGATATGACTCATATTATACTGTTGAATAACAAGCCTTATGTGTATGCTTGGGAGCTTCTAATGATTAAATAAACCAAGTTATAACCATGACCGCAATTCTAGAAAGACGCGAAAGCGCAAGCCTATGGAATCGTTTTTGCGATTGGATCACTAGCACTGAAAACCGTCTTTACATTGGATGGTTTGGTGTCTTGATGATTCCTACCCTATTGACTGCAACCTCTGTATTCATTATCGCTTTCATTGCAGCTCCTCCAGTAGATATTGATGGTATTCGTGAACCTGTTTCCGGTTCTCTTCTTTATGGAAACAATATTATTTCCGGTGCTATTATTCCTACCTCTGCAGCCATCGGTCTGCATTTCTATCCCATCTGGGAAGCAGCTTCTGTTGATGAATGGCTATACAACGGTGGTCCTTATGAGCTAATCGTTCTACACTTTCTACTTGGTGTAGCTTGCTATATGGGTCGTGAGTGGGAGCTTAGCTTCCGTCTAGGTATGCGCCCTTGGATTGCTGTTGCATATTCAGCTCCAGTAGCAGCAGCTACTGCTGTTTTCTTGATTTACCCTATTGGTCAAGGAAGCTTCTCTGATGGTATGCCTCTAGGAATCTCTGGTACTTTCAATTTCATGATTGTATTCCAAGCTGAACACAATATTCTTATGCATCCATTTCACATGTTAGGTGTAGCTGGCGTATTCGGCGGCTCTCTATTTAGTGCTATGCATGGTTCCTTGGTAACCTCGAGTTTGATCAGGGAAACTACCGAAAATGAGTCTGCTAATGCAGGTTACAAATTTGGTCAGGAAGAAGAAACCTACAATATTGTAGCTGCTCACGGTTATTTCGGCCGATTGATCTTCCAATATGCTAGTTTCAACAACTCCCGTTCTCTACATTTCTTTTTAGCTGCTTGGCCAGTAGTAGGTATCTGGTTTACTGCTTTAGGCATCAGCACTATGGCTTTTAACTTAAATGGATTCAATTTCAACCAATCTGTTGTTGACAGTCAAGGCCGTGTAATTAACACTTGGGCCGATATCATTAATCGTGCTAACCTTGGTATGGAAGTTATGCACGAGCGTAATGCTCACAACTTCCCTCTGGATCTAGCTGCTGTTGAAGCTAATTCTATAAACGGCTAATTATTCAAGATGGATTGTTAGTGTATTTCAATCTTAAAAAAGCAGTACCAATTTGGTACTGCTTTTTCCGTCTAATTTTTCTTAAAAGTGATAGTTATTGCGAACAGAGCACAATAACTGTTTATTATGCATCCAGCAGGAATTGAACCCGCGACTTCCCAATTAATGAGTTGGGTGCTTTTACCATTCAGCCATGGATACATAATACTAATTATTAATTAGTATCGAGTATTGGCTCAGATCTTTTTTTTGAATACCCAAAACAAAACTATTTGTAATTTTCTAAAAAAAAAAATCACTAACTTGTGTGAGAGTTGCATTGCAAGTGCAACAAATTAATAACTAAACTAAATAATAGAATCGTTTCATTATTAGTTGGTTTTCGGAGCTTAGAACCATTCATTCTTGAAATGGAATGACCGTAGACAGAGACTGCCAATTAGTTTGGGGCGGACGTAGCCAAGTGGTTCCAAGGCAGTGGATTGTGAATCCACCACGCGCGGGTTCGATCCCCGTCGTTCGCCCGGTAAAAAAAAAAAATCGACCGGATTCAATTCATTGTGATTTTCTATAATGAATCAAATGATGAGTGGTTGACGATATAATTTGTGTATATATGTTGTTACATAAATATAACAAAATAGAAGAAGAAAATATAGATATTTTCTTTTTTTGTAAAAAAAAGCTGAATCGACGGTAAGATTGGGATCTTTCCAAAACAACTATTTCTTATGGTTATTTCAATGAATAAATTGAAATAATGATACACGACACATTTAACATCATATATAACATAACAAAAGCATTCATTTGCAGGCCCAAATCGAATCCCAAACCTATCTTATCCTCTTCTCATTTGTCATGCAGTAAATTATTCTATTATATTGAATAGAGAGAAATAAGTCTTAATTAGCGGGGAGTTCCCGTTTCAAATTAATGAAAAAATTGACATTTATTGTGGAAATGAAGGATTCTTTGCTTGGCTTCCTCCATTTACTCAGGATAAAATGAGGGTGAGGGAGCTAAAAAAAACAAACAATGTTACAAAGAATGTAATGTAACATACTAGAATTTATTTACTGTTGTCATATCAAATAAGGCAAAGTTAAACTCAAAATTAGATCAAACGAATAACAAGTTCGGAAGATAAAAAATAAAGAAAAGGATATCAAAAGATGAAAATAGCAGTTTATGGAAAAGGCGGAATCGGTAAATCAACCACTAGTTGTAATATTTCAATTGCCCTAGCTAGACGTGGTGAAAAAGTGTTACAGATTGGATGTGATCCCAAACATGATAGTACTTTTACTCTTACAGGATTTTTGATACCTACAATTATAGATACTTTGCAGTCCAAAGATTATCATTATGAGGATATTTGGTCCGAAGATGTCATTCATAAAGGTTATGGAGGGGTAGATTGTGTGGAAGCTGGGGGGCCGCCTGCAGGTGCTGGATGCGGGGGATATGTGGTAGGAGAGACTGTGAAATTGTTAAAAGAATTAAATGCATTTTACGAATATGATATAATCTTATTTGATGTATTGGGTGACGTGGTTTGCGGAGGTTTTGCTGCTCCGTTGAACTATGCAGATTACTGTCTCATTATTACAGATAATGGATTTGATGCATTATTTGCAGCTAATCGTATTACTGCTTCTATAAGGGAAAAAGCTCGTACACATCCACTCCGATTAGCAGGTTTGGTTGGAAATCGCACATCTAAAAGAGATCTTATCAATAAATATGTAGAAGCCTGTCCAATGCCCGTAATAGAAGTGTTACCTCTTATTGAAGATATTCGAATTTCGAGGGTAAAGGGGAAAACCTTATTTGAAATGGTTGGATCCGAACCATCTCTTAACTATGTATGTGAATATTATTTAAACATAGCGGATCAAATATTGTCCCAACCAGAAGGTATTGTGCCAAAGGAGATTCCAGATCGGGAATTATTCAATCTACTCTCTGACCTTTATCTCAATCCTATTGATGAGGGGAAACATCAAAATAATAAGGAAAATTTACTTGGGTTTACGACGATTTAATCCACATAGTTATAATCATTTATGTCAGTGAAAATTGATGAAACTCTCATTGTCGAATGTGAGACAGGTAATTATCATACTTTTTGTCCAATTAGCTGTGTATCTTGGTTATATCAAAAAATTGAAGATAGTTTCTTTTTAGTTGTGGGTACAAAGACATGCGGTTATTTTCTGCAAAATGCACTTGGAGTGATGATTTTTGCAGAACCTCGCTATGCAATGGCAGAATTGGAAGAAGGAGATATCTCGGCTCAATTGAATGATTATGAAGGATTAAAAAAACTCTGTATTCGAATAAGAAAAGATAGAGACCCTAGCGTGATTATATGGATAGGTACTTGTACTACAGAGATAATAAAAATGGATTTGGAAGGTATGGCACCCAAACTAGAATGGGAAATTGGAATCCCAATTCTAGTGGCAAGAGCGAATGGACTCGATTATGCCTTTACTCAAGGAGAAGATACTGTGTTAGCTGCCATGGCACATCGTTGTCCAGAACCGGAATTCTCCGTTCGTGAACGAAAACAAACTATACAACATTTTTTGACTTTTCATTCTAGAAAAAAAGAGGAATTGGTTGAATATGCAAATCACCCTTCCTTAGTTCTTTTTGGATCTTTGCCGTCCAACGTCGCTTCTCAACTAAATCTAGAATTAAAACGTCAATCCATCAAGGTATCAGGTTGGTTACCTGCTCAAAGATATACCGATCTTCCATCATTGGGTGACGGAGTTTATGTTTGTGGTGTTCACCCATTTTTGAGTCGGACAGCGACAACTTTGATAAGACGCGAAAAATGTCAATTAGTTGCAGCTCCTTTTCCTATTGGTCCAGACGGAACGCGTGCTTGGATTGAAAAGATTTGTCCTGTATTTGGTGTTGAACCCCAAGGTTTGGAGGAAAGGGAGGAACGAATATGGGAAAGTTTAAAAGATTATCTTGATTTGGTACACGGTAAATCTGTCTTTTTCATGGGAGATAATCTGCTAGAAATATCTCTAGCAAGATTCTTAATCAGATGTGGAATGATTGTTCATGAAATTGGCATTCCATATATGGATAGACGATATCAAACTGCTGAATTATCACTTTTACAAGATACATGTATAAAGATGTGTGTACCAATACCACGAATTGTGGAGAAACCGGATAATTCGAATCAAATACGACGTATACGCGAATTACAACCCGATTTAGCTATCACGGGAATGGCTCATGCTAACCCGCTAGAAGCAAGAGGAATTAGTACTAAATGGTCAGTTGAATTTACTTTTGCCCAGATTCATGGGTTTGCCAATGCAAGAGATGTACTTGAATTGGTTACCCGACCTCTACGTCGTCAGAAAAATTTAGAAGACTTGGGCCGAACCACTTTGGTCAGAAAAGAATAAGTTTAAATTGAAGATAATGAAATCCATCTAATTTGATTTTAATTCTTATTATTAGAATAACGGGAGATTTGAAATGACTTCTATAATGATTTCAAATCTCCCGTTATTAATATGACTTATGACTTTTGTATTAAAGTCATTTCTCTAACATTCTTTATTTTCCTTTTTTTAGATAAACTTAGACAAATGTAGTGTAGAGGTACGTATAAAGCACGAGATTAGAAAAATTGATATCAAAACTCTATTTTTATTAATTAATAGAATAGAATTGAAATTGAGAAATTTTCTTGTTTTAGAATATATATAATATACATTATATTACTATTTTCTTTTTGAATGTTTTAATCTATTTAGATGGGATATACATAGATCAATACATATAGATCTATGTTTATGTGGATAAACTCTTTTTCAAAAAAGTATGCTTCATTCTTTTTTTTTGCACTCAATGAGAATCTTGTATTTCATAAAAATCAGGTGCAATATAGTCTTTGCGCAAAGGCCACCCAATCCAACTTTCTGGCATCAATATACGTTTTAGATATGGATGACTTTCATAAAATATTCCCAACATATCATAAGATTCCCGTTCCTGGAAATTAGCACCTTTCCAAATACATAGAACAGACGGGATTCTGGGATCTTCCCTTGGGACAAATACTTTTATACACACTTCTTCGGGTTCATCTGCATTATCGTTTATTCTCGTAAGATGATATACACTAGCTAAGGAACCTCCTGGTGCTACATCATAAGCGCATTGAGAACGGAGATAATTAAAACCATAAACATATAAAGCAACGGCTACAGAGACCCAATCTTCAGATTTGATTTGTAATGTTTCTGTGCCTTGGTAATCAAAACCCAAAGGTCTATGAGCCAACTTATGCTTGGCTAGCCAAGCAGATAACCGACCTTGCATTTGATTACTATTTATTGTCAAAGTATCTGTATAAGGATTTGACATTTTTCATGGAATTTTCAAAATTTATTTCCTGCTCGTTACTTTTTACTCACGATTATTCATTCGCCAGCAAACTCTCGTATTTTCAAATGTTTCAAAGGGTATGATATCTCTGAAATCGATTCAGATGTTTTGGGAGTGATCTCTAAAGTTGATTTACGAGATTCATAAGATTGATGAAAAAACTTATCCCCCTTATTTTCAATAATAATACTGGACCCAATATGAAACCTATGCTTTCTACTGAAATACCTCTTTCTTTGTTGAAACTCATATCTATCTTCAGATATTTCTTGAGCTATTTTTTCACGAAGTTTTATTATAGCATCTATAATAGCTTCTGGTTTAGGAGGACAACCCGGCAAATAGATATCCACAGGAATTAACTTATCTACTCCGCGAACGGTACTATAAGAATCTGTACTAAACATTCCTCCTGTAATAGTACAGGCTCCCATAGCAATTACATATTTTGGTTCCGGCATTTGTTCATATAATCTCACTAAAGAAGGAGCCATTTTCATGGTCACAGTTCCGGCTGTTATAAGTAAGTCGGCTTGCCTAGGACTGGATCTTGGCACCAAACCGTAACGATCAAAGTCGAATCGCGAACCTATTAATGAAGCAAATTCGATAAAACAACAACTAGTACCATAAAGGAGCGGCCATAGACTAGAAAGTCTCGCCCAATTGGACAGATCGTTTAGAGTAGTGGAAATCACTGAATTTGGAGTTGCTTGATGAAGTAAAGATGATTCTATAGGATTTATCGCCGGCTTTAGATTGAGATAATTTTCTACTCGTCTTTTATCATTCCAAAATTTGGGGGTTAAGACCATTCCAATGCTCCTTTTCTCCATGCATAAACTAAACCAACAATTAAGATGATCACGAAAATAAAAGCTTCTATAAATGTAAATAGCCCCAAAATATCAAAACTCATAGCCCACGGATAGAGAAAGACTGTTTCCACATCAAAAACAACGAAAACTAAAGCAAACATATAATAGCGAATTCTAAATTGGATCCAAGTATCTCCCATTGGTTCTATACCTGATTCGTAACTAGTGGCTTTCTCCGGTCCTTTATTTATTGGAGCCAAACTTCTTGAAATTGAGAATGCCAGAAGTGGAATAAGACTGGATATGGATAAATAGATCCAAAAAGTATCATATTCAGAAAATAGAAACATAAATAGATGATTCCTGTTTTGTTTCAATAAATCGAATTCTTTTATTTGTTGTATTGTCCATTTATTAATCGCTTCTCTCCCCTCCCGAATGATTCATTATCATTTTTGTACATTAATTCAATGTTTCGTCTGTGACTTAACACGGAAATGAATAAAAGAATATTTTGTATTGAATAAAAAAAAAATTAGGAAATGGTTCGAACCCGTGCAATTCGGCAGACTTCACGTTAGTTCGTGTTGTAACGTGTTAATATGGTTTGATGGAAGGGAATTTTATCTATTGAAATAAGGGAGCTTTCAGGGTCGTTATTTCTAACGATGTGAGATGTGCTAACAAATTAAAAAGACAACCGAGTTCGATTAGAACCAATTATCCACCCGTGGAATATAGAAAATCTTTCATAAACAAAATAATATTTAGTTCGACACGATGTCCGATCTGTTCTTCTTTATAACAGAGATATTGAAGAATAAGAGTCTGCTCTGGATCGCAGTCGAAAGACTATTTATTCTATTATGAATAATTCCAAAATTTTTTTATTTTCGTATTTCCTCTTTACTTTTTCTTTAATGATCTTCTGTGTAAGTCGTCAGTTCCTTTAAATAGCAAATAAATTGGATGCTTTTTTTCATTTAAGACTAGCATCGGATCATGAGGACAATATGAGCGAGAAAACATAGAAGAGTTTTCTCATTGTATAGGGCTATACGGGCTCGAACCGTAGACCTTCTCGGTAGAACAGATCAAATTTCTTATTACCAAAATGATTTGAACTGTTCCAAGAACCCAACATGCATTTTTATTGCATTGGGCTCTTTCATTAACTGATGGAAAAATAAGTTAGTCTGCCATTCTTTTCCGGAACAGAACAGATAATAAGATGGCTCCGTTTGCTTGAAACGAATCATTTTTCGGAAGCAATCCCAAAGTGCTTCAAAAGATTCCCTTGACGTAGGTCTGTCATGCTTAGACATAGATTCTCCAAATGGAGTCTCTCTCACCCCAAAATAAGAATATGAGACTTCATACACCTCAAAGTTCATAGAGCGAAAAGAAATGTTTTTTGAGATCCTCGTACGTATTATACTCATTATGTCTGACATTGAATGCCCCCGAGATTGACCATATCAACTAGATCTATAGTTCGAATCATAGAACGAACTTCATCTTTGTCATGCTATTGTTCTCCTAATTACATAGAGTAAGACTAAAATCTATTTTATGAACCGAATGAACTAATAAACTCTTCTGAAAACCATTGGCGCACGTGTAAACGAGGTGCTCTACCTAGCTGAGCTATAGCCCTTCACAGTTTAGTCTTAAAAATAGACTAATAAAATAGATCACTTTCTGTCAAGATGATATTTGATTTAATCATTCTTAAGGGCATATTGTTTATAATGTCTAATTATGCCTAGAATTTAGGTATGACTCAATAAAGAACCTACTTAACTCAGTGGTTAGAGTATCGCTTTCATACGGCGAGAGTCATTGGTTCAAATCCAATAGTAGGTAAAACTTATTTGCTCCAATTGAGTAATAAATCGGAGCAAATAAGTTTTACTCTGTTTTGAATAAAATAAATTCGTGAATAAAAAAGAAAAATTCATTCCATTTTTCAATAATGATAATGAATCCATTTTGAGGTCATTATCGAAGTTGAACTTTACAAAGAAAGAGATTACTAAGTAAAAGTTAGAACTCCAAAATGATTATTGACTGATCAACTCATTACAGAGCATTTGTGCTTTTTTAGGTTTTTTTGCTAACAATTAGCAATTGGAATCAATATCCTATTTATTATTTATGAGAACCAATCCTTTTCTTTTTGGGGTTTCCGCACTTGTCGAAAAGAAGGCAGGACGTATTGCTCAGATCATCGGCCCAGTACTAGATGTATCTTTCCCTCCAGGTAGTATGCCTAGAATTTACAATTCTTTGATAGTTAAAGATAACGATACGACTGGTCAACCAATAAGTGTGACTTGTGAGGTACAACAATTATTAGGAAATAATAAAGTTAGAGCTGTCGCTATGAGTGCTACAGACGGTTTGATGAGAGGAATGAAAGTAATTGATACAGGAGGGCCACTTAGTGTTCCAGTTGGTGAAACTACTCTCGGGAGAATTTTTAATGTTCTTGGGGAACCCGTGGATAACTTAGGTCCTGTAGATGCTCTCACAACATCTCCTATTCATAGATCTGCTCCTGCCTTTACACAGTTGGATATCAAATTTTCAATCCTTGAAACAGGCATTAAAGTGGTGGATCTTTTAGCTCCTTATCGCCGTGGGGGAAAAATTGGATTATTCGGGGGAGCTGGAGTGGGTAAAACAGTCTTGATTATGGAATTAATCAACAACATTGCTAAGGCTCATGGAGGGGTTTCTGTGTTTGGTGGAGTGGGAGAACGTACCCGTGAAGGAAATGATCTTTACAAGGAGATGAAAGAATCGGGAGTCATTAATGAACAAAATATATCCGAATCCAAAGTAGCTCTGGTTTATGGTCAGATGAATGAACCACCAGGAGCTCGTATGAGAGTAGGTTTAACTGCTTTAACTATGGCTGAATATTTCCGAGATGTCAATAAACAAGATGTACTTCTATTTATTGACAATATCTTCCGTTTTGTCCAAGCAGGATCAGAGGTATCCGCATTATTAGGCAGAATGCCTTCCGCAGTGGGTTATCAGCCAACTCTTAGCACGGAAATGGGTTCTTTACAAGAGAGAATAACTTCTACGAAAGAAGGATCTATAACCTCCATTCAAGCAGTTTATGTACCTGCAGATGACTTGACTGATCCCGCTCCTGCTACAACATTTGCACATTTAGATGCTACTACTGTACTATCGAGAGGATTAGCTGCCAAGGGCATCTATCCAGCGGTAGATCCGCTAGATTCCACATCAACTATGCTCCAACCTTCGATCGTAGGCAAAGAACATTATGAAACTGCGCAAGGAGTTAAACAAACTTTGCAACGTTATAAGGAACTTCAAGATATTATAGCTATTCTTGGATTAGACGAATTATCAGAAGACGATCGTTTAATCGTGGCAAGAGCAAGAAAAATTGAACGGTTTTTGTCACAACCCTTTTTTGTAGCAGAGGTATTTACCGGTTCCCCCGGTAAATATGTGAGTCTAATAGAGACGATTAGAGGTTTTCAAATGATCCTTTCCGGAGAATTAGATGGTCTACCCGAACAGTCTTTTTATTTGGTAGGTAACATTGATGAAGCTACCGCAAAGGCTATGAACTGAAAAGAAATTTCAAAAAAAAAAATGAACCTAAATCTTCGTGTACTCACTCCCAATCGAGTTGTTTGGGATTCAGAAGTTCAAGAAATAATACTTACTACCAATAGTGGTCAAATGGGTGTATTACCCAATCATATTGCAATTGTAACAGCTTTGGATATAGGAGTCATGAAAATACGACTCAATGCCCAGTGGTCCACTATGGCTTTGATGGGTGGTTTTGCCAAAATAGGCAATGATGAAATCACATTATTGGTAAATAATGCAGAAAGAGGTATTGATATAGATCTTCAAGAGGCTCAGGAAAGTTTTAGACTAGCGAAAGCTGATCGTGCGCGAGCTGAAGGCAAGAGACAAGCAATCGAGGCTGATGTGGCTCTCAAAAGAGCTAGAACACGACTAGAGGCTGCTGATGCAATTTTATTAAGATAAAGAATTAATCTACGAAATTGTAAGTAAATAGATTCCAATCCTAAGGAAGTCTTTAACTGTCTGATCCAATAACTAGGCACATTTCCACCTATGCCCATGCCGTCTTCTATTGCGATTTATTTGTTTTATTTTCTTCTTCGCCTAAAGTGAAGAAATCTACCACATTTCACTATTATTTAATAGAATAAATTGGAATTGCCGAAAGGTCCTCAGGTCAAACTAAGAAATTAGGTTGCATCATACATACAAAACATGATACAATATAACTTGAATGAAAGAAAAACCTTTTTGACAATAGAGTATTTTGTACAAAAATTTTGTATTGTAATACAATACAAAAGGGATTCTTTACGTTCGACACCCAGGTCGAGTAGACCTTGTTTTTGTAAGAGCTATTAACCAATAAATCATAGGGAGGGACTTATTTATGTCACCAAAAACAGAGACTAAAGCAAGTGTCGGATTCAAAGCGGGTGTTAAAGATTACAGATTAACTTATTATACTCCGGAATATCAGACCAAAGATACTGATATCTTGGCAGCATTCCGAGTCACTCCTCAACCTGGAGTGCCCCCCGAAGAAGCGGGAGCAGCGGTAGCTGCCGAATCTTCCACTGGTACGTGGACCACTGTTTGGACCGATGGCCTTACCAGTCTTGATCGCTACAAGGGGCGATGCTATGATATTGAACCCGTTCCTGGAGAAGAAACTCAATTTATTGCCTATGTAGCTTACCCTTTAGACCTTTTTGAAGAAGGCTCTGTGACTAACCTGTTTACTTCTATTGTAGGTAATGTATTTGGATTCAAAGCTTTACGGGCTCTACGTCTGGAAGATTTACGAATTCCTCCTGCTTATTCAAAAACTTTTCAAGGCCCACCACATGGTATTCAAGTAGAAAGAGATAAATTAAACAAATATGGTCGTCCTTTATTGGGATGTACTATCAAACCAAAATTGGGTCTATCTGCCAAGAATTATGGTAGAGCGGTTTATGAATGTCTCCGTGGTGGACTTGATTTTACCAAGGATGATGAAAACGTGAATTCCCAGCCATTTATGCGCTGGAGAGATCGTTTCTGCTTTTGTGCAGAAGCAATTTATAAAGCTCAGGCTGAGACGGGTGAGATTAAGGGACATTACCTGAATGCGACTGCAGGTACATGTGAAGAAATGATGAAAAGAGCAGTATTCGCCAGAGAATTGGGAGTTCCTATAGTCATGCATGACTATCTGACTGGAGGTTTTACGGCAAATACTTCGTTGGCTCATTATTGCCGAGATAACGGCCTACTTCTTCACATTCACCGCGCAATGCACGCAGTTATTGACAGACAAAGAATTCATGGTATGCACTTCCGTGTACTGGCTAAAGCACTACGTATGTCTGGTGGAGATCATATTCATGCTGGTACTGTAGTAGGTAAACTTGAAGGAGAACGAGAAGTCACTTTGGGTTTTGTTGATCTATTGCGTGATGATTTTATTGAAAAAGACCGAAGTCGTGGTATTTATTTCACTCAAGATTGGGTCTCTATGCCGGGTGTTCTGCCTGTAGCTTCAGGAGGTATTCACGTTTGGCATATGCCTGCTCTGACCGAGATCTTTGGAGATGATTCCGTATTACAGTTTGGTGGAGGGACTTTGGGGCACCCTTGGGGAAATGCACCTGGTGCAGTGGCTAATCGGGTCGCTTTAGAAGCTTGTGTACAAGCTCGTAATGAAGGACGTGATCTTGCGCGTGAAGGTAATGAAGTGATCCGCGAAGCTACTAAATGGAGTCCTGAACTAGCTGCCGCTTGTGAAGTATGGAAGGAAATCAAATTTGAATTTGATACGATTGATCGCTTGTAATCGAGTGACTTTCGTCTGTTTGGTCCCTTAATCGAAGCGAGCTCGGCCCAATCTTTTCTTTTAAGATTGAGCCGAATACCGAATGGATGGGAATAGAATAATTCGGCTAGAGGAAAGGTATTTGTCTAATATCTAATATTCTAGATTACTCGATGGGGTCAGTGGATCAGTAGATCCAGGCCCGGGGGGGCAAGGGCCTGCAATCTATTCTAGCTCGCACCCAAACTGAGCTAAAGTATGATGGTTTGTATTTGTGTCTATTAAAAGTTAAGTTGTACACGTAACAATATATAATAGAAAAAAGATGAGAAAATGTTTGAAGAAAACAAAGATTCTGAGAAAATGTGTGAAGAAGACAAAGATTCTGAGAAAATGTGTGAAGAAGACAAAGATTCTGAACATATCGACGAAACAAAACCCGTAGAAAACAGATTGAATTCGGAACGTTTTAAACATTTGTGGGTTTTGTGCGAGAATTGTGATGCCGTTATATATAAAAAATTTTTTTTAGAACAAAAAGGTGTTTGTGAGGAATGCGGGGCAACGCTACAGATCACTAGTTCAGAGCGAATTGAATTATTAATTGATAATGAAACTTGGTGTCCTATGGACATGAATTTTTCTAGTACAAATGTTTTAGAAACACAGCATACGACGTTTGACATCAAAGCGGTTCAAAGGCTCTCAACTATGTTGTACATAATAATTGAGAACAAATATTTTGATTTTGAATTTTTTCACAAAGAAAAAAATGGGTTAAAAACATTAGTAGGATACAATATTACTCTTGTTAATATCGTTAAGGTTGTATTAGAAAAGAAATTCATAAAATATCTGAGTTTAGACAAAAAGGAAACTATTAAGATATTACAAAATATTATTGATAGAGGTTTGAAAACAGTTCAATTTGTCCTTTTTGAAATACATAAAAAAATAACACATGAATTAGCGCGACTTGCGCTTTTCTCTCTTTTTTCATCTATTTTAACTGATTATGTTGCAGAGACGATATATCCCCCTAGATGGTTCGTTCCCCTTATATGGTTCATTTTTTTAAAGGTATTTTTTTTTAAAGGTAGATTTGTAGAAGATGTAGAAGATACATCATTTTTTGATGAACTTTTCTATTCATTGTCTTATGAAATTCTATCTTTTTTTCAATGGGATGAGGATGCTATGTACGATTTTCTAAATGAAGATGAAATGTGTGTTCTGGAAGATTTTCTAAATTATATGACCGATTTGACAGATGCAGCACTAGAAGCAATAGACCACGAGAGCGATATGATTATGGAAGAAATAGCTAGCATGGATCTGCTGGATCTTTTAAAAGGTCTTTTTCCTGATGAGGATGATATTTCTATTTCTGAAGATTTGATCGAACAGGTAAACAGCATGTATCCGCATCCTTTTTTTGATTCTTTTCCTTCTTATTCTATTCAACCTGTACGATCTTTAATGGATTTGATTGAAAACAACATTTGCACAAATTTGACCTTCCTAATGAAATTCATTAAACAATTAGCCAATTTAAAAGAACAATTAGTATCACAAGATAAGTTCTTGAAAGTAACGGCCGTAAACTTAGTGAAAATAGAACTTGATTTTCCGGAAGAAAAAAGAAAAGCAAGGAAAATAAAAAAACTATTTCCTTTTTATCCAGGAAATAATCCAGAGACAAATTACTGTTTATGGCTGCGAAAACATACGGCGATATGTTTGATGGAAAGATATCTGGTTTTGAAAAATTTTAAATATTGGTTTAAATCTCGTTGTTGTGGTTTACTTAAAGGAGAAGAATTCTATCGGTTCGGTTCCGATATTCTAGTAGAATACGTTAAAAAACAAGATCGCTATCAGTGTGATAATAGCATTGATCATATCATATATGATGAAAAAATAGACGATAATATCGTAGAAGATCACTATAGACGCTATCTCGACGAAGATCCCTATGAGTGTGATAATAGCATTGATCATAATCATATCATATATGATGAGGAATCACACTCTATCGACAAAGATCTAATACTCTATTACAAGAAAAATGAAAAAGATTGTGACAGTAATTTACAGTTGTGCAGCCTCAATTACAAGAAAGATTCATGGTCATGCATGAGTACTTTTTTTTCGAATCCTGAACCTGTGAGTGAAGAGGTTAAAATAGTATTTCTAGATTTACTAGAGATAATGAAAGATTTTTCTACAATAACACTAGATAGCAAAGAAAAATTTTGTAAGAAAAACGAAGAAACTTATATAGAGGATATTGAAGATACTGAGGATATTGAAGATACTGAGGATATTGAAGATACTGAGGATATTGAAGAAGAATATCCTTTAACTTATGCTTCTTTAACTAAAGAAGAAAAAGAGTATGTCGACGCTGGTGTAAAACTAATTAAGAGTACACTTAATCTAGGAAAGGACGATTTTATAGACATAGAAACAGAAGAACAATGTTATGACGATTATAACACTTCCTATCAAGAAGAAACAGGTTTACCCGACGCTATTCAAACAGGCATAGGTCTAATAAATGGAAAAGCTGTCGCACTCGGAGTTATGGATTTTCAGTTCATGGGAGGCAGTATGGGATCGGTAGTGGGTGAGAAAATAACCCGTTTAATACAGTATGCTACTGACCATTTCCTTCCATTAATTCTCGTATGTGCTTCTGGCGGAGCTCGTATGCAAGAAGGAAGTTTTAGCTTAATGCAAATGAATAAGATAGCTGCTGTGTTGCATACACATCAAAAGGAAAAAAGATTGCCATATATTTCAGTTCTTACATCTCCGACAACTGGTGGAGTCACTGCTAGCTTTGGTATGTTAGCTAATGTCACGATTGTCGAGCCAAATGCATACATTGCATTTGCGGGTAAAAGAGTTATTGAACAGACATTAAACCAGATAGTAGATGATGAAGATCAAGTATCTGATTCTTTATTTGATTTTGGAATGTTTGATAGTATGGTTCCACGAGCTCTTTTAAAAAATGTTCTGAGCGAAATAATTGAATTATACATGGAATTCAATTAATAAATGGTCTAGTTACGAATTTGCCATACTTATATTGACATGAAGTCTAGCTATGAGCTATTGACATGAAATCTAGCTATGAGCTATAACTATAGTGTAATGATGCATCATTATTACACTAAAACCAGGTGATTCTATTCCACTTTTCCCTTCAAAATTCAACAAATAATAATAGAATAATTGTATGAATTGTATAATAATTATGGCAGAAGGGGGTAATGAGAAATGGGTAGATTTATGGTATTCCTAGTGGTTTACTATGTCGTCAGCAAAATTTTCCGCTAGGTAAGAATTGAATTTCAGGTTCGGATGGAATAGAAGGGAGGCTAATGTTTTAGCCTTCCTTCAGGTCGAACAATATTTATTACATATCTAATAATGACCTGGAGATCATTGAAATATAACCTTTCCTCTCTGATAGAGGATATTAATAACTTAATAAGAATAGAGGTAGAATTATACTATTTGCTTAAGGACTATAAACTGCTCCAGTTAAAGTTATATCAAGATGATATAAGGTACCGAACTCATTGAAATTCAAACCACTAAGCCTTGTTATACAAAAGCTAATAACAAACATTCTTTCCTTATAGCTAGTAAGGAATCAATTAGAGGAATTGGATTCTACAATGATGGATGATTTTATATTATAAGGTAAGGAAGAAGACGAAGAATAATTTGAGAGAAAAAAAAATATGTTACCATTATCGATTTTGTTTTTTCTTTTCAATAGAAGTCGGTTACAATATCTTAAAAACATAATTTTCTATGCAACTAGAGTATCATATAGAACTATAGTTTAATTCTATTTATTTGACTATAATAAAGGTGGATACAGGCATTTTTATTTGTAAATGATAGCAAAGGAGAAATATTTATGTATGAAGTTCAATGTCTAGATTTCGTACTTACAGAGAAAAGTGTTAATCTATTTGAGAAAAATCAATATATTTTCAATGTCGATTCGGGATCAAATAAAACAAAGATCAAAAATTGGATTGAACTTTTCTTCAATGTTAAAGTAATAGGAGTCAATAGTTATCGACCTCCGCAAAAGAAAGAAAAAAGAGGAAATAGAAAACAAATAATGAAACATAGAATGCATTATAAACGTATTATTATTACACTAAAACCAGGTGATTCTATTCCACTTTTTCCTTCAAAATGAAACTTATTGGAATTGTCAAACATGAACACCCGTTCGTACAGGACTTTGATTCCGGGCACACGTGATAAATCTCTATCAAGTTTTGATGAAAAAGTCCAATCGCATCCACAAAAGAAATTGACTTCTGGCCGGCATCGTTGTGGGAAAGGTCGTAATAACAGTGGAATTATTACCATACGTCATAGAGGAGGAGGTCACAAGCGTCTGTATCGTCAAATTGATTTTCGACGGAGTGAAAAAAACATACTGGGAAAAATTGTAACAATAGAGAGTGACCCTAATAGAAGTGCATATATCTGTCTTGTGCACTATAGAAACGGTAAAAAGACATATATTTTGCATCCGAGAGGGATTATGATTGGAGATACTATTATTTCCGGTGCAAGAGCCCCCATATCAATGGGAAATGCCCTATCTTTGAGTGCGGTTTGAATTATTGAATTGTACGTAATCGGAAATAACCGATTGGGTTTACAGCAAAACCTTAAAATCTATCACTGATCCAACTAAAATACTTTGATGGGATCAATCCCAAAGGGAAACTGAGGATAAAGAACAGCGGGTGATTGAGTTCAATAGTTTCTGAATTAATTATTGACTCCAGAGATATGATAATATGGAGAAGACTTAATTGTCTGAAGCAGAAACAACTAAGGTAAAGGAACCCTTGTTCTGAAGAGAAAAACAAGTAACTCACATTTGATTTGATGGTCAAAGGCAGATTCGAAGCTGAACAGTGACAAATAGTTTTTTTATCAAAAAATAAATTGATATTTGAAATGCCTCCTACGTTATCCGGAAGATGCGAAAGCATTAACGTAATTTAATAAAGTCATTCATTCTGAATGCTACATGAAAAAATAACATAAGCCAGATGATGGAATAAAGAAACCTAGGATGTACAGAATAAGGACATAAGGAATGGTAAAGTATGCCCTTCATCTTAAGTCTCTATATAAAATAGATGAATAATAATCATATTCTATTCACATCCAGAAAGCTGTATGCCCTGAGAGAGGCTTGTACAGTTTGGGAAGGGATTTTTACAAATTAAAGATCTACTTCAACCAATATACCTTTAGGCACGACTATACATAATGTCGAAGTACAAGTCGGAAAAGGCGGACAATTAGCTAGAGCAGCGGGTGCTGTGGCAGAATTGATCGCAAAAGAAGGCCGATTGACCACATTAAGATTACCATCTGGAGAGGTTCGTTTAATATCTGAGAACTGCTCAGCAACAATTGGACAAGTAGGCAACGTTAAATGGAAAAATCGAACTTTAAGTAAAGCTGGGTCAAAACGTTGGCTGGGTAAACGTCCTGAAGTAAGAGGAATAGTTATGAATGCTGTAGATCATCCTCATGGGGGTGGTGAAGGAAGAGCTCCAATTGGCAGAAAAAAACCCCTGACCCCTTGGGGCTATAGCGCACTTGGAAGAAAAAGTCGGAAGAGAAATAAATATAGCGATGTTTCAATTCTTCGTCGACGTAAATAGGAATAGTTGTAAATCCATTTTTATTTTCTATCAATAAAAAGAAAGGTAATTAATTAACCATGGCACGTTCACTAAGAAAAAATACTTTTGTATCTAATGATTTGTTAACTAAAATCGATAATCTAAACATGATTAAAGAGAAGAAGATAATAGTAACCTGGTCCCGTAGATCTGCCATTGTACCCGCAATGATTGGTCATACCATTGCTGTTCATAATGGAAAGGTACACTTACCCATTTTTATAACAAATGGTATGATAAACCACAAATTAGGAGAATTTGTACCTACTTCCATCTTCCAGGGACATGCGAAAAAGGATAAAAAATCGAAAAACGAAAAAAAAAAAAAATAAGAGAAAAGCAACAAAAATAAAAAAAAAAACACACACACACAAAAAAGAGAGAGAAACGATAAATAAAAAAGTATCGTTGTAAATAGTATACATTAATTCATTATGGAGGATGAAGATGAAATTGATATTTCAAAATAGGGATTTAGATTTAAATTCAACTATAAAAATACGAGCTGTAGCTAAGCATGTACGTATGTCTTCTAATAAAGCACGTAGAGTAGCCCATTTACTTCGTAATTCTACCTATATACAGGCACTTGCGATACTGACTTTCATGGATTATAGAGCATGTGAGCCTATATTCAAAGTACTTGTTTCTGCAGCCGAAAATGCATGTTCATTTATGGGTATACATAAGTGCTATTTAGCTGTCCTTGCGGCTGAAGTGAATGAAGGTCCTACTTTGAAAAGATTTCGACCTAGAGCTCGGGGTCGTGGTTATCCAATACAGAAATCCACTTGTCATATAAGTATTACATTATTTTACGATACATCATTGGATTTCTGTAATTCAACTCACGATTACATAACAGTACGATGAAACATTAAATAGAAACAAAATATTCAAATAGATGGAAGCATAATCGATTTATGCCGCAAATAAATATACTACTACTTAAAGTACTAAAAAATATGTATGGGAAACAAAATAAATCCACTTGGTTTTAGACTTGGTTTTACTCAAAACCATTATTCCCTTTGGTTTGAAGAAGGGGATTATTCCGAAGATCTACGAGAAGATGAGAGAATATATAATTGCATTGAAAATTATGTAAAATATATCAAAAGTTCTATCAATTCTAGTTATGGAGGAATTACACGTATAGAGATTCTGAAACAGACCAAATTGATTTCGGTAAATATATATATTGCATTTGTCGATTTGTTTATCGACAAAAAAGCGCCAAGAAAAAAAGAAAAAATGAAGGAATTAAGAAAGGAAGTACAAAAAATGCTTGTACAAAGTATGCTTAATTCTGTAAACAGAGAACTTGTCATTTCTATAGAAAAAGTGGATACACCTTATAGAGAACCCAAAATTATTGCGGAATATATTGCTCTACAACTAAAGGAGAGAGTTGAAATAAGAAAAATAATGAAAAAAGCTATTCAACTAGCTGAAAAGGCAAATGTAGAAGGTGTTAAAATCAAAATTAAAGGGCGTCTTAACGGAATTGAGAGAGCCCGGAAAGAATCGGCTATGAAAGGTAGAGTGCCTTTACAGACCCTTCGAGCTAAAATTGATTATTGTTATTATGCGGTTCAAACCGTCTATGGAGTATTAGGGATAAAAATTTGGATCTTTGTTTAAGATGAGCAATATCTTTCTATAATCTAACCAATCATAAATCTTAAATTCTATAAGATCAAATAAAAATTATTAAACATCTTGGAGCAGTGCTATGCTTAGTGTGCGACTCGTTGAGATCAAGCTTTTCCTTCTTTTCTAAAATGAATGGAACTCGAAATAAAAACAAATTGGTCTCTAGTACATTTGACTAAGATCCAATAAGCTAGTTATTTTAATATAGATAGTTCTATCAAAGAAACGAAAGACCTTTTCGACACGAAGAGACAAACCTATATCTCTCGTAAAAAGAAAAACAGTCTTTCGTAATGCAAGAAAAGAAAAAGGGAAGGAGAAAAAGAGAAAATGAAATCTTCTTCCTTACAGTATTGTATGGTTCATAACATAAAGCACCCTCAAAGAGCAGTGTGATAAAGCATAAGAATTCTCCTGATTATTTCTATTCAGTTTATTAAAAAGAGCTTCGGATCAATGGAAACTAAGAAAATTGATTCTTATTAATAAATAGAAATAAGAACTCCATTGCAGAGGGTATACCTAAGCAGCCATTTAAAAGCTATGGGAACGATGGAACCTGTGACTGCATAAGATCATATAGAAATCTTAATCATTCATTGGATAGGATGGCGAAATAAACCAATAAAGAATCAATTTCATTGGAGTCCAAAAGTAAACCCCAAATAACTTAGAGTTAATATTCGCCTGTAAGATACTTATTGGACATATAGAGGTATTTGTATCCTCATATTATATGAATAACTAATATGTGTAATGAGTCAATACTGATTGATTCCTAGGACCTCACTATTTATGATCCCATAGATTCTTCACAAGGAGCCGGATGAGAAGAAACTTTCATATCCGGTTCTGAAATAGAGATGGAATTCAAATAGTATTATATTATACAACCATCGACTAGAACCCAAAAAGAACGAAATTTCGTCACCAACATAGGGGAAGAATCAAGGGAATATCTTCTCGGGGTAATCGCATTTGTTTTGGTAGATTTGCTCTTCAGGCATTGGAACCTGTTTGGATCACATCTGGGCAGATAGAAGCAGGACGACGAGCAATTACTCGTTATGCCCGTCGCGGCGTAAAAATATGGATACGTATATTTCCTGACAAACCTATTAGAACGAGACCTGCAGAAATACGTATGGGTTCGGGGAAAGCCAAGGGATCTCCGGAATATTGGGTATCCGTCGTCAAACCAGGTCGAATACTTTATGAAATAAGTGGAGTATCAGAGACTATAGCGAGAGCAGCTTTTCAAATCGTTGCATATAAAATGCCTATACATACTAAATTTATTACTAGTTCGCGTAAATAATGCCGAACCAAAGAGATATTTCTGGCAGAAAAAGATCATTTATTTGATCATAAATACCTTTTTTTCTGCCGAGGTAACAATTGGAGGAAAAATGATTCAGTCCCAAACTTACTTGAATGTAGCAGACAACAGTGGAGCCCGAAAATTAATGTGCATTCGAGTACTAGGAGCAGGTAATCGTAACACCGCTAATATTGGCGATATTATCATCGCTGTAATTAAAGAAGCAGCACCTAATATGCCTCTGCAAGAATCAGAAATAGTTAGAGCCGTAGTTATACGTACGTGTAAAGAACTTAAACGTAGCGATGGAATGATAATACGATCTGATGACAATGCAGCAGTTGTCATTGATCAGAAAGGAAATCCAAGAGGAACTCGAGTTTTTGGTTCAGTTACTGAGGAATTGAGAGAATTGAATTTCACCAAAATAATCTCATTGGCTCCTGAAGTACTATAAATACTGATCAATTATGTAAAAGTAATGTCAGGCATATTCCTAAAAAAAGAGAAAAGATAAACATGCCTTTATATTTAGTAAATTATTAAGAATTAGTTCGTCATGGGTAACGATACTATTGCTAATCTAATGACTTATATTAGAAATGCTGACATGGTAAAAAAAAAAACAGTTCGAGTGGCGGCTACTATTATTACCGAGAAAATCACAAGGATTCTTCTACGAGAAGGCTTTATAGAGGATGTTAGGAAACATAGAGAAGGTCAAAAATATTTTTTTGTTTTAACTTCAAAATCTAGGGGAAGGACGCAAAAGAGATATATAACCGCTTCAAAGCGTATTAGCAAACCTGGTCTGAGAATCTATTCTAATTATCGAGAAATCCCTAAAGTTTTAGGTGGAATGGGGATTGCAATCCTCTCTACTTCGCAAGGAATAATGACTGATCGAGAAGCTCGACAAAAAAAAATAGGAGGAGAATTATTATGTATTTTTTGGTAACTTGCCTCCAAAACAAAAAGTAAATGCCTAAATTGCATTTTTGCCTACAATATTACAATGCTATAAGAAAAGTCATTTACTATTATCAAAAGAAAAATTGAGTGTTCATTGTCAGAAATTTAGCTGACAAAAAAAAGAATTCAATTCTATTCAATGAATATTATTAAGTTAGTAATAGCTGATAAAAAAAGAAGATATTAACGAAAAAAAAAAAAAAATGAAACGTCTTTTATTTCAATTGAATTAAATGATTCTTCTCTTTTAGAAATCTAATGTCATAGTGAGGTCATAACAAAGTTAATAATATTAGAGGTGAAAAACTAGCAAACAATGAGTACCAAAAAGAATTTTGTCATTATGGATGGCGTAGTTACGATAGCATATCCTAATGCTATGTTTTTAGTCCATTTAGATAATGATATAGATGTTTTAACGGTTATATCGGGTAAAATGAGATGTCGAACAATACGAGTAATACCAGGAGATAGAGTAAGAGTTGAATTACCTGTTTATGATTTAAGCAAAGGACGTATAATATATAGATATCCCGTCAAACGAAAGGATGATGCTACCGATGAGGCCCATTAACAAAAGATTTTAGTATTCAAAAAAGGACCACAAATATGAAAATACGTGCTTCTGTTCGCAAACTTTGCGAAAAGTGCCGCCTAATTCGTAGACGGAAACGCCTTGTTGTAATTTGTTACAATCCGAGGCATAAACAAAAACAGGGATAATTCCCATTATAAGGAATTATAAAAGAAATCAAGAAATTTCGGCGTCATATTCATATTATTAGATGTATAATCTATTTTAGAATCATTTTTTTTTACTTCAAAATATCAAAATTGATCAGAAATTATAACAAGAAAAGATTTGTGTTGTGTCAAAAAATACGAAAAAATTTGTGTCAAAAAATACAAGAAAATATGTGCCACGTAGAACTACAAGAAGATTTTTGCCACGTAAAACTAAACATCGAATACTGAAAGGAGTTATTTGTATTCGAACAAGTTTTCGCAATACCGTTGTTACTGTTACAGATACACAAGGGCAAACGGTTTCTTGGTCTTCTGCCGGTTCTTGCGGATTCAAGGGTACAAAAAGACGTTCACCATTTGCTGCTCAGATTGCAACAGAAAATGTTGTTCATACCTTAGTAAATCAAGGTCTTCTGAAAGAAGCAGAAGTTATGCTACGTGGCAACGGTCCGGGGAAAGAACCAGCACTGCGATCTATTTATCAAAGTGGTATAAGAATAAAGAATATTTATGAGGTAACTTCTGTGCCACATAACGGATGTAGACCTCCCAAAAGGAGACGTGTGTAAAAATTGAATAAATTGAAAGAGAAAGAAATGATTAAACCATTTATGAAAATAATATTATGAATCAGAATGAAATATCAGTCTCAATAAAGATACCAGAATTGAAGTGCGTCGAATCCAGAACAGAGAGTAAACGTTTTCATTATGGTCGTTTCACTTTATCTCCGCTTCGCAAAGGTCAAGCTAATACAATAGGCAGTGCAATAAGAAGAGTTCTACTCGGAGAAGTAGAAGGAACATGTATCACACGTGCTAAATTTAACAATATATCAAACGAATATTCCGCGATAATAGGTATTGAGGAATCAATACATGAAATTTTGATGAATCTAAAAGAAATTGTACTTCGAAGTGATGCGTACGGAATTCGAGAAGGATCTATCCATGTTGTCGGACCAAAAAAAGTAACCGCTGAAGATATCATACTACCACCTTCTGTGAGAATAATTGATACTACACAACATATAGCTAACATAAACAAATCAATTACCTTAGATATATCATTACAAATTGAAAAAGGCCGCGGATATATTATTCAAAATCCAAATAATTCCAATTATAAGGATGAATTTTTTCCTATAGATGCTGTCTTTGTCCCTGTTCAAAATGTAAATTACAGTATTCACTCCTATTGGAACGAAAATGAGACACAAGAAATTCTATTTCTTGAAATATGGACGAATGGAGGATTAGCTCCTAAAGAAGCACTTGATGAAGCTTCTCGTAATTTAATTGACTTTTTCCTTCCCTTTCTAAATGCAAAGGAAGAGAACAGCGATGGAACAAACAGTCTAAGCGACAATATTACTCCTTCCTTACCTATTTCGCATACATCGACTAATACGAAGAGAATAGTTTTCAATAAAATGTATATTGACCAATTAAACTTCTCTACTAGGATATATAATTGTCTCAAAAAGGCAAATATAAATACAGTATCAGACCTTTTGAATTACAGTGGAAAAGATTTAATGAAAATAAAACATCTTGGGGAACAATCTGTCAAAGAAATATTGGAATTGATACGAAATATTGGAATTGATTCACCGGGGAATCCGGTTTAGACTTATAATTAGAATAGTTCTATTTTTTCTCCCCATTCATGACCCCTTTTTCTAAGTTCTTCCAGAAAGTAAATATGAAAATTCTTTTTGACCATTTTGTCATGATAATAATATAATAGTAGTAATAAAAAGCATTTTTAAAAAGCATATATCTAGGGAGAGACCATTTATCTTAAAGCAACTACTCCCTAGATATATAAACAAAAGATTTCCCTCCTCCGCTATATTAAGATATTCTAATTTCTCTCAAATTGGAAAAGACCTAGAGTTAAAGATTCATCGATAGGTAACGTTGCTCCAATACCTAACCAAAGAGCTACTGCGGTACCGATTAAGAATACTGTTGTAGCTACTGGACGACGAAATGGATTTTGGAATTGATTCACATTCTCCAAGAAAGGAATTGTCAATAGTCCTGCAGGTACTGAAGCCATTAAAAGGACACCTAATAATTTATTAGGTACTGTACGAAGTATTTGAAATACGGGGAAAAAATACCATTCGGGTAATATTTCCAAAGGAGTTGCAAATGGATTTGCCGGTTCACCAATCATTGATGGTTCTAGAACTGCTAAACCTATGGTACATGCAATAGTACCAAAAATAACTACTGGAAAAATATATAAGAGATCATTGGGCCAAGCGGGCTCGCCATAATAATTATGTCCCATGCCTTTAGCTAATTTAGCCCTTAATACAGGATCATTCAAGTCAGGTTTCTTTGTTATTGGGATAAGTAGATTTTTATCAATGAATCTATCCCCCGAAAGAACCGGACATGCCAATTTTGATCATCCGGCTCGAGCAATAGTTGAAATAAAAGAAATAAAAATGATGAAGACGTATCGTTAGAATCAGTAGAACTAAGAAGATCTATGGAAAATTCATAATTTTCTTTTTTCGTATGCTCAGTATCCAAGTAAGCTCACAAATTTGATCATGATCAATATGCCTTTTGGATCATCTTATTTCTTGTAATCTGTGTTTATCTAGCACAATGTATTTTGCATACAAGATATTGACTTGTTACTGATCTGGCCTTTTTCCTTCTTTAGATCCCTTCCTTTACTCCGATAATTTACCGTATTGAAACGCAAGGGAAATGCATGCATTTTCATACTATGAAAAGGAAAGGATAAATTGAAGTAATAAATTTTAGTTCTGAAATGTTATTACTATTACCTGGATCTCACGGAGCCTATTTCGGATTCGATCATAGAAATAATTCTCTTATAACACAACAAAGTGTTTGCCTTTTGCCCAGGTTCTAAACCTCTTATTTTTGCAAAGAAAATTGGGACAGAGACACATTTCGATCTGAATCTTTATATGGCAGATCCTATAAATTGATCTGCGCGGCCTAACTAATAGTTCAAGTCACACACTCCCATAATCCATTTTCTCCATTTGAGATCAGTATCTACTTCAATTCTTTGTATTAAATATACTTAATAATTGAAAGGAGAAATCCGAGAAACATGTTTTTCGCGGCAATGATCTATTAGAAAAAGAATAGGTTTTCAATACTGATTCAAAATGTAGATTTCCTTTTTATAAAGGACCTGAAATACCTTGTTTGCGGATCATTAGAAAATGCATTAACATAAATACAGCAGTAAGAAGGGGTAATATGAAAGTGTGTAAACTATAAAAACGGGTTAAGGTCGATTGGCCCACACTAGCACTTCCGCGTAATAACTCTACCAAAGGAGTTCCTATTAACGGAATGGCCTCAGGCACACCGGTCACAATTTTGACTGCCCAATAACCAATTTGATCCCAGGGCAAAGAATAACCGGTTACACCGAAAGATACGGTTAATACGGCTAGAATTACACCCGTAACCCAAGTTAATTCGCGAGGTTTTTTGAATCCACCTGTTAAATAAACGCGAAATACATGTAAAATCATCATTAAAACCATCATACTTGCCGACCATCGATGGACCGATCGGATTAGCCAGCCGAAGTTCACTTCAGTCATTATGTATTGAATAGAGGCAAAAGCTTCTAGAACGGTGGGGCGATAGTAAAAAGTCATAGCAAAACCGGTAGCTACTTGTACCAAAAAAGAAGTCAGTGTGATTCCCCCTAAACAATAAAATATATTCACATGAGGAGGAACATATTTACTAGTGATATCATCCGCAATCGCCTGAATCTCAAGACGCTCTTCGAACCAATCGTATACTTTATTGAGATAGGTAAACTCAAGTCCCCCTCTGAAAACCGTATATGAAAATTTCTTTTCATACGGCTTAAACAAGAACACTCAAATAAAATACTTTTTTGAACAAAGTACATGGTTTGTAAAAAAAAAAAGAAAAAATATTTGATAGATATTTCATTTCTTTGTATGAAGGAAGAGGATTCAGAATAATCCATGATTTCCTTCAATAACAAGGAAAAAAAATTTTCATAGTGATTAATGCCCAAATTTCAAGTTGGCTCATTCTTATGCGAAATAAACCGCTATAGGCCTTTTGAACGATCTTTTATCCTATTCGTGATATAATATAAATCACTTAGAGAACAACTAGTATGAACGAGCCATAGGAATTATCTTGTCGAGATCTCAACTGAATAGATGAATAAATCTAAACCCCAGATTTTCATTTCACCCCGATGATTTTTCAAATTACTCAAAAGGTTTTATGGGTTATAACCTTTGCATTTCATTGTTACTTACTAAACTAACTAATCAAAATGGAATACTATCTCATTCTTTGGATAGATCTTTCAAATTATTGAGAAGCTTGGTCACGAGGTCTTAAAAACAGGCATAAACCATAGTTCAGATTTTATTGAATTATATACCTCGTGCTCTGGATATTCATTATTACAGCAATATCTAACGAGGTAGGAGAACCGTCTTTATTTTTATAAAGACAACAGACCCGTTTTCTGTACTAGAATAGAGATCAATTTATAACAAGTCGCACACCCATAATTCCAAAAATCCTTCAATTAAAAGAAATTACACGATCAAACTACCAGAACGTCATAACATAAAAATAGAAGCTATTTAACATTCTTCTTTTCTTTAGTTCTTTTTTTTTTTGAACTCGGGATCCGGGTAGATTTTCTAGTTTTTCTAGACCCAACTAACTGGAATTCCGTCTAATAAAATGGAAGAATTATAAATCTCCAAGATAATAGATAAGAATATTGCGAATAGAGCCATTGCAATGCCCATAAAAGGAGTAGTTCCCCATCCGGGAGCAACTTTACCAGATTCTGTATTAAGTGGTTTTAAATAATTTCCTACAGTAGTTTGTAATGGTCCGGTTCTGGAAGTATCATCAATGGTCTGTGTAGCCATAAAAAAAGAGTATTGGTTGAGATTTAATTAACTTTGTATACTATTATATTCACTTTGTATACTATTATGTACATATATATACATAGGATTATCTACCAATGGAAACTGCAACCTTAGTCGCTATCTCCATATCTTGTTTACTTGTTAGCTTTACCGGTTATGCCCTATACACCGCCTTTGGACAACCTTCTGAACAACTTCGAGATCCTTTTGAAGAGCACGAGGACTAGTTGAAAAAGAATAAAAAAGACCTTCCCGATCGGGAAGATCTTTTTTATTCTTTTTATAAAGTAAAAGTAAGAAAAAGGATTAGAAAAATAGGAAATTATTTTCCCCCTTTATCGGGAACTTTGGGGGGTTCCCGGAAGAAAATAGCGAAAAAAATGATCCCTAAGGTCGATACCAAAAGGAATGTATAAACCAATGCTTCCATAAATTCGATCGTAGTTTATAATTAATAGAGATAGCTTTCGTACTAATTATAACATTTTGAAAAAGGTGAAATAAAAAGATTTTTCTGAGATGCAAATTCTCAATATTGCATTAACAAGCGGAGCAATACCATATTATACCACTTGTCTTTTAGTAGTTGGATCTCCCAATTTTTGGAATGCCCCAAATTCTACTTGAGCATCCAAATCCGGATCAATACCGGCAAAAACATCTCTGAATAGAGTTCTAGCACCATGCCAAATATGTCCAAAAAAGAAAAGAAGGGCAAATGTAGCATGCCCAAAAGTAAACCAACCCCTTGGACTACTCCGAAAAACACCATCCGATTTCAAAGTAGCACGATCTAATTCAAAAATTTCACCTAATTGTGCACGTCTAGCATATTTTTTGACTATAGCAGGATCACCAAAACTAACTCCATCAAGTTCACCACCATAGAATTCAACAGTTACACCTACTTGTTCAACACTATACTTGGATTCTGCTCTCCTAAAAGGGACATCGGCTTTCACAATTCCTTCTTCATCTACTAGAACGACTGGAAATGTTTCGAAAAAGGTAGGCATACGACGTACAAAAAGCTCATGTCCCTTTTTATCTTTGAAAATAGGGTGTCCTAACCAACCAACAGCAATTCCATCTCCATTGTCCATTGCACCCGCCCTGAATAGCCCCCCTTTAGCTGGATTATTCCCAATGTAATCATAAAAAGCAAGTTTTTCAGGAATTTTTGACCAAGCTTCCGATAGACTTAGATTTTCAGCCAGACCGGCACGAACCCGTCGATCTATTTCTTGTTGGAAGTATCCCTGATCCCACTGGTAACGAGTAGGACCAAATAATTCGATCGGAGTGGTTGCGGAACCATACCACATTGTTCCGGCCACAATGAAAGCTGCAAAAAACACAGCAGCAATACTACTGGAGAGTACAGTTTCAATATTCCCCATACGTAGTCCTTTGTATAAACGTTGGGGAGGGCGAACACTGAGATGGAATAGACCTGCTAATATACCCAATATACCTGCTGCAATATGATGAGAAGCTATTCCTCCCGGAACAAAAGGATCAAAACCTTCAGCTCCCCATGCCGGATTTACAGGTTGTATTTTCCCAGTTAGTCCATAAGGATCAGACACCCATATTCCAGGGCCATACAAACCCGTTACATGAAATGCTCCGAATCCGAAACAAGCTGCTCCTGAGAGGAATAAATGAATTCCAAAAATCTTAGGCAAATCTAAAGAAGGTTTTCCTGTACGGGAATCACAAAATACGTCTAGATCCCAATATACCCAATGCCAGATAGCTGCTAAAAAGCACAAGCCAGAAAACACAATATGTGCCCCGGCCACACCTTCATAACTCCAAATACCTGGATTAGATATAGTTTCTCCAGTTATACTCCATCCACCCCATGAATCCTTTATTCCCAAACGAGTCATAAAAGGTATAACGAACATACCTTGTCTCCACATTGGATCAAGAATAGGATCGGATGGATCGAAAACTGCTAATTCGTAAAGAGCCATAGAACCGGCCCATCCAGAAACTAGAGCTGTATGCATTATATGCACAGCGATTAACCGGCCAGGATCATTCAACACGACGGTATGGACACGATACCAAGGCAAACCCATGAAAATACCCCTTTATAAGAAAAAATACATACTATGTAACTTTCTCGCATTAGAGACAGATTATGCTATGAAATTAGACCTTTGTCTCAAAGGTGAACATCTATCTATTTGATAAAAAGAAAATAAAAGAGTTTTAAAAGATAGAATTGAGAAGCGGATCTATTTTATCATTTATAGCTACCAATATACAATGTGGTAATTGGTCCCATTTGTTTTATATCTTACAAAGTAAAGTAATAAATTACTTTCAAAAAGTAGGTATTTTACGAAGAAAGACACGTCCGCTTATTTGGTCCTATTACTCATTTGATCTTATAATTCTTTGTAATAGATAAAAAAAATACTTAATATACTTTTGATATGATAATCCACAACTTCCCCTCTCTCTTAGTACCTTTGGTGGGCTTGTTTTTTCCAGCAGTTACAATGCTTTTTCTTTACTTTTATATTCAAAATGACGAAATTTTATGAATGAATATGATCAATCAAGACAGATATGTGATATTTGAAATCTTTTTTATTATTAATAGATCTATTCATATATGATAAATAACAAAAATATGGAATGTATATGGTATCATATGTATGAGACATATTAGATCCGTGTGTGAATTTCTTACTTCTACTTCAAAATATGCTTATATAATACATTTGAATAGAGAGATTTATTATTTATTGTGAAATGCTTATATGTATATGGCTAGTTTATGAATATAGCCAATTTATGAGAGTGACTTCTGGATGGGAGTCTTGTTCAATCCCTCAAATTAAAATAGGACGTAATTTGTTATGAATCGTCGATCCAAATGGCTCTGGATAGAGCCCATAAAAGGCTCTAGAAAAATAAGCAATTTTTTTTTTGCTTGTCTCCTGCTTTTGGGTTCACTAGGATTTTTTGTGGTCGGAATTTCAAGTTACCTTGGTAGGAACTTGATACCCTTATTGTCATCTCAGCAAATACTTTTTGTTCCACAAGGAATTGTGATGTGTTTTTATGGGATTGCAGGTCTGTTCATTAGCTCTTATTTGTGGTGCACTATTTTATGCAATGTGGGTAGTGGTTATAATAAGTTTGATGAAAAAGAAGGAGTTGTATGCCTTTTTCGCTGGGGATTTCCCGGAAGAAATCGTCGTATTTTCCTCCGATTTCTTATGAAGGATATTCAGGCGATCAAAATGGAAGTTCAAGAAGGTATATTTCCTCGTCGTGTTATTTATATGGAAATAAAGGGCCAACAAGACATCCCCTTAACTCGTACTGAAGAAAATTTGACCTTGCGCGAAATGGAACAAAAAGCTGCCGAATTAGCCCGTTTTTTGCGCGTATCCATTGAAGGATTTTGAAATAAGGAGGAAAGACCATATTTATGTTCCACCAACACAAACTATTACTTATGGAGCCATACTATTTTTTGGCAGTTAGCAAAAACTCCACTCCATATTATTCTTTATCTATTAGAAAGGGACAAAAGGTTTTAATAAACACGGATATAACATCTCAAAAGAATACAATGAAGTAAATGACTATAGTTTTTACACCTTTTTTTACATATGCGCTCGAATAAATCAATTTCCTATATGTATCAAACAAAATTGGTATTATTAGACTTAAACTTTCATTTCTTTTATTTGCCAATTGAAGCGATTCTTCGGGTCAAGAATTCAAAATGAAATTAGTCCAGATCCAAATGATTTTCAAGGATTTATTTATCCTTTCTTTTTTACTCTACTTCTCACTCGGAACAAACCATCCCTCATCCGACCGAAAGATCTCTCGAGGTCGAATAATTGAATTATAATTATGCAAAAATTCTATGGATCTCATACCTCGTTCTATAATTCGTACTTTGTTCAGATTTTGGGCAGAGCTAACGAGCCAATCGAGTTCGTTAACGATTCACGAATTGGAAGTTGCCAAATATAAAGCATTAGCTTCTTTACAATATCTTACATGTTTAATAGTATTGCCTTGGGGAATTTCAATTTCATTACAGAACGGTTTAGAACCTTGGGTTACAAATTGGTGGAATACTGGTCAATCAAAAAAAATTTTTGATTATTTACAAGAAGAAGACACTATAAAAAAGTTTGAAAAAATAGAGGAACTCTTCCTGTTAGAAATAATGATGGAAGATTCTTCGGAAACGCATTCGCAAGATATTCGTGTAGAAATGCAGAAAAAAATGATCCAATTAGTGAAAATATATAATCAAGATTGTATCCAAATCATCTCACATCTAATAGCAAATCTAATAGGTTTGGTTTTTTTAAGTGTTTGTCTCATTCTGGGTAAGAAGAAACTTGGCATTCTCAATTCTTGGATCCAAGAAGTCTTCTACAGCCTAAGCGATACAATGAAAGCCTTTTCTATTCTTTTAGCAACCGATCTATGTATTGGGTTTCACTCGCCCCATGGTTGGGAATTGATAATCAATTGGATCTTCGAAAATTATGGATTTGCCCATAACGAACGAATAATATCTGGTCTTGTTTCAACTTTTCCAGTCATCTTAGACACAATTTTCAAATATTGGGTTTTCCGTCGTTTGAATAGTACATCTCCTTCACTTGTAGTAATTTATCACTCGATGAATGAATAACAAATGGTTTCTCACCCGGGCAATACTTCTTATTTTTTAGCTTTAGGTTTAATATAGTAGCAGAATTGCAAGCAGGTAACTATCATAGTTACCTACTACCATTTATTTGAAATAAAAGAATTGTAACAAAAAATTGAACCATGCAAAATAGAAAAACTTATGATGACTGGATAAAAAAGTTGATAGCTCAATCAATTTCCGCCTTAATATTGATAGATATAATGACTCGTACATCTATTGCAAATGCATATCCCATTTTTGCACAGCAAGGTTACGAAAATCCTCGAGAAGCAACTGGGCGTATTGTATGTGCCAATTGTCATTTGGCTAAAAAACCTGTGGAGATTGAAGTTCCACAGTCCGTGCTTCCTGATACCGTTTTTGAAGCAGTTGTAAAAATACCTTATGATAAGCAAATAAAACAAGTTCTTGCTAATGGCAAGAAAGGAACTTTAAATGTAGGAGCTGTTCTTATTTTACCCGAAGGTTTCGAATTAGCTCCTCCGGATCGTATTTCTCCTGAGATTAAGGAAAAAATAGGTGATCTTTATTTTCAGAACTATCGTCCCAATCAAAAAAATATTCTAATAATAGGACCTATTCCTGGTCAAAAATATGGTGAAATTGTGTTTCCCATCCTCTCACCAAATCCCGCTACTAATAAAACAGCTCACTTCCTCAAATATCCCATATATGTAGGTGGTAATAGAGGAAGAGGACAAATTTATCCCGATGGGAGCAAAAGCAACAATACAGTGTACAACGCTTCAGCAACCGGTAAAATAAGTAAAATTGCACGTAAAGAAAAAGGTGGATATCAAATAACTATTGATAATCCATCAGACGGTCGACAAGTGGTAGACTTTGTACCTCCAGGACCGGAACTTCTTGTTTCAGAAGGCGAATTCATCAAGGCGGATCAGTCGTTAACGAATAACCCTAATGTAGGTGGATTTGGTCAGGAAAATGCAGAAATAGTACTTCAAGATCCTTTACGTGTTCAAGGTCTTTTATTATTCTTAGCATCTGTCGTTTTAGCACAGATATTTCTGGTTCTTAAAAAGAAACAATTTGAGAAAGTTCAATTGGTCGAAATGAATTTTTAGGCGCATAAAAGATTTGAATCTCTATCTTATGAATGATTAATGCAATTAATGTATAAGAAATAAAAATGGCAACAATATAAGTAATACTTCTTCAGAATCCTTCATTTTCCCCTTCCCTCTGTTCGAATATATTGTGAAAGACGAGGAGATATTAAGATATTAAAGAAATATTTGCCTATTTTAATAATGAGTGATTCCGGAACAAACTTGGAGTTTTGGAGTTAATTCCCTAATTATGAATATTCATATACATGTTATCTTTTCAACAAATAGAAGAAAGGAGAGAATTTAGTAATCTTGGCTTGCTATTTTCGCTTATTTTATAACTTATAAAAAAAATAACAAAGTAAAGATAAAATCTTACCCTTCTTTGTGTTCAAAGAAAGGTAAGATCTTATCTTTATTTTTTAAGTTTTCACTTTTCTATATCTTTTTTATCTTATCTCTTTCTTTTCAGAGTTTTGCTTCAATTTTGTATAATATTCCTTACATTGTCTATTTCTTATCATAGTATAAGGCAGTTTTTTCGCTACAAGGAGGAACCTAGGCCGGAGTAAGAACCGTAAAAAAAAAAACCTATTAAAACAATAACGAGAATACCAGCTAAAATACCTATCAACCAAAGAGGGATCCTTCCGCCCATTTTTATTATTTCCTTTCACATTTAAAAAAAGTATTCATGAGGCATAAATAAAATAATACATAGAAATATTAGATCTCACCAAATTCAATTGGGTAAGAAAAAAGATTATTACTGTTCCTAATTGAAAAAGTAATTAGAGAATAGAACAGCAAGTACAAAAATAAGTAACAACCCCCAATAGAGGCTAGTACGATTCAATTCAACATTTTGTTCATTTGGGTTTGATTGTGTCATAAATAGCTCCGTGATTTAGTTTATAATAAAGTTTATCGCTGTATGAACTGCATTGCTGATATTGATCCCAAGAAAAAAACCGTAGGTACAGCTAGCCCGTGAACGGCCAACCATCTAACTGTAAAAATTGGATAGCTTCTATCTATAGTCATTAATACCTCCTAAAAAGATCGAGATCTAGTAAATTCATCGAGTTGCTCTAATGAATCGAAACGGCCAGTTACTAATGGAACCTCTTGTCGGCTTTCTGTGAAATACTCATTTGGCCGAGGACTCCCGAATACATCATAAGCTAAACCCGTACTGACAAATAACCAACCCGCAATGAATAGAGAAGGTATAGTAATGCTATGGATAACCCAGTATCGAATACTAGTAATAATGTCAGCAAAAGCGCGTTCCCCCGTATTCCCAGACATGCTAAGCTCCCTATATTATTCTAAAATCAAGGGTAAATTGATCCCATGAAAGAAAGAGATCAGGAAATGGAAAACTACTGATATTTTCTACAATCCTTGCTTGATTGTCAATATGATACCAAGGGTATATTTGAAGTATACTAAGTATAGCTAGCCTGCTTCTAACATAGCAATATAATTTTCACTTTAATATAGAAAAGGAGTAGGATCATTAATGAAATTACTACACAATTGGTATTTATTATTATTTATAGGTGGGGGATTTCATTTTTACTTTGTTTTATAACAGAATATCTTTTTATTGTATATTCCCTCTATGTTTGTTGATAACATCATTATCAGATATTCAATGCTAACTTTGTATCTATTTATTGAAACCCTTTTTTCTACTCAGAAAGAATAAATTGAGGTAATTGCCTGACAAAAATACGTATCAATCATTGGTTTTTTTATTCATTTCTTCCATGCTTACTATAATGAGTTATTTTGGTTTTTTATTAGTTTTGCTTATTTTCACCTCAGTCTTATTCATTGGGTTAAGCAGTATAGAACTTATTTGAAATAGAAAATAACCTCAACCTCAATAGGAATTGAGATTCCTAGTCAATTTGAGGTACTATGTAGATTAGCTATTAATCCTTACCTATTCTCTTTTAATAAAAAAAAATATGATTGAAGTTTTGTTATCCGGAATTGTGTTAGGTCTAATTCCTATAACTTTGGCTGGATTATTTGTAACTGCATATTTACAGTACCGACGCGGCGATAAATTGGATATTTGATTTAGGACCATATTATGAACGGGTCTCCTACTGATTCTGAGGGATCAGATTCCATTAGCTTTTTCAGTCTAAGTGACAAGAAGATCGATCAGAAAAAAGAAAAAAAAAAAAAAACACAGGATCACGCTCTGTAGGATTTGAACCTACGACATCAGGTTTTGGAGACCTGCGTTCTACCAAACTGAACTAAGAGCGCTTTTTGTTCTTTTTTTCTTGAAAGAAAAGATTATTTCCATGTTTCATTGAATTAAACAACTATCACTCGACTTTTTACTTTTTTGATGAAAGATTTAGGATAAAAAAGGGTAGGGATGACAGGATTTGAACCTGCGACATTTTGTACCCAAAACAAACGCGCTACCAAGCTGCGCTACATCCCTTTTAATCGTGAGTATTTTTTATTCGATTCGATATTTTATATTAACAATAATTGAATTTTGTTTTCCACATTTATCTACCTTCGCACGTGAATAGACTGTCTATACGGAAGATAGAATTTATAAGATGTCTATTTATTGACAGTACTTGATTACTTACTACTACATAGTTATTAGTATCATATTGTAAAAAAAAAAGGAATTTGTGCCAAATGCAAATATCTGTTTGCAGATAGTCGTAAACTACGGATGTAGTTGACCATATGATATATCTATCATTCTTGAGAAGGAGAACTTACGAACAATGCAAGATATAAAAACATATCTTTCCACAGCGCCTGTGTTAGCTACTTTATGCTTGATATTTTTATCCGGTTTATTAATTGAGATAAATCGTTTTTTCCCAGATGCTCTGACTTTTTCCTTTTTTTGACTTTCATTTTTTTGTTTTTTTTGCTTTTCTGCGAACCCGAAATAAAAAATGATGTTAGATTCATTTCCTTTTCTTCTTGGATCAATAAAATTAGGATTAAGATAAAAAGAAAAATATAGATCCAAAAGTTCCTAAAATAGTAAACTACTTGAAAATCTTAATTAAAGATTTTATTACTTAATTCATTCTCGTAATAAAATCTTTAATCATTTTTAAGACAACTTTTATCCCTTTCTCTTTCTTCTCTTTTTTTTTCCAAATTGAAAAGAAGTAGATACAATACCAAAAGTAAGTTATATGGCCAAGGGTGGAAATGTAAGAATAACGATTACTTTAGAATGTACTAGTTGTACTCAAGACAGTGTTGAAAAAAAATCAAAGGGTATTTCCAGATATACGACTCGAAAAAATCGCCGCAATACTCCTGATCGATTGGAATTAAATAAATTTTGTCCTTCTTGTCACAAGCATACCATTCATGGAGAAATAAAAAAATAGATTCAATCTAACATTTCTGCCCAATATATATATTGAAGATATTTATCTTTTATCTTTTGTATATAATATTAACAAAATATGTCACTGTCAATATTTCTTTTCGAAATATTTTGAAACAAAATAAATAGTATTTGAAAGGTTCATAAAACAAATTATGAATAAAATGAAGCCATCTTTTCGGAATACATATAAACCATATTTTAAAAATAGATCTAATAAGTTTAAAAATAGATCTAATAAGTTTAGAAATAGATATAAATTAAGAAGTAGATCTAAATTGAGAAGTAGATCTAAGTTTAGAAATAGATCTAAGTCATCTTTTCGAAATGCATCTAGGCGATTTTCTCTAAATCGGCATTCTTTTCGAAAACATTTCTCGCCAATTCAGCCTGGAGAGCAAATGGATTATAAAAATATTAGCTTAATCAATCGATTTATTAGTGATCAAGGAAAAATATTATCTCGTCGAAGGAATCGATTAACGTTGAAAAAACAACGTTTAATAGCTAGAGCTATTAAACAAGCTCGTATTCTATCTTTGATACCCTTTCTTTCTTTCAATTCAAAAGTAATTAGAGCTTAAGACTCCTCCATTTAATTCGAGCTGGGATATCTAACATAACAAAGATAGTGCAGATTTTTTTCTATTTCTATAAATAAATAGAATAATTACCCAAATCATTCCGAATTCATTTTCGTACTGTCTTTAGTTTCCCGGAAAATTTCCCCGGGAGATTGGGTGTTACTATTTCATAATACAGGAATCTTTTTTAGCATCATAGAAAAGCAATTATTATTTAATACAGCTATTTGTGCAAGTGTTCTACGATTTGTAAGCAACTGCCTTTTGTATAAAAATTGTATAAATTTATTATAGGAGAATCCATTAGCACGGGATGCTGCATTAATCCGAGTAATCCACAAACGACGAAAATCTCTCTTCCGCTTAATTCTATCTCGGTGAGCGGAAACTAAAGCTCTCATTTTCTGTTGGTTAGCAGTCCTAAAAAGTTTTGAATGGGCTCCCCGAGAGCCTGATACAAATGCAAGAATCTTTTTTCGACGTTTTTTTGCGATATGCCCACGTTTAACTCTGGTCATTGAAGTTGATTCTTCATAGATGACTAATCTCTTTTTTGATCAATCATTTTTCTTTTAAGTAATATAAAACTGATTTTTCTAATGTATAAAATATACGACTCCAATGGCTTTTGCTACTCTAACCTTCCCAACCATAATTCCTTTCAGTTAGGCACCTTCCAAGTAGGCAGGGGATTGGACCTTGCATTTAAGTAATCATTTAAGTAATCAAAATAATCAATATACAATATATGTTATTATTTTTTTCTTTTTCTCTTATGGATTTCTTCGTTTCTATGGTTATTTCTCTAACGGTAAGGTCCTCTCTATACGCCGGAGCCCTAAGATATGAGATGAGTATTTGGTAACTTGTATATTTTACCATCTCTAGCTCTACTCTTCCCCCCCGAATTATAAAGACTCTAAAGATTTATAGATACAGTAACGACATCTATTTGTGAGAGTTCGCAAGATAGCTGACCTTTTGTCCGTTCTCGCAGCAATATAAACATAATCTTTATGTTCTTTAAAATTACTTTTTTTCCTCGCTCAATGGATTGATGACCATTCGCTACCAATGAGGAAGTGCTTTTCATCCTACGTAAAGGTGATTGGATTTGCATCAATTTAAACCATAAATTTCATTTTCCCCGGTACAAGGAAACTGATAGATCTGTACTTTTTCACAGAAGAAAACTATTGTTCAATTTCCTGGTCCGTTTCAGCTTCTGATCCAAACGAGTCGCACATACACCCTAGCGCATACTCCCTTCCGTTGAGGACATCCTCGAAGAGCAGGAGATTTTTTTCTTTTTCTTATCGGCTGTCTCGCATTTCTAGTCAGTTGTTGAATAGTCGGCACTTTAATTCTATTTAGCGTTACCGGTTTAGACTCTATCTAAACCATTATTACTTCCGTATTGGATTCATACATTAGTATATTTATTAGTCATCATGCTTTATTTTTCATAATATATTTTATTTCATAATAGAGAGTAGACAAAAAAAATCATGAAGGATGTATTATACTATAATACCTAGGTAGTATAATTTGTATAATACCTATACAGCTTCTTATTTCTTCGGAAGAAGAAGATGATATGTAGCTTTTTTGATGTATGTAAATAAGTAAGTAAATAAGTAAGTAAGTATGTAAGTAAGTATGTAAGTAAGTATGTAAGTAAGTATGTAATGAGCTTGAGTTTAACGAACATTCCAAAAGTTCCATATCTGGGGGACGTTCCATATCTGGGAGACGGGAAAGGAAAAGAAAGACAAGAAGGACGAGAAGGAGAAGAAGGAGAAGAAGGAGAAGAAGGAGAAGAAGGAGAAGAAGAAGGAGAAGAAGAAGGAGAAGAAGGAGAAGACTACCAAAACCAAGAAGAATACCAAAACCAAGAAGAATACCAAAACCAAGAAGAATACCAAAACCAAGAAGAATACCAAAACCAAGAAGAATACCAAAACCAAGAAGAATACCAAAACCAAGAAGAATATCCAAACCCAGAAGAATACCAAAACCAAGAAGAATATCCAAACCCAGAAGAAAATCCAAACCCAGAAGAAAACCCAAACCCAGAAGAAAAAAAACCAGAAGAAGAAAACCTCCAAGAACAGGAAATGTGGGTGGAACTATATTACAGACTCTTTTTTGGAAGATACCTTTTTTTAGGTAGAGCGCTAGAAAAACAACCTGCTGACCAAATAATGAAATGCATGATTTATTTAAATCAAGAAGATCAAACAAAAGACTTCATGTTTTTTATTTCCTGTCGAGGTGGAGGAATGCTACAGGGAGTAGCTGTTTATGATGTTATGCAATTCGTAACAGGGGATGTATTTACAGCAGGCTTCGGGTTAAATGCTTCAATGGGAGCTTTCCTTCTACACGGAGGGGCGCTTACTAAACGAGTATTAAGCGAAAACGGTCGTATGATGATTCATCAACCTCATATGTCTCCTTATGATCGTCGTCGCCACGACGAATCCGGCTCCGATGCAGAGTTTATGGGCCTATTGCGGACTTATATTTTGGAAACTTATATAAGAAGGACAAGGCAAGAACCCGAACTAATTGAAAGTCTCTTAGAAAGAGATATTTTTCTGGAACCAGGGGACGCAAGAGATGTTTGTCTTATCGATGAAATAGGCGGAGAAGGACTGGGACTGTTTTTTCCAAATCTATGGTCTTTTGATAACAAGGATAATGACCATCAAAAGGGTTCTGACAATGATGATATCTATCATCATGACAATAATGATATCTATAATCATATCTATCAAATTGGTCAGGACAATGATTCTAGTGAGGATGACGATGAAATTGGTCATGATGATGACTATGAAATTGGTCATGATGACTATGAAATTGGTCATGATGATGACCATGAAATTGGTCATGGTAAAGACCCCAAGGATAGTGAGTATCCTACTAGGCCTTCCTGGCCTGAGCAGCCTTTATCTCCTCAAAAGTTAGTTATGGGTTTCGGAGCAGAAGGATTTGAACCTACGACGTCCACCATCCCCAAGTGGCACGCTACCAAACTGCGTCATACTCCGTTATAATGACAATGACCAACATGGAACGTGGGATATTGAATAGGAACAACTAAGCTATTTTTGGTATTAGCAGAGCAGCCTCGCAAACAAGATAGGCGAATATAGGTCAGATAAAATATATTAGATATATGATAAAAAAGCCGCCATGGTGAAATTGGTAGACACGCTGTTCTTAGGCAGCAGCGCTAGAGCATCTCGGTTCGAATCCGAGTGGCGGCATTATTGTTAATAAGATACTATAGGTTAGTATCCCTTCCATATCTAATATCTCTAGATATCTATTATATATGGAGTACCTATATAGTAAATGACTATCATTGTTCGATCTATGTCAATATGATTTATTACATATCAATCGATTTGATCTTTTTCTTACGAAACGAATCCTATATTAAAAAAGAAATGGGTTTATTATGATATTTATAATTCTCGAACATATATCAGCTCATGTCTCTTTTTCTCTTACTTTTGTGATTACTCTTATTTATTGGGGAACCTTAATTTATAGAAGTGAAAAACTAAGTAATTCAGGAGGAAAGGGCATGATAGTGACGTGTATTTGTATAACGGGAGTATTAGTTTCCCGTTCGCTCTATTCGGGGCATTTACCGTTAAGTAATTTGTATGAGTCATTCATGTTCCTTTCATGGACTTCCTCCATGATTCATATAGTTATACAACTACGGGGCCAGTATGCTTGGTGGTTAGGTGCAATCACCGCGCCAAGTGCTATGTTAACTCATGGTTTTGCTACTTTAGGTCTTCCGGATAAAATGCAAGAATCTGCAATGTTAGTACCTGCTTTACAATCTCATTGGTTAATGATGCATGTAAGTATGATATTGCTCAGTTATGCAACTCTTTTATGTGGATCCCTATCATCCATATCTTTATTGGTCATTGCGTCCCAAATAAATCAAAAGATTTTTCTTAATGTGAAAAATTCTTTTTTCTTCAATTGGTATTCACGCGACCAAGAAAAAAAAGAATTGAAACAGACTTTTTACCTTTCACTTAGAAATTATCGTAAATGGGTCTTTACTAACCAATTAGATCAATTCAGTTATCGTACTATTGGTCTAGGATTTTCTCTTTTAACTATAGGTATACTTTCCGGGGCAGTATGGGCCAACGAAGCATGGGGATCTTATTGGAGCTGGGATCCAAAAGAAACTTGGGCATTAATAACTTGGATTCTATTTGCAATATATTTACATACTAGAATAAACAGGGGTTGGAAAGGACAAAAACCGGCGATTGTTGCTTCTCTAGGATTTATTCTAGTTTGGACATGTTATTTGGGCGTTGATTTATTGGGAATAGGCTTACATAGCTATGGCTGGTTGCTTTAGTAAGTTACTAAAGCAACCAGCCATATAACTGATTTTTACCTTGTCCTCCAAAGTTCAACTAAGTAAACATACAGATTATAACAGCTATGTATCGAAATACAGTTTTGAAGATAAGAATAAGGCTTCGAGTTTTGGATTTTATTCCAACGGTTTTGGATTTTATTCCAACGGTTTTGGATTTTATTCCAACGACTTAAACGTCTAGGTTTTTCTAGCTTACATTTTTCTAGCTCAATTGCTAGTCCATCTATTATATCTCTCAGGAAGCGTAGAAATTTGACGAGTTTCACTCTAATTTCATTTAGAAGGTTTCTAATTTCATTTAGAAGGTTTCTAATTTCATTTATAAGATTTCTAAGAAACCTTCTAAAGTTGATACGTTCAGTTTTCAACTTATTGATGAGCGGATCTATCCATTTTCTCCGTTTCTGATCTATCCATTTTCTCAGTTTCTTTTTAAGCGGATTTAGAAATCTTTTCAATTGAAGTTTAAGTTTAGAGAAAAGTTTTCTCATCGATTTGATAATAAAATCTTTAAGCGAACTTATCCGTTTGATAAGAAAAGCTCTAAGCTGAGACAAAAGTGAACTTATCCATTCCATAATAGAATCTCTAAGCTTGAACAAAAGTGAACCTATCCATTCCCTAATAGAATCTATAAGCTCACTTATTATTTTTCTGAGTATCGTAAGAAGCTCATTGTACGGGGAGGGGTCAGAAGGAAGGGACGAACTTATGCTGCAAAAAGAGTCTTCTTTTTTATGCTTTACTTCATTTAGAGCTTCGTTATGTCCAGCAACCGGCGACTGTTTCGTACCCAATAAAATTTTGGCATGATTTCCAAATTTTTGAACAGTCTCTCTTATCGAAATAAAACTGTGCTTTAGCTTTAGAAAATACAAATTATTTGTAATATGTTCCCAATGATCTATTTTAGGATACATGCGTACCCTCAACATAGCAGATCGACTACCATTATTGGTATTCCACCAAAATCTATTCATGCAAATAAGATCTTCTAATCGATAACGAGGCCAAAGAAAACGTCTTATCTTTTGCCTTGTATCTACGATCAGATGTTCGTTTTTTTTCATTAGACCTTGGTCATCTTGACTACTGGATCTTACACTCTCATCCAAATGGTTTTCCAGATTCAAAAGATTCAAAATTCGAAATTCTCTGCGACGTCTTGGAAGAAAAAGATCTTCGAAAATGAAAGAACTTGAAATTTTTTCATTGATTCGTCGTCGAGATCGAGGTCTATCAAAAAGATTGACATTTATCTTTTTCTTCTTTAGTTTAAATAAAAGACTTGCAATTTTATATACAAAGAATCGGTCATTAAAGTACCCCGGTACAAGTGGCATAGATCTTCGGGCTGCCTCGCAAAAAACTCTGCGTATATCATTATGTTTCGGGAAGATACTTTTGAGATACAATACAGTGTCCAATAATTCGAAGTCAAGATCTCCGTTTTCGGCATATGGAAAAAGTAAATTGGCTACCTCAGTTTCGCCGCCTAATTTTTTCCTATCAAAAAAACGAGCCGCATTTCTGAACTTGGTAACCCAAGGAGTTAGCGGTAGTTTTTCGAGCTCGTATTTCATTCCCCAAGTATAAATATTTGTTGCCATTTCCCGATAGGCTAATCTGTCTTTTTCTAATTCCACTCCTTCTTTTCCCTCAAGTTTCATCTCCTCTTTTAACTGTTCCTCCCTTTCAAGGCGTTTTGCCTCCCGTTGCAAGCGTCTCTGTTGTTTCAGATATTCAGTTTTGGCAGTTCTGAAATCTATCTCTTGTTCATCGGCTTTCTTGGGTTTGGTCTTGGTTTCGGAGCGTTCGTTGTATTTCTCATCGTCTCCTCTTTCGTATTTCTCATCCAATTTTGATTTAACTCGGTCCCATGCTTTCTTATCACCCTGTGACGCTTTCTTAGCATCTTGTCTCAAAATAATTTCCTTTATTGCCAGTCGGACTTCTTCTTTTTCCATATTGATTTTATCAATATTGAGTTTTGGATAATAAATATTACAGAAGTCTCGAACTAGAAAATCTTTGAAATTTTTTTTTTGTCTTTTTGAAGATTTACGTTTCCGATTTAATTCCGCCAATTTACGTTTCCTCTCTTCTCTTTTCTGCTCTTTAGCTTTTTGGGCAGCTATTTTTGCTAGTTGTCTAACTCTCTGTTCCTTGAGAAGTCTTTTCTTTGCTTGTCGCCTTCTCTCCTTCTTGTTTCGGTCATCTTCTAGTTTGAATGTCCTTGTCAATCTCTCGACTTCTTCTGGAGAAGTGGCCGATTCTAATTTTTTGCGTCGTGCTTCTCTTATTTGAATTCTCTCCTCTTTTCGTTTTCTTCGGGCTTCCTTAAGTTCTTGAGCAGCCGCGGCTTTTCTTCGCTTTTCCTCTTCTTGCTTTCGAAGACTTTCTATAACGAAAGCATCAACATCAAAATCTTTTGGTATTTGGATTTCTCGAAATTTCCACATTTCTTCAATCTGCCTTCTTATGATATTCGGAGGAAAAACGTCACCAAGTTTGTTTGCATTTTTGATTTTTTTTCTAAGATCTGGGAACAACCAGAATTGGAATTTGTAATATCGACTTTTCTTATAATAGTTTTTTTTAGTTGCCGCGCAAAAATCGACATTCCTCTTTTTGGATTTGGAAGTGGAAGAATCACAATTCTTTTTTTTCTTTTTGGAAGAAAAAAACTTTTTCCAAGAAGAATCATTTTTCTTCTTCTTCTTCTTCTTCTTGGAAAAACCGGCATTTTGAAAATGAGTAATAGCTTGATAATCTGGTTCCGGTATATATTGAATTGCGGGTCCGTGATTATTCTCTTTCATATGATCCAGATAACTATATGCCAAAAGATCATATCTATGACGTTTGATCGGGTTCTTGAGTCGTGCCATAAAAGTGGCAAAGCGCTTCTCTCCCAAAAACGATGCAAATTCAGTCCATCCCAACCGGTTGCCAATAACATGTTTACGTTTTTTATTTCTGTTCGGATCTATTCTGTAGCCAGCACACCATTTTAACCATTGCTTCCAATGGTTAATCGTTAACTCTCCAGGATGCTTGCAATCCAATATTCCTTGTGAGTCCAAAAATTCTTTCACATTTTTTTTTATAAAAGGAGACGATGCTCTTGATTCGATTAAATCCTTCACACATAATCCTTTCATATTTCTTATTTCTTTCCATATTTGATGAAAAACGTACGCTTGGGAAATTTCTTTTCCTTGGCATTTGGATTCGACTTTTCCTTGGCATTTGGATTCGACGTTTTTGCTAATTGGATGATTGCTATTGAATATTTTTTGAATTGTTTCAAAACTTCTACTCAATTGCATGCAAAATTCCAAATTTGACTCGATCATATTGAACATACTTATTTTGAGATCAATAAATAGTAGTTTCACCCTAAAATGAATAACTTTTATAAAAAACGGCAATTTCTTCCTGATGAAGCGAATAGTTTTCTTTTGTAAAAACGAACGCCAAATTTTGATGCGAATCCACTCTTTTTTCAATTTGGATTTTATGTTAGGAGAAGGTTGATCCATTCTCTGTTTAAAATCAGCTTTCAATTTATTATAAATATCTAGATTGAAGCGGTACTCTTCATTCATTTGGTTGATTCGATCATTCATTGTGATTGTCCAATCATCTGGATCTGGAATATCCAAATTTTGTTTCATCTGGATTGAAAATGGTTCATCTTCTACTATTTCTAAAGAAAATTGAATATTAGACGTAGGCTTAGTCCGAATAATTTTAGACGTAGGCTTAGTCCGAATAATTTTTTCTTTCCTAGTATCTAGGTTGATTTCTTTCCTATTATCTAGGTTGATCTTTGTTCTAACCCTCTCCTTTATCATCTCAGCCTTTTCCTTCATCGCCGCACTCTTCTTTTGTATCAATTCTATCAATTCGCGGGTAGGTTCGATAATAGGTTTTGCCCGATCGGACGTATAATTCCAAATCCATTCGCCAATAGGTTCCCAAAAAGAAGGCACGTCTGGTGGATTACCAAAAGGTGATTCAATTTCTGTACCATAGATAGTTAAGTATCCTGTTGTCTTTTTTTCAATTTCATTAGGTTCATACCAAGGTTTTAAGCGAAAAGGATATACAATCTTGATTTGAATACCTTCTTTGATGTACTCTTTTAGGAACTTTTTCGGGACATCCGGGTCCGTCAATTCATATCCATCATAATTACATTTGAGATATGATTCTTTTTCCAAGTTGAACCAATCCTGCTCCCATTCGGGAACTTGAAACAGTAAAGTACGACCAATATTTTTAGCTGCTATCAAAATAGGGAAATACACTCGTTTTCTGAGATACATATGAGTAAACAAGAGAGTAGCTCTGACATAGTGAATCACTTCCCCGTCGAAGATTTGCTGTGTTCGGCGGCGACGATCTTCTTTTCGTCTTTCGCGTCTTTCCAAAAATTTGTCGTAAATTCTTTGCGATCTTGCAGTTAGTCTTTTTTTCTCGTCCTTCTTAGGCACGGGTTTGTTATGTGACTTCTGAGTCATTGATTTTAGTCTCCCGAAAAGAATCGACTCTGGTCTCGGTATCCAATGGTTGATTGCTGAAACTTTTCGTCGTTGAAAACGGACAGCTCCTTTTACCAAATCTCGACGAAAATCTCCTTCATAAGGATAACTAAAGACGTATATATCTTTGGATTGAAGATCCTCCTCTTCTTCATCTCCCCCCTTGTCCGCTTCTTCTTGTTCAAGAGTTTCTTCTTCAAGAGCTTTTTGTTTTAAAGGTTTAAACAACCCTTTTTTTGTTGTTTCTAAGACCTCATTCTTTTCTTGTTCTTCCGCCTCTTTTTTTTTATTTTCCAGGTCAGCGAGCTTGTCAAAGGGCTTTATAATTATTAACTGCCGAGCTTTTTTTGGGCGAGTTTCGAGACAATCTTTGACAGCTATAGGGTCGTGAACTCCAGATAATAGAGTCGAAGGCAACTTAGGAACAACAAACCTGTTAAAATCTCGGATTCGAGGTTCGTAATCATCAAGACGGGTTTTGTCCTTTTCTATTAATTTGCTATAAAGGACATAAAGTTCATGAAAGTCTGCGAAATCTCTCATATCTTGCTCAGATCGTTCTTTTTCAAAGAAATATTCATCAAGATGAATATTTGATTTATCGCTCTTATGTTTTTTATCCTTAGTATGTTCCTTATTAGAAGAAAGCGGTTCCTCTTCTAAAATATCTGCTGCGAAATCTTTCAGAATATCCTTCTCTGATATTTCTATTTCAATATCCATAGATACTCGAGAGTCTGAGAATTCGTCCGAATTAATAAAAAAAAGTCGCTCATAAAGCAAAGCCTGCTCAGTAGGAAGAGCACTCAGAAGCAACTCCCATTTGGTACCCGTAGTTTCAAGAAAAATATGCAACAAATAATTTGTTAACAATTTTTTCTCGCAAGAAGCAATGTCTTTTTCTATTCTTTCCTTTAAAGGCGCCGGGATCAATGTGTTGAAAACATATTCTAATGAAGATAAATTTTTAGGATAAATTTTATCATATTTATTCTTTAAGTCCTCCAAAGTAGATTCATCTAACCATTTTCTTCTGTTCTGTTCTTCTAATAAGACCATACGAATTTTCTCTATCCACCATTTTGAAATAAGTTTGATTCGCGGTTGAACGATTCTTTCTTTATTTTCTGGTCGAATTAAAGAAAATCGACAAAGTCGGTTGGTAGAATCACGGTTCTTATTGGTAGAATCATCACGGTTCGTATTGGTAGAATCATGGTTCTTATTGGTAGAATCCTGGTTCTTAGATTCTGCCAGTTTCTTTTTTTGCTCTTTCAAGTATTCCTCTGAATATAGCATCCAAGGCGACTTAAATTGATATTGATTCATTGACCCACGGAATGGCCCGCTAAGTAAAGGATCATCAACTTCTGAAAGACGCTTTTTATCTTTTGTTCTTGAAAATCTAATTTTTTTTTCAAGAATTTTGACAACAGGAGATCCATTGCTTAGAGCTCTCACCCTATTTTCAAGCTCTTCGCCTAAAGAAGTTTTCCTCTCCCATTTTTTTTCTATCCATTCATCAAGGTGATCCTGATTTGAATCAAGACTTTGATCACCCAAGCTTGCCATTTTGGCAAAAAAAGAGATACTTGGCGGAGCTGTGAAAGAAATTTTTTGATGGCCATCACTGAGACAAACATCGAAGAAATATTCAGCAACTTGGCTCCTCACAGGGCCACGCAGAATATAATCTCCTATACTCACGTATCGAAGGGGGTCGTTAAACCGATTAGAATCAAACAATATTAATGGCCACCTTTTGATTAGAAAAGGTGATATTTTCTCTTTGTCAGCCTCCACTATCACTTGATCAGATAAAATTTTCACTAACGTTTTAAAAGAAGAAGGCAAAGGAATGGACGGCTTATTAACATTCTCCTCATTTTTTTCAGTATTAGTAGGAGTCTCAGGCTTATGTTTCTTATGTTTTTTTTTCTTGTTAGGTGACTTTAGCTCACTCCTAAAAGATTTTTTCTTATCAGATAACTCTAATGATAGTTCTTCAAGTTCTTCTCGAGGACCGTGAATGAACGTCCTTGAATCATTCCACTTAGTAGCGATGAGAGAAGGATTCCTCCCGTAGCATGCCAGCATGGCATAGCCGAAGAACAGGATTTGAAAACTGAAGAAAAAGAATTCTGCCCTTCTATCCCTTTGTAAGGGAACATCATTTTCCACCCGTGAACAAAAAATTTTCGTCATTTTGACAAAAAGAATTTGTCCGCTCAACCATCCGGCTGCGGTACTCAGCAGAAATAAAAAGTTTCCGCTATATCTGAATAGCATCAGATTGATTAATCGGGTATAGATAGATTTACCGAAAAGGGCGGGGTTTAGCAGTTGTAAAGCGACTCCAATAAAAAATTCTACCGCCGGATTTTGAAGCCAAGGGTATCTCCGAATCAAAGATCTTTGAAAAATAAGAAAAAATAGAACGGGAACAAGCATGATTGTCATCAAATGGGGTTTCCAAATACTCGCATAAATAGGCGCTACGTATATGGATGAGAAGACCACCAGTTGTGCCACAAAAGAACCACTAAGAACAAAATTCCCTGCAGGAACAATTTTTCTGTTGTCGATGACTTTATTCTGAATTAACATCGATCGAATAAAATACATCTGGGCCGGGCCAATTGGCAATGTTGCTAAAAAACCATAATAGACCCCAAATAATAGAATCGGGGTCGATCCCTGAACCCACGGTATGATGTAATGATACATAGTTTCTCTCCTTGCCCGCAGGCTATACGTATATTGTAAAAATCATAATAAATATTGTAAAAATCATAATAAACCCCAAATAATAGAATCGATGTCGATCTTTGAACCCACGGTATGATGTAATCATACATAGTTTTCCTCCTAGCCCTTAGGCTATACTATACTATATTGTTATTGAGAATTATTCATTCATATTGATTAGCCCTTAGGCTATACTATACTATATTGTTATTGAGAATTATTCATTCATGCGACTATGATTTTAACGTTATTAACATAACATTAGGATCATTTTTTATATTGAATATGACAATTTTTCAATGGAAGTAGATTACTAACCTATTTCATTTCTATTTCATGGAATATTTAGAAACTGTCTTAGATAGATCATTAGATAACATTCCAAATCTATATACAGAGATTAACGACAACATCGAATCTACTCCCTAACTGTATTACATAGATCAATATCTTACCATAGATCATTTTTGGTATATGATAGCACTATAAGTATATCATTACTTATCTCATATATGTGTCCTACCTGCCGAATCTCCTCAACCAAAATCTAAACACGATGATTATATGTCTTATGTTATGTTAATCAGACATATCCAAAATTGACTATTGACTTATTAATTGATTATATGTCTTATGTTATGTTAATCTATCATAGAAGATTGATACGTATCAACGTTTTAATGAACATTCTATCCTGTAATGGAAGAAAAAAACTCATAATTACACATCCACATAATTCAATATTACGTAATCCATTATTACTAAGTATAGAAAACAGAATCAATCTATAGTTTCATATCATAATAGAATCAAACTATAGTTTCATATCATAATAACTATTACTAAGTATAGAAAACAGAATCAAACTATAGTTTCCATTATTACTAAGTATAGAAAACAGAATCAATCTATAGTTTCATATCATAATAGAATCAAACTATAGTTTCATATCATAATAACTATTACTAAGTATAGAAAACAGAATCAAACTATAGTTTCATATCATATTAACTATTAATAGTTATACATTATTACTAAGTATAGAAAACAGAATCAATCTATAGTTTCATATCATAATAGAATCAAACTATAGTTTCATATCATAATAACTATTACTAAGTATAGAAAACAGAATCAAACTATAGTTTCATATCATATTAACTATTAATAGTTATACATTATTACTAAGTATAGAAAACAGAATGAATCAACATATCCAAAATTGACTATTGACTTATTAATTGATTATATGTCTTATGTTATGTTAATCAACATATCCAAAATTGACTATTGACTTATTAATAGAAAATAAAACATATATTCTATCCGATCCACTTTCTCTTCCACTATTGAACTAAATTCTATTACAAATATTCGATGAAATAGAATTAGCTTATTGAATGCCTTGATGGTGGAATGGTAGACACGCGACACTCAAAATGTCGTGCTAAACAGCGTGGGGGTTCAAATCCTCTTCAAGGCATACAAACATTATACCATTATACTTGAGAAATGTCAAGTGTACCCAATAATTCGTCATTTCAACAAATCAAATCCGAATTGATAAATTGAATAAGCATACTATTCAACATTTATCAATTCGAGTTGATTTTTTGAAAAAGTTTTGAAGGCAAAATTCGGACCGATCAAATTTGAACAAAATGAATGAAAGATCTAGGCTTTTTTATTTTTATTTAATCCTTCCGCCAATAAACAATCAATGGCATTCGTAGAAAGCCATTTTGTTTTTAATAATGTATCGATCATTTGTTTAAATAACATTCTATTAGAGAAGAATAAATTTGATAAATAATCATAACTTTCGGATAGAGTTTTATAAGTAAGAGATTCATTAGATAATAAATCTATATTTTCCCTTTCTCCCTTGAGCAAACGTTCTTTCAATTTATCATCCCGTGTTTTTTCACGGAACCAACATTCATTTATCACCGATTGGCGATAAGGTAATACACGTCTCAATCGGATACCAATTTCTTGAAAACGTTTGAAATTTTCAAAATTTTCTTTTTCTTCCATTTTAATATTAAGAGGTGAATCGTCATCATTAGTCTGAATTTTTATTCCTAGGGCTATTTTTCTCACCTTTTTACGCTTTCGAATAACCCTCAATGTTGTTTTAATACTGATATTTAGCTTTCTTGTTGAAGAATAAGTAAGATAAATGCTCTTCACAAGTTCTTTAGAAGCAAAAAGTTCTCTTGGTTCAAAAGAAGAGTGCTTATTGCTTAAGCGAATACTCACGGGATCCCAAAGAAATCGACGAGCTAGACAGATTACTGGTGTATTTAAAGGTTTATACTCCATTGCATACTCTTCTGTGTCAAATTGATATATTCCCATCCTTTGAAACTTTTTGTATAATAATTTTGCTTCCCAGAAAGCAGCTGTCTTTCTTTCTATAATATCGTCCTTCTTATCATAAACAGGCCGGAAGTCGGGGCCAGACATTAGAAATTTCTTCCAATATAAGCTAGAAAGACGGGTCGGTCTTTCTTGAAACCCTCCAAACAGGTGAAGATAATCCAATAATGGATTTTCTATTGTTATATCTTTTATATGCTCAAATCGATTGCTGCGAATAAAACTAAAACGCCAGGTCCTAGAATCACCAACTATAGGAGTTTCGTCCTCTTCCCCGTAGGAATTTCTTAATTCTTTAGATAAAACGATTTTATCTAGTATAGAAGATAATCCTTTTTGCATCATATCTTTTTTGAACTGAGGAGCAATTGTTATGTAATCAGAATTGCCCCGATATATTGGCAACGATGGAAATTCTTCCAGAAGACCCTGTAAGAGACTCGAAGCTAGAATGAAATCATTTTCAATGAAACGATCAAAAGGATTATCCCAATTCTCTCCATTTGATAAAAACCAACAATCTTGCGCTACTGATCCGGCCAAGCAACCCAAAATATGATAGAATACGGTGAACTCTTTCGCAACTGTTCCGGCAATTGAAGGTTCTAAATACCATTGATGCAAATAGTGTGCCCTTCGACTCTCGAAATCTAGATTAAGCCTTATAGAATTTTTTAAATACGTTAGTTTATTTTGTATAATGGCTTTTCCTATCTTATAAGGAAGTCCTTTAAAAAATTCACTGAACTTCAGATTATAATTGCAAGGACCCCAATTTGATCTATACAAAGCTACTCCAATTATATCATTGTCTATAGCTGAAGTATTTTGGCTCATGCTAATTCGAAATATGTCATCAGCAAGTTTTGCTAGATCTCGCGTAGTAAAGCCTTTGGTAGTTAATCCAAATTCATCATAGCAGTTCCATTCTTTTTTCAAGTAGAGCCCTTTGTTACGTAAAAGCAAAGGAAATTCTTTTTCTCGATATGGGGCAGGCAACTTTCTAGTATTGATAAATGTATCGAATCTTCGTTTACTACGAGGAGGACTTATTAGAACTGGATCAATTTTTTTTGGAATCTCAGTTGAGGCAATAACAACAATATTTTGTTTGATGGTGGTTTCTTTTTCACCATCAATCGAATGATCCCCAAGGAGTTCTACCAATAATGCAATAAGATAAAAGTAATCATTCAGTTCATGAATGCTTGGAATCCATATGACGCAAGGAGACATCAATTTTGCCAATTTGAGTGCAAATACGAATTGGATTACTCTTCTCGAAAAATACTCTGGAGGGTTAGGATTATTCACTCGATCATACAAAAACTTATGAGGTTTTTCATCATAGTACTCCTTCTCATCTATCTCTTTTGGCCTGCCTGACCAGCCGAGAGACCTGAGGATATTTTCATGCTCAAGGTATGATTGTTTAGCTGAAGATGTATACTCGGGTTCATAGCGAGACAGAAGTTTTTGCTGCCTCAAAAAACTTTTAGGAGATATTCTTATTAAAGGTAAATAAGAATCTGCTGCTAAACTTTTAGCCAAGTAGGATCGTCCAGTTTCCTTAGGCCCTATCAATAAAATTCGATTCGAAAAGGACGGTACTGGGTAGAGCGGGTAAAATCTCACGTGGTCATATAAGAATGAGCGAATTGGGGCGGAAGTCATCTTCTGATAAAAAGCAGCGAAAATCGGCATTTCTGCTAAAAACAATGAATTTAATTCGGAATTCATTAAGCCTATTCTATGAGTTAGGCCTCTCTGAATAAATTCAGCTAAATATCGAAAGTAAAGAAGTCCTGGCTGTTCTTTTTTTTCAAATTCATGAAAAAAACCAATAGGGGGGGTTAATTTCGATTCAAATTGAGAGATTTTTTCTTGTAGTAAAAACAATCGATTTTCTCTCAAAAAAAAGTCATCCACTTCAAATTCGTACAAAATTGTTTTTATAAGTGAGTTATATCTCCAGCATTTTAGAAAACGCGGCCACAACCATTGAATATTTTTGACATACCAAATTTTCAATAGTAGTAATAATCCTATATCATCAGGATCCGAGTCCAGCTCGATATAGTCCACAAATGTAAGCCAAGAACCATACCAACTTAAATTAGAAAAATTTCTAAGCCCTTTATAAGATCTAATCAGTTCTCCTACTCCCTCAAAGCAGGAGGGATTATACTGCAAAACTCTGATGAGATAGAAGTTCCTATAGAACTCAATCAACGCTAAAAGAATTATGGAGAAAATATAAAAGAAAAACCCAATGAAGATAGAAAGAAAAATATCGTATTCCCGAACATTTTGTATATATTTCCATACATCAAATGATATTTGGAGATCCTTTCCCCGAAGTGCGTATCTAAGTATGTCTTCATTTGTTTCTTGCAGTATTTCGTCAATATTCCAGCGGGATAACATAAGATTGAATATAGGGAGAATTTCATCATTCCATATCGGGAGAATTTGATCATTTAATATAGGGAGAATTTGATCATTTAATATTATGAGAATTTGATCATTCAATATTGTGATAATTTGATCAATTTTATCTCTAAATTCCCACTTTAGAACTTTCCAAAATTGATGACAAAGTGCCCACAAAATATTCAAATTGTGATTCCAATTTTGCCTAATATTGCTCGGGATTGATACCAACTGATTAATATTATTTATTGGTATTATTTCTGTTATTATTTCTATTTCCGAAAAAAGAGTAAAAAACATATTTTTAGTATATTTCCACCCTGTGGAAGTAAAAAACCACAACCATGACTTATGTGTTTGAAACAAACCCCATTTCTCAAAATGACTATTTATTTTGATTTGATCAAAAAGAATATTGATTTTATTTTGATTAAAAGAAATTATTCCAAAACACTTTAGTTTTGAAAACACTAACTTTAGTTTTTCTTTATCAAAAAAGTCACCTATGGATTTGAATTCCATAAACTCTTCGTCTTCCATAAAGTCACCTATAGCTTTGTCTTCATCTTTTACTGTTGAACTATATTTTGCTTTTTCTGCAAATTGATTCATTCGCAAAGATATTTCGGACAATAGATCATCTTGATAAGATTGAGTTTGAATAAGATCTATGTTTGAACTAAAACTATTTTGAGAATACTGGCTAGAGGTCTTTTCTTCTAAATCTGAACAAAAAGGATAGCAAGAGTTTTTGTCAAAATTGACAATTTGTAGGCTTATTAAAGGAGTTCTCGAAATATCTTCAATCGAGAAATTGATATTTCTACGAATAATAGAAGTCAATTTATCAAAGAAATTAGACGATTTATGCAAATCATGAATTAGCACTTTGTCACATAAATATTTATCCAATAATATATTGACTTGTGACTTTATGAGTGAGATAGTTTCTTTCTCTGAGTACATAGCTCTCATTTCGCTAATAGACGAAGAAACCAGATTGTTAGGAATGAAAACTAAATTGAATAATTGTCCATATGTTACATTCTTATTTTTGATATGAATCCTTCCCATGTAAGAAGCCAATCTTTTTTTATAACAAAGACGAGGACGGTGTAAATAATCTAAAAATTCAAAGGTATTTGCTTTGTCAAAAGCAGCTCTCAATGAATTTTGATTAGAGAGTTTTAAAGGATTCAACCAATTGTCTTGATTATCAAATATTGCCGAAAGACCCGCGTTATTAAATAGTTCCAATAATTCCATGTAATTTTTTCCATTATCAAAGAAGTCAGTAATAAATTCAATTATCGGTTTTTTCTCATTTAATGTTTGTTTGGATTCAAGATTAGGAATTGATTTATATTTTGTGCTTTCATTAAGCTTGCCCCAAACATTTTCATTAAGCTTGTCCCAGAGAATCTTCGAATGATTCATTTTCTTCGAGATCACCCTATCAAGTTCACATTCACAAATTTGATTGGGATCCCCAAACCAACCCCAATGTTGACTAATCGATAATTCAATTGGATCTAACACTCTCTTTTTTAAATTGTTTTGTTTGGAAATGGACAAGAGATATTCTACTCTTTGTTGGAAGTATTCGATCTTTTTGGATAATACAAAAGTGTTTAAAAAATTTGGATTTCTAATCTGAACAGGTCGAAAAATAGGGCGATCCAAACATTCTTTCTGACGCATTATCCAACTTGATGAATGCTGGTTAATTGCATCTTGCGTTACATTATTCAAATTGCGACTTAATATTTTGAGAAAATAGATGAATTCCAAATAGTATTTATTCTTATTCACTACTTTCTGTAATTCCAAAGAGTATCTTTGTAATTCCATATAGTATTTATGGAATTCCACATAGAAATATCCCAAATAGTTATGTAATTCCAAATAGTATTCATCCAATACTTTTTGTGATTCCAATTTATTCTTATTCACTACTTTCTGTAATTCCAAAGAGTATTTATGGAATACCAAAGAGTATTTAGTCAATAATTCCAAATAGTATTCATGAAATACCAAAGAGTATTTATCGAATGTCTTATCTAATTCTAAATAGTACTTATTCAATACTTTCTGTAATTCCAAATAGTATTCATGAAATACCAAAGAGTATTTATCGAATGCCTTATCTAATTCTAAATAGTATTTATTCAATACTTTCTGTAATTCCAAATAGTATTTATTCTTATTCAATACTTTCTGTAATTCCAAAGAGTATTCTTGTAATTTCAAATAGTATTTATTCTTATTCAATACTTTCTGTAATTCCAAAGAGTATTCTTGTAATTTCAAATAGTATTTATTCTTATTCAATACTTTCTGTAATTCCAAAGAGTCTTTATTCTTATTCAATACTTTCTGTAAATTCTTATTCAATATTTTCTGTAATTCCAAAGAGTATCTTTGTAATTCCATATAGTATTTATGGTATTCCAAAAAAGAATACTTTTGGAACGATTTTAAATCCTTTAATATAAAATCCTTTAAGAAATATTCATTCAAATCAGATTTTGATACAACAGGTGCCAATACGTTCTTCAAGAAATCGAATCTCATAAATGCTTTTTCAATTTCAACATGCTCGTTAGCTTGAATCTTGTATCTACTCAATATTTTATTCAATATTAGTTGTCTAGTGTTGTCATCTTCTGATGTTTTCTTTTTTTCCGTTAATTCATCTCTGGAATTGAAGAAGGAATTGAAGGACTTCGACTTCAATAAAGTCTGGTTGAATAAATGTAATTCATTCACACGATCATCGATATCTAGGTCAATTTCATCATTAGGGTAATAGAGATTAGGCTTAGTTATTGATAAAGTCAATCGGTCTGTTATTTTAAGAACAAATTTTTTTAATTGGAAATCATCGTTTAATGCTAATTGTTCTTTTTTTTGATCACAAGATGAGGGAGATCTTGAAGATGAATTCGATTTTATAAATCGAATACAATTGAATTGGTTTATATAGTCTTTTCTGATGTTCCATTCGCGATCTGGTAAAATATCATAATTGACAGAAGGATTCTTAAGAAATTTTTTAACCTTCCATAGATCAACAATTTTATTCTTTTCTAATCCCCTGAAATATTGAAAAGCATCTTGTCGCCCTTTCAACAATTTGAATTTTTCACTCGGTTTATTGCTATAATTAATACTTATACATGATTCATCTATTAACAAAGGATCAAACAACGTTTGAAAAACTTCCGTCTCTGAAAAGGGAAAAGATTCTCTTGCTTGATCTGATTCTTCTTGTAATATTTTTTCTTTTTTTTCTTGTTCAAAAGACAAGAACTCCAATCTTTTCTTTCCCTCCTCATGGAGTTTCCTTAGTCTTCGTAGCCTTTCTTTGTAGCTTTCGACTTCTTCAATTCTTCGTTTTCTTCTCATCTTTATGATTTCTTCTGGTTCTGAAGAAATAGCAAATTCTTTTTCTGCTTGAACTAGTTCAACTTCTAGTTGTTCGAGTTTGTGTTCTGCTTCCTCAACAACTTTGCTTCGATTATCACCAAGTAATGACTCCCGCCATTCATAAAGGTTTTCAGGTTCTGTTTCAGGTTCCCAATATTCTGGAATTGAATTAAAAGATGAATCAATCTCCCATTCGATGCCATTAGATTCCTTCTCCAAAAGGCTTTCCCAACTTGTTGTTTCTTGCTTCTCTGATATTCTATCATTTTTCTGATTCAGATTTGTTTTAGAACTCGATAAAATCCAAACATGTTCTTTTGGGTTGAGCAAACAACGTTGATATCTCCTTCGGACTTTTGGCAAAAACAGAAAACGATGCGGAACGAACAACAAATTTTCCTTTCTAGCTCTAGCTCCAAAATGTTGTACAGCCGGAACCGGAAATATCTTCATGAAATTATATTTTGATGATTTGTTTCTTTCAATTAATCGAATATTCAAAAAATAGAAAAGTAATGGTAATGCTATTATTATTACAGCTTTTATTGCTTGACCTTTTAAGATAAATAGACGTATATCCCGTATAAGTAATGTATTAAGAATCCGAAAATCAAAAAGCTTAACAACACTTTCTCGACCAGAAAATATTTGACTTAGCAATCTCACCAAATTGGATTCGTTCCATGGAACGAATATTTCCATCATGTAATCTTTCAATTTCGACTGAACGTTAAAGGACCACATTATTTCTCGGTTTTTTCCGATAGGGTCCGTAGACCACGAATTTTCACGTTTTCTCATATATTCTTTTTTTTTTATTTTATTTTGTAAGATAATATAGTGTAATTATTACTTATTAAATTGAATTATAATAAGAAAGAGGTAGTCAATACAAGTTATTAAACTATTGTACAATTTGCCAAAAAAAGTTTCTTGTTATTTCTATAAAAGAGAAATAGAATTGAATTGGTTACCATATTTATTATAATGAAATTACTTTACCATAGCATCCATGGCTGAATGGTAAAAGCACCCAACTCATAATTGGGAAGTCGCGGGTTCAATTCCTGCTGGATGCATAATAAACAGTTATTACACTCTGTTTTTTAGATGAAAGAATCGTAGCAAGTTTGTTTATCTCGATTCAATTCAGTATGGAGATTAGATTATCTCCATCCCTGTTTTGTAATTCTTAACTTCTCTTTTAAATAGAAGTTAAGAATTACAAATATTTTATTTACACATGTTTGAACGACTTTTTCTCAGATAGAAGATCTATATTTTGTTTTGGTACAAAATGAACTTCTAATTGAATGATCAAGTTGATTTTGTAATTAGAAGTTCATCTGATAATTTAAGCCTAGCCTATTCCCTGTGATTTTAAGAATATGAATAGAAGGGCAATTCTTCCTTTTTTTTACAGTTAGTGAAAATTCTATTAAAAAAATCAATCTCTAAAATAATGTATCCTGGGCAATTGCAACAATTGGATTCATTATTATTCCCAATAAAGTAGATGCTATTACAGATATAATCATACTAAATTCGATATAATTTTTTTTTGAGATTGAAGAAGATAATCTATAATTTTGCACGTAGGGAGTTATTTCTTTTTTTCTTTCAGTCATTAATAACTTCATTATTTTAAGATAATAATATGTGGAAATAGCACTCATAAAGAGTCCTATCGAAACCAATAAATAGGAGCCTGCTTGCCATCCACACCAGAATAGATAAAGTTTTCCAAAAAAACCTGCTAATGGAGGAATCCCTCCTAGAGATAGCAGACATAAAGATAAAGACAGAGCTGAAAAAGGGTCTTTCGTGTATAATCCTGCATAATCCCGAATGTTATCTGTTCCTGTACGTAGACTGAATAATATAATACAAGCAAAAGTTCCTAAATTCATAAAAATATAGAGCAGCATATAAGTTATCACACTTGCATATCCGTTATTTGGGTCTTTATCAATTATTCCAATAAGGATATATCCAATTTGACCTATCGATGAATATGCAAGCATACGTTTTATACTTGTTTGAGTAATAGCAATTAAATTTCCTAATATCATGCTAAGAATAGCTGATATTTCCAAAAGAAGATGCCATTCGTTCAATGAGAAATAAAAAATAATATCGAAAATTCTAGTGACTAAAGCTGAAGTAGCTACTTTTGAAATAACAGAAATAAAAGCAACGACTGGAGTGGGGGAGTTAGAGTCGAAAAGAGTAATTCTCCCTTCTCTCATTCAGAACCGTGCATGAGACTTTCTTCTCGCACGGCTCCTAAGTGATAAAAAAATTTGCAGAATCATTTGATTCTCTTTTTTTTTTTTTTATTACCTTCCTCGTGTATGTATAAGATTGAATATATTCAATTGATAGAAAGAATAACTAATCCTTAACTTCGCGAGGAATCCTTACTCAGTGGTTATTATACTATCTAATATAGTATGTAAATCATTTTTTTCTTCTTTTTTTAAGTTCAGTTATGAAAGAGTTAAAAAGAAAAAATAGAAACCATCTGATTTAAATCGTTCTTAATAGTCATGAGATGCTCATCTTAGGGTAATCTTTTTGTCGACGGATGCCTTCTTTTTTACACTCGTAGTTTCTGAAGAATGAAAACTTACTATGTAGCATCTACGTTAAGAATAAAAGTACACGTCAATCTGATCCTTTGTTCAAAACTACCCGTAATAATTCATTTGTAAAAGTTATTTATTGTATTGGGGTGGTGTAGTGTGTTAATTCAATCAAACAATTGAGTTTGTTTCTTACTTTGCTTTACCTTAATTCAATTCAAATTTTTGGTAAAAGTGATGTCTTAGTCCAAGTGGGAATAACAATGTTTTTTTCACATGTCTATAGAGTTTTTATAAATAGAAACAAACATCTCTAAAAAAGATATTGTATGTAATAATTTATCAAACGAATCGCACTCCTTCATATACATCGGGGGTCCATTGATGAAAAGGAACTAAAGAAAGTTTGAATGCAATTCCTACCGTTACAGATAGAAGTGCAATCCAAATTCCTGGAGAGTTGTACATTTGTGTATTTATAAGACCATTGGCTATTTCTTGAATTTCAATCTCACCTCCGGATAGACCATATAGCCAAGAAAGACCATAAGCAAGAATGGAAGAACTTGTTCCACCCATAAGTAAATATTTCATAATAGCCTCATTAGACCGAACATCTCTTTTGGTATATCCAGATAATAGATAAGAACATAGACTTAAACATTCTAAAGATACGAAGATAGTTGTTAAATCATTAGCACCACATAAAAACATTCCTCCTAGAGTAGCTGTTAATATGAATAACAAAAACTCTGTTACAGCCATTTCTGTACATTGAATGTATTCCACGGATAGAGGAATACACAAAGTGGAACATAATAAAATAAGAAACCGAAATATTTTATTAAAATTGTTTGTTTGTAAATTACCAAAAAAACTGATCGTGGGTTCTTCTCTCCATTGAAATAACAAAAAAGTTATGCTTAGCACTAAACTTGTTAAAGAGATGAAATAAAACCAAGTTGTCTTTTTCTGATCAAAAATGACATCGATTACTAGAAGAAGAAATAGGCCGAAAATCAGGATGCATTCTGGGAAAATGGAACTTCCATAGAAGAGAAGCAAATGAAATTCTTTCATAAAAATAAAATAAATGATTTTAAGGTATAAAAAATGCATTTTTCATTTTGTCCGGATCATTACTTACTAACTTCAATTAATCTTCGAGCAACATTTTATTTAGAATCTCCTTATTATCATATCATTATATCTATGATTTCTTTTTCATTCTTCTTTTCCTTTCGTTTTCGTTTCAATAAAATTTGTATCAATTTTGAGAAAGTAAGTTTTCTTTTATTGATCAAAGTGGAATAGATATCTATTTATACTAGTTAGTGGATTAACGGTAATGCGCAAAAGCTTTATTGGATTCTGCCATTTTATGGATCTCTTCCTTCTTGCGTATAGCATTGCCTTTCTCTCTGGCAGCATCCATTATTTCGTAACTTAATTTGAATTGCATATTTGGACCAGAACGTTTTCGGGATGACTCTAATAACCAACGAATCGCAAGTATTTTTCCTTTTTTCTCTTTTATTTCAATGGGAACTTGATAAGTGGATCCACTTACACGTTTTGATTTTACTATCAATTTGGGAGTTAATTTGTCTATTGCTTGACGTAGAACAATTAGTGGATTTTTCTCTGTTTTTTCTTGAATCTTTTCTAGAGATTGATAAAAAATTCGATAAGCTAATGATTTTTTTCCGTTCTTAAGAATACGGTTAACGACCATGTTAACTAATCGATTATGATAGATCGGATCAAATTTATCAATTTTCTTTTCTACAGTACTTTGGCGTGACATGAGTGTGAAAAAGGTTCATAATTTTATTTCATAAAGACTAATCATTACTTATTTAGGCTTTTTAACTCCATATTGTAGGGTAGATCTCTAAAGGTATCAAAGATCTCCCTCCAAACCGTACATACGACTTTCGTCGGATACGGCTTTCCACATGATTCTATTTGCATAGAATAGAAGATATTCATTCTTATGCATAAAATTATGTTTACTCATTCTCAATTGAGTATCCGTTTCCTTTCTTTTGCTATGATTAGAAATCTTGTATTTTCTATATCTATACGATTAAGTCCTTAGGTTTAAAAAAAAGTATAAAAAAGGAAAAGGTGTTTTAGATCAATGCTATTTGAATTGAGTCTGCTCCAAAAAAGTCAAGACATTTCCAATTTTATGTTAACACACACTAAGTAAGGGAAAACTTATAAAATGAATTCAATATTAAACCTTAGACATATATTATCCTTATTGTTTTAGCCTGCTCTAGTCCCCTTAGAAAACGTTCGTTATTGGGTTAGCCATATACTTTACATGTTTTTAGCAATTGACATGGCATCATCATAAAATGATACAAATCTTAGATAAGAATATACAACGCACTAGAACGCCCTTGTTTCCGGTTTTTGACTGAGACAGCATCTAAAATTCCTCGAATTATGTGATATTTAACACCGGGCAAATCTTTGACTCTTCCACCTCTTACTAATACTACAGAATGTTCTTGTAAATTATGGTCAATACCAGGTATATAAGCAGTGATTTCATATTTAGAAGTTAATCGTACTCTGGCGACTTTGCGTAAGGCAGAGTTTGGTTTCTTAGGGGTGATAGTGGAAAAGTTGACAGAAAAGTTACCTTTACTGCCACTATATAAAACCGTACATGAGAATTTCACCTCATACGGCTTCTCGTTCAATTCTTTTTAGGACATTTTTGTTTTTCGAGTATTTGAAATCTATATATATATATATAATCTATATATATATATAGATTATTACTGTAATATGTATTACATAGATTATATTCTATTTTATATAGCAATAATACTCTTATAGATGTATTATATATATTACTGTAATATGTATTATATAGATTATATTCTATTTTATATAGCAATAATACTCTTATAGATGTATTATATATATTACTGTAATATGTATTATATAGATTATATTCTATTTTATATAGCAATAATACTCTTATAGAATAATACTCTATTCTATATATTCTATTTACTTTATTATGTATATTCTACTTTTTTGTAAAGAAAAACTATTCGAATCCTTCGGGGTTCATTTTTCTTTCTCTATTAAAAACAATAAGAGTGATAATCTTTTTTTTATCCATTTTTATTACTTATATGAACATTAACATGCTCAATTTTTATTGATATCTCGAAATATCATTTCATCACAAATTCAATTCAAAATTGACGGGTTAATGTCAGCTTATCCATGTAGTTATGCATTATTTGAACTGGGAATTAATTTGATTCAAAATTTTGACTTTTGTGCTTTGGTTTGGGTGGCATGGTTTGGATACTGAGAATTATTTCGATGACCTATGATAAAATGGTATCAATAGAATATATGTTCCGAGCGGCTGTGTGCACCAATTGGCAATATAAGTTAAGAAAAAAGTGAAGAAAATAGAGGAAAAGTTTTTTTTAAATGCAGCAATATGAATATAAGCCTATTTAGTTACAACTTTTGTTTTTAACTATAAAATGTCAATTTGGAAATTGTTACAGAATGATTTCATTCTTTTTTTTACGAGGTTTTGAAAGAGTATGAGAACAAGATATAACTTCCGAGGAATCATGATATAGTTTCGTTGAATTTCTCGATTTGGAATGGGAAGTTGTTACAATTTCCTCTCTGGATAAGGATAGGAAAGGGATATAACTCAGTGGTAGAGTGTCACCTTGACGTGGTGAAAGTCATCAGTTCAAAACTGATTATCCCTAGTTCTCTTTGTTATTTCTGTTCGCTCTTTTTTATATATTAATATTTATATCGTGAATAAAAAGAGGCTAGGGGGTTTACATTTATAATATATTTAATGTAATTTTATGTAATAACAATAACCCAGCAGAAAAGAAGATAAAGTATATCATAGAAGATTGATACGTATCAACGTTTTAATGAACATTCTATCCTGTAATGGAGGAAAAAAACTCATAATTACACATCAACATAATTCAATGTTGTTAATACATTACTAACAAGTATAGAAAAAAGAATCAATCTATAGTTTCATATCATAATAACTATTAATTATTAATACAGTATAGAAAAAAAAGTGAATCTATAGTTCCATATTATAATCAACTATTTAATCAATATATAACTATAACAAGCAAATAATAGAATATATTGCTCTATTAGGTTAGGTTTTGAATATTAAAGAAAGATTTACAGATATATGATTATA